AAACTAAAGATATAGGGTGAAGATACAGTCCAATTATAGCTGAAAAGCTATAAGTAAATTGAATTTAGATTATGCAACTGTATTCTCATTAGCTCCATACATGAATGAAAATGTTGTTACTATTGTAGGTATATGTTTATTAATTGGAGCTATGGCTAAAAGTTCTCAAATAGGACTTCACGTATGACTACCTATGGCGATGGAGGGTCCTACTCCAGTTAGTGCATTAATACACGCTGCCACTATGGTTACGGCGGGTGTATATCTATTAATGCGTTCATCTCCTTTAATAGAATATAGTTCAACAGTGCTAATGTTATGTTTATGATTAGGTGCAATTACAACAGTATTTAGTTCTCTAATTGGTTTATTCCAACAAGATATTAAAAAAGTTATTGCTTATTCTACAATGAGCCAGCTTGGAATGATGGTTATAGCTGTAGGTTTATCTTCTTATAACGTGGCATTATTCCATTTAGTTAATCATGCGTTCTATAAAGCGCTTTTATTCTTAGGTGCTGGAGCAGTAATTCATGCTGTAGCTGATAATCAAGATTTTAGAAGATATGGTGGATTAAGACCATTTTTACCACTTACTTATTCAGTTATGCTTATAGCTTCTTTAAGTTTAGTAGCTTTCCCATTCATGACAGGGTTCTATTCAAAAGATTTTATTCTTGAGTCTGCTTATGGTCAGTATTATTTCTCTGGTACTGTTGTATATATAATAGCTACTATAGGAGCAATGTTTACTACATTATATTCTGTAAAAGTGTTGTATTTAACATTCTTAGCTAATCCTAATGGACCTTTAATCAATTATAAAAATGCACATGAAGGTGATATCTTTATGAGCTTACCTTTAATGATTTTAGCTGTATTCTCTATATTCTTTGGGTATATAACAAAGGATATGTTTATAGGATTGGGTTCAGGGTTCTTTTCGGATAATGCTTTATTTATACATCCTTCTCATGAGATAATGTTAGATACTGAATTTGGAGTACCAACTCTATTTAAATTATTACCTTTACTATTCACTATTTCATTAAGTGTAATTGCTATAGTGTTGTCTGAATACTTATCTACTATACTAATTTACTTTAAATTATCTAGAGTAGGTTACAACATATTTAGTTTCTTTAATCAACGTTTCTTAATAGAGCTATTTTACAACAGATATATTACAGGTATTGTACTAAAACTTGGTGGACAGACTACTAAAGTAATAGATAAAGGATCAGTAGAGTATTTAGGTCCTTATGGGTTAGAGAAAGGACTATTAAATATAAGTAATAACATTGCTAGATTAAATACTGGTGTTATTACATCTTATGCATTATATATCTTAATAGGGTTAATCAGTTATCTTTTATTTAGTTCATATATTAATAGTTCTAATATTATATTAGTATTAGTTATCTCTTTATCCTTAGCATTGTTTCAAAGAAAATCTATTAGCTTCAAAGGTGATAGTTTACAAAGTTCTTCTGGCCTAGAGGAGGCATTAACACGTTTGTCCCAATATACTAGGAGATTACCTGGTATTGATGATTTGGCAGAAGAGGCAAATGTTAATGTTATGTCAAACGGGTCAAATAATGAAATAAACAGGATAGCTGAAGTGGTAGAACAAAAAAAAGAAGTGGTTGCAGATTTGAAACAACAAGTAGTGAATATGGCAAACTCAGAGTTACAAGCACCAAATATTACAGCTAGTGAAGTTGAAAATATTAATATGATTAAAGATGATGCTGTATTGGTAGCAAGGGAAGCTGCAGAGATTCTTGCTGAAGCTATGAAAGCTGCTGAAGCTTTATTTTCTTAACGATTATGCACAGAATAGTATAATAACGGTTAAATTACCATTAACTTGTTATGTTATAGGACTATATTAGCTAATCACATAACAAATCCCAGTAGATCTATCTTTAGAGTTAGCTGGAAAATTGCAGTTACCTGATGTAAACTGCAATTAGGGGAGAAGATAAACAGATGTTTAATAAAGCCCTTTTATCTTCCCCCGTATGGGGGAGGAAAAATAAAAAGATAGTGATAGGGATTCACTCTATTAGGAGAGCATTCGGGTTTTCTTTTTAGTTTATAAAAAGAAGAAGGTTTAATCTTCGAATCTTTTATTTTATTTACTTATTATGTATATGCTTATACACTATAAAATCATTATTTATTCTAAAATATATAACCTGCCCAAGTTAAATAGATAATTACCTTGATTTATTAAAATAAACTTTTATATGTAATTTTAATATCATATTTTTTAAATTTAAAATGTTATATTTTCCAACGATTATTTCTGTTCTTGAAGTATTGGCTGTTACTGTACCTGTTTTACTAACAGTAGCTTTTGTAACTATAGCTGAGAGAAAAACAATGGCTAGTATGCAAAGAAGATTGGGACCTAATGCAGTGGGTTGTTTAAAATGAAATCTTACACAGAAAAGAACTTTTCATTCTTCTTGTGATGCTTTGAGTGAATTATACTGTAATAGAAAAGCCCCCGTTATTGAATTTTCGGATGATGTGCTTTTTACTTCTACTTATTTACTTAATCCATCTGTGATGCTATCTTTCTTTAAATCTTTAAAAGGGAAAGGGGGTGTTTATATGTTTAGATACAAAAAAGACCCTAAAGTTTTTTATATAGGGAGAACTAAAGACTTTCACAAAAGATTTAAAGATCATTTGAGTTCTAACTTAAAGGATAGATTTCATAAATTTGCTAATTCAATTGGTTGAGATCAATTTGAATTTTCTATTATAGAGATCTGTGATCTTAGCATCCAACAAGATAGAGAAGATTTTTACTTGCAAAAATACTTACCTTTATTAAATACTATCTTTAAAAGTAATTTTAGTGAAATACAATCTTATGACTCTTTATATGAGATATTAAGACTTAGACAGTCAAAATTTGATTCAGATAATAAAGATTTATACCTTTATGTTTATGAATATTGTAATAATCAAATTAGTACTAATTATCTACTATTTAGTAGCATAAGTGCGTCATCAAAAAAATATGGTATAGCTAGAGAAACAATTAGTGTTTATTTAAATACTTATGTACCCTACAAAAATCTCTTATTTTTAACTAATAAAATCGAATGTTTTGATTTAGCAGGAAAACTAGTTAGTGATGCTATGCAAGGATTAAATTTAAATCATAATATAGCTAAAAAAATATGGATGTATTTTATAGAATCAAAAGATACTGTTGTTAAAACAGAATTAGAGTCTAAAAGTGCAGTAGCTAAATTATTAGGTGTACAACATTTAGTTATAACTAATCATCTAGATAAACTAATAAAAGGAGGTATTAATGGTCATTATATATTTAATCATGAATTAAATGATTTAGAGTTGGAAAAACTAATTGAATTCTCATCGTTAAGAAAAACGAGAAATCGTACAGTATGAGCTTATAATGCTATAACTTTAGAATTAATTACTGATTCATTTAATAGTATTCAAAAAGCAGCTGAATTTTTTAATGTTGATTACAGATCTGTTGTTAGACACTTAGATACTGAATTAGCTACTAAAAAAGGCAATTATTTAGTGTTATTTTTTAATGATAAATTGACTGATTTAAAGAGAAAAGAACTACTAAATAATTTAAAATTAGCCAAAAATGAGACTACTGAAATTTGAGTTTATAAAAAATTAGATGATAAATTCATTCTAATGAATTCCAATGAAACTGGTTTTAGTTCAAAACATTTAGCAGCTAAAGAATTAAAATTAAGTCATAAAACAATTAGTAAATTTTTGAATACTCATAAAGACTATAAAGGTTTGTATTTTTACAGTATTAAATTGTAAGATAAAAAATAAAGTGTAAGAAACTTTATTAGGCCCATCAGTGAAAGAGAACCTTTTGCTATAAACCATCAAATTGACGGGAACACCTTAAAGCTATTTCAACTAAATGTATTAGGTAACTAGATACATGGCCCAGGTAATGACTCGGGGTATAGTAAAATCGAAATAGATGTATGAAAAGAAATAGGCGACCCGCAGCCAAGTACCTATTATCTTAGGTATGCAGTTCATCGACTAAACGGTGGTTGGCATAAAATTTTTGCAATTTTATGCTTAAGATATAGTCAGACCCTGCTTGAAAAAGTACAGGGTATAAATATAAATATTTATACCTGGAAATGGATAGTTACACTATTTAGGGAGAAATCCTCAATTCTTTACCTTTATTATGTATAATAAATGGTTAAATGAGGACATTCGTGATATGGTCTACTTCAAGCATTTGCCGATGCTCTTAAACTTTTATTAAAAGAGTATGTTTCTCCTACACAAGCCAATATAGTATTATTTTTCCTTGGTCCGGTTATAACTTTAATCTTCTCATTACTTGGATATGCAGTAATACCTTAGGACTATAGGGTAATATAGACAAATTCCGGGTAACCCCTAAAGCTTCTGGTACCAAACTTCAAACGAAAGTTTGAAAGTGGCTGAAGTAATTACTCAGGTAAGGTAATAAGCCAGATGATTCTAGTTACTTTTTAGGTTTCCTAGGCTACGTAGTCTATAAATAATAGCCTACATATGCTTACTCCGTATGCTTAATTCTGCAAAACTTAGTAGCATAAATAAGTGAACTAGGGACTAGTAATAGGAATGGGCAATCGCGGATCTAAATCAGTTGTAAGATATTATTCTGCAGTTGTAAAAGAGCAACGAGTAAACGTCTATAGATATTTACAATATCCACAGCTATCCTTTTGGGATGGTCCCCTTCAGGGGTCCAGACCTAAAGGTCAGTCCCCCTTTTGGGGACTAGGAGAATCCACCCCGGAGGGGTGGATGTTTGTAATATATTTAAGATGTATTCTAATGAGCTTAGTAATAAGCTATGATTTTGTGTAGAAAAATTTTCTACGATTCACCATTAATTGGTTTTAATTCTTTAAACGTTAATACTCGTCGTTATTATGCTACATTAAGTAATAATAAACATAAGATTAACGATCTACAAATCGATCCTTGATTTATTACAGGGTTTAGCGACGGTGAAGGTTGTTTTTCTTGCAGTGTCTTAAAAAGTTCCTCTTATAAATTTGGTTGAGAAGTTCAACCAATTTTTCAAATTAAACTACATATTAGAGATTATCCGCTTTTATTAAGAATCCAACGTAGTTTAGGTGGAATTGGTACTGTAAGTAGTAACCAGTCTTCTTCTGCCTTTAGAGTCAAAAAATTAAGTCAGCTAATAGAATTAATTCTATTTTTTGATAAATATCCTTTAATATCTCGAAAAAGAGGAGATTATTTATTATTTAAACAAATTCTATCTATTATTCAATTGAAAGAACATTTGACTTTACAAGGTTTACAAAAGATTATTAATATAAAAGCAACCTTAAACTTTGGTTTATCAAAAGAATTACAATTAATGTTCCCCGAAACTGTTCCAGTTCCCCGTCCTTTAAGAGAAACCTGTGTAATACCACATTCACAGTGAATAGCTGGGTTTACTTCAGCTGAAGGTAATTTTTCTGTTTCTTTAGACAAGGGTATCTTTAAATCTCTATTATTTAAAATAACTCAGCATGAAAAAGATGAGGTATTATTAACTGCAATTAAAGAATATTTTAATTGTGGATATTGTTATTTAAGAAAAAAAGAAAATACAATAGATTTTAAAGTTACAAAATTTTCTGTCGTTAATGAAATAATTATACCTTTCTTTATTAAAAATCCGATTCTAGGTGTTAAATCCCTAGATTTTAATGATTGATGCTTAGTTTCGGACATAGTAAATAAAAAAGAACATAAATTAGAAGAAGGTGCCTTAAAAATAATTGAAATTCAAGGGGGAATGAACAGGGGGAGAAGTAAGTAAATTTTTTTTACTAAAAACTTTTTTTTGTATGGTCCTGGTTTAGTGTTACTAGATTATAATTTGGGTATATTATATATGTTGGCTGTGTCTTCATTAGCTACATATGGAATTCTGCTGGCTGGATGGTCAGCTAATTCTAAATATGCTTTCTTAGGGTCTTTAAGAAGTACAGCTCAATTAATTAGTTATGAATTAATTTTAAGTTCTGCTATACTTTTAGTTGTATTATTAGCAGGTAGCTTAGACATAACTGTTATTATAGAAGCTCAAAGAGCTATTTGATATGTAGTACCTTTATTTCCTATATTCATTGTATTTTTCATAGGATCTATAGCAGAAACAAATCGTGCTCCATTCGACTTAGCAGAGGCTACTGATTTGGTCTCTTTAAAGATCACCATATGCTGAAACCCCCCTTTTTCGACCTTTTCTATTAATTAATAAAAAGGGGCAATCAGCAGGAAATTTAACATATAAAGTATGTTATAATCCTCAGAGACTACACGTGGTCATTTAATGTAAGTATTTATGTTAAATAAGATATAGTCCAATTTTGTATGAAAATACAAATAAAAATTGAAATTAAATTCAAACATTCATTCTACTGTGCTTACCTTAGAGGCAAGTAACATAACACATGTGGCTTATATTATCAAACCTAAGCAAAAAGTTTGAACGGTAGCTAGCCGTAGACATTATTCTACTTCAAATTCAAATCCTCCATCATTTGATCTATATCCTGTTCCTATTTTAATTCTTGATGATTTAAATAATAAAGATTGCATTACATCTTATAGAGAATTATTAAAAGGCAAAGCAGGTATTTATTCTTTTATTAACACTGAAAATGGTAATCAGTACATCGGAAGTGCCAAAGACTTTTATTTAAGGCTTAATGAACATCTGAACAATAAAAAGTCTAACGTTGCTTTACAAAAATCATTTGTTAAGTATGGCTTAGATAAATTTCTATATATATGAATATTTTACATATGAAAGTAAAATTATAAGTTCTAAAGCTTTAACTGATTTGGAAACCAGTTATATAAAAAAATTTCATTTTGATACTCTTTATAATTTTAAGGCTAATGCTACAAGCTCATTAGGTTATAAACATACTGAAGAAGCTAGACTAAAGATGACAGAGTATTATAAAAATAAGACAAATCATCCTATGTTTGGTAAAACTCATACTAAAAAAGCGCTTGATTTAATCAGTAAACCTGGTGAGTTAAATCCAATGTTTGGAAGAAAACATAGTGAAGTAACTAGATCTATAATAAGTGAAAGAAAGAATAAATACCCTTTAGGTGTAGGTTTATATGATCTAGATGGCAATTTAATTTCAAAGTTTAAAAATAATGTAGAGTTAGCTAAACACTTAAATATTTCTAAGGTTACAGTGGGTAAATATTTAAACTTGGGTCTTGTGTATAATAACACATATCGGTTTAAACCTATAGAAGATTAATGTGTATTTAATCTCTTTTTTTTTAATTGGAATCAGAACTAGTTAGTGGGTTTATGACAGAGCATTCCGCTGTTATTTTTGTATTCTTCTTTTTAGCTGAATATGCTAGTATAATTCTTATTTGTATTTTAAATAGTATTTTATTTTTAGGTGGTTATCTGTTTGACTTTAACTATTATCTATATCCTTACTTTTATTTACTGCAATTTATTGCAGGAGATAGTTATATGTATTTAACAGAAAATGAAACTAATTTTAATGTAATTGACTTTGATAATTACAATTCAGTAATAGGAACAACTATAAGTGGTGTGGTAATAGGTCTTAAAACTTGTATAATGGTATTTGTATTTATCTGAGCGAGAGCCTCATTCCCACGTATACGTTACGACCAACTTATGTCCTACTGTTGAACTGTTCTGTTACCAATAGTAATTGCATTTATTATACTAGTCCCATGTATATTATACAGCTTTGAAATAATGCCTGTTAATATACCTTTACTTTAATGTATTTTTATCTACGTATAGCTACTTTTACAACAAAAAGTTCACCACCTACTGAGGAGGAAAATGGAGATCCAACTCCTTTGAGAAATTATACAAATCTTCACGAATAATCTACAATAGAACTATTAAACAAGGATTTAAACTCTTTAAGTGGTATATACGCATTTAAGTATAATGATACTAGCAAAATATATGTAGGTAGTTCTATTAATTTATCTATAAGAACGGTAGAACATCTGGAAAAAAAATCGAAACTCTAATATCTATTTGCAAAATGCTTTAAAAAAACATGGCTTAAATAATTTAACTTTATTTTAGATATATTACCTGTAAATATTTCAGAGCTAGCTTATAACTCACAAGCTGAACATTATGCAAATTGAATTGAATTAGAACAAAAGTATTTAGATCTTTACATAAATAAGTATAATATAGATCCAATTACTAGTAAACCTAGAGCAGGCTCTAAACATACGGAAGCAACTAAAAAGTTAATGAGTAAAATAAGAACGGAAAATCCTTATTTCTTAAATAAAACACACAGTCCTGAATTCATTGAAAAAATTCGAATACGTATGGGGGATAGTGTAATAGTGTAAGGTGTACTCCAATAGCCCCCAACAAAGAGATATGTAATAAATCGAAACAGGGCGTTATTTAATAAGCTAAATCCTGAGATGGATTAATATTAACAAAGCGTGATAATGCCTTGTAATATACCTTTTTTGTAAATTAAATAAATATATGTTAATAAATAGATATATTTTTATATATTTAAATGTGTAATATTTTAAATATAATACTGCAACAAAAATTTTTTGGATGCGTATAATTTATTATAGTATAGCTTTTTTATATTTTTTTTAAGTAACTTTTCTAATATTTTTTCTATATATTGTAAGTATAATATTAACATAGATCCTATAATAGAAAAGAAAGTAAATATATGTCTATAAAAGATTATATCATGGAAATAAAATTATATTTATATAAAAATTTATATGATGGAAATAAATTATATGCCTTCCAACAGATAATGGATATCTGTTGCGGTCTATCCTTTTTTCGGCATAGAAGTAGTAATTTTATACTTTTATATTTTATAATTACTACTAGTCCTCTTATCTTTTTTTAGTAAATTCGAACACTCGAAATTACGTCGAAAAAAATAAAAAAAGGGTTGAAAAAAAAGAACATGTTCTTTTTTCTACCCATGAGGGACTAGATAAAAATACAACTAATATAGCTGTAGGTATATAAAGATATACACAATATTAAGTAAATATATTGTTCTATAAAATGTGAAAAATCTAGTTAGCATAAATTAATGACTGCTAACTCAACCCTTTAACCCAAAAGTACCATTTCTTGTCTTAGAATTAATAAGGGTATACTGTACATTAGATTTAGCGTAACCTCTTAGCATAGTAGATGATTTATTATTAAATGAGGAACGTATGTTTTTTAAGCTACCTGCATATCTATACTTAAATACTGCTCTCATAGCTGTTAAACGTCTTGTTAATCTACCTGATGCTTCAAATCTTACACCACTTACTACTTGTTGTTTTATAGTGTTTATAATATTGTTTTTATTCATTGCTTCAATATTATCATCGAATGTTATAAGTGTATGTAAATCAGGTATTCTTACCATTTGTAAGATAGCTTTTCTTAAAACTCTTACTGCTTTATTTTTCCTATCTCTTAATTTTAGAGCTACTGCTGATGAAAAAACGTCACTGTTTAAATGTATAGATCTTAATTCAACTAAATTAATTTCTACCTTTTTGTTATACAATTTTTCAATTAAACTAATTAAACCAAAATTTCTTAAGTTTAGATTTAAGCTATTAAATTTAGATTTATTAAAATTAAGCAATTTTAATGAATTAAATAATATTTTTTGTAATCTAACTAATTTTTTTAAAAGTCTAATGTTATAAGTAGGTATATTACTTAATTTAAGGTATTTTCTTCTTAAATTTACTAGGAAGTATCTAATTAAGTTGTTATTTGTTTTAAAGAAAGCCATATTTCATTTTCTAAATATGAAAAAGTTATTCTTTAATAAGGAAGGTATTCTGTTTTTATGGTTTGGTACAAATCCTCTTTTTATTTTATTTTTATAAAAATTAACTCATCTAATAGTTTTTAATCTTGTAGGTGTAAAATATTTTTCTGAACGATCCTCTAAAAAGATTTTTTTTCCACCAACCATCAGATTTTCAGCTAAAAATAGTCTAAAATCTTCTAATCTTGTAGGTGTAAGATATTCCGAAAATATTTTAGATCCGTTGGCTATTAGACCTCCATCCAAAAATATTTTATCTCCATCAACTATTAATTTTCTATATTTTACAAGTACAAGAATTTTTAATAAATATCACTCAATAGATGATTTTTGTTTATTGTATAGATACAACGTAATAAAAAGTTTAGTGTTAGTATGTTTTAGCTCAGCTCTACTTGCATAGATTTTATTTGCTGAATAACGAATCTTGTTATCACGTCTACGTTTAAAGAGAATTTTTATTTTATCTTGTAACATATTACAATAACTTCTAAGTAATGTATTTAATACTGCATCTTTACTTATTAAAGATTTTAAGTAGGATTTATTGTAAGAGTATACACTACTTAATCATTCTTTACTAGAAGAATGGTGAAAAATAATATTATTATATTCATCTCTTTCAGAATTACTTTGTATTTTATTACTTTTTTCTATAATATAGTTAGTATTTAATGATTTATCATTAAAATTATTTTGTTTATTTTTGAATATGTTTAACATAGAATGTTATTATGAATTATTGGTATGAATTAGGGCAAAGCAATGAAAATTATAAGTTTAATTAAAAACATTGTACATTCTTAATAGATTGCTATTATTTTGTAATATTAAATAGCATATAAAGTATATTTTAGAATGATTACATATACTTAAAGAATAATGAGAAATAAGTGATTTGAACACTTAACCTTGTTCTTTTTATAAACTAAAAAAAGCCGAATGCTATCCTAATGGGGTGAATCCCTTTCATTCTCTTTTTATTTTTCCTCCCCCAATACGGGGGAAGATATAAGTCTTTACCAGACCTAAGTTCATCTTCTGCCCGATTGCTATAAATATAAATCTATTTTGCAATCTTCCAGCAAAAAATATTTATCTATTGGAATTTGTTATAGTTTTGCCCCATGTATTTTAAACACAAGCGAACAGTTTTCATAACATGTTTATTGTAAAAACCTGTTAAACATTAAGATCCTCAATAATATATGGATACAAATAAGAATAATCATACAACATCAACAAAATGTCAGTAAAGTATTCCGGCTTCTAATCCTAGATGATGGTTATTTGTTAGCGGTTTTATGTCTTTAGCCTTTGCCTATAAAAACAATGCATTAGGCTGAGCTGACGTATTTTATTAAGCCAATCTTATACTTCGACCTTACTTAAGATAGTCTCAAAAGCGACGTTACCGTAGTACCATAGCTTGTTATAAGTTGGCGCCCTTTTTCAAGGGCAACTAGAGCACATCTTACTCATTTCAGAGTATCACCGTATGCTCGTTGCTCTTTTACTGGTTTCCCAATGTTAGATCCGCGATTACCCATTACTTTTTCAAGATATCCTTGTTAATATTACCTTACCTTACACATTACTGCAAGCCGCATTGAGACTTTTCACCCAATGTTTGGTTAACAAGGCTATTAGGGGGTTCCCGGAGTTTGGCGATAAACCACCTTCAAGCTGTCTGCTCACACAGCCCTACAAATATAATAACCCGAATTTAACGAACTCTTCCTTTTCGAGACCCCTTGTACGAACCTGCAAATAGAACAAACAAAAATTAACTTTTTTTGTTTAGATTAAAAAAGATATAACCCCTTACTGGTTTACCGGTATCTAAATACCTATTAATAGTAGTCATAGGTACTTTATCTTGTAAACCAAGGTATGCCTCTCTAACACTATTAAAATTAAAGGTTTTACCTGATTTAACCTCTTGTACAACTATAGGTTTAACTCGCCCCCTTTTAGTGGTGTCGACATTTGGAATTATGTTTTTGCCTACTTCCAAGGTAGCTGAATCTGAATCCACTAAAACCCTCTTTGTATTCATATTTTCTCTAATTTTACGTATTTGGTCTAAACCTTCAGGAGTCAAATGTTTTTTGGCTATAATTAAATGAATAGTTTTACTTCAACAAAGATAATCTTTTTCTTTTATACCTACTATTTTATATTGTGAGAAAAAAGGTATAATATAGTTAGCAAGGGCAGAGACGTCAGAAACTAAATAATCACCATGCCGATGGTCTTTGGAAAGGTAATACTTACCACAACCAAAGTATTTTTCTAAAAGAGTAAGCATCTGCCTATCCCTAACATGTTGAGTTAATTGAAATCCAACCCTCACTCTATATCCTAATTTACTCTTGGTATCTTTACCAATATTAAAGAAAAAACATCCTTCTCCCGAAGTAAAACCTGCTACCCAGAAAGGGTTTGGTATTTCTGTTGTACAGATAAGAGGTCTAGTTTTAGGGATTATATTAGGAAATGCCTGTTCCAATTTTTTGGACAACCCTAGGTTCATTGATGCTTTAATTGCTACAATTTTTTCTAAACCTGCCAAAGTTAAATGTTCTTTTCTAAGTATCAAGAGAACTGCTTCACGAAATAATAAATAGTCACCGTGTTTTTGGGTAATCAAGGGGTAATTATCAAAGTGTTCAATGATTTTCTGAAGATCATTTAAAGAAAAAACCACAAAAGTTCATTTATTTTTACCTTGCTTATTTAATCCGATTCCTCCAAAAAACGCTTCTATAGAATTTAGTATTGCCCTATCTTTAACATGTAGTGAAATTTGAAAACAAACCACCACCGATCAACCTAACTTACTAGCAGGATTTTCTCTTATACTAATCATAAAACAACCTTCAGCATCAGAAAACCCAGTTACGAACCAAGGATCTAAATAATTTTTTTCATTATTTAGAGGCAAGTTAGAAGTTCTAGTTTTAGTTGAATATAAACGATATGTTTGTTTAAATCCTATACGTTTTGTATTAAAACGTAGTCTTAAGGGGTTTATTAAACACTTTGTATTTAAATGGTATGCTAATACACGTCATAAACCAACAGCTAAAAATGCTGTACCAATCATAACCGCGTCTATCTTTACTTCAGCATATCGAACGAGTTATACGTGTTTAACTTTTATAGTTATTACATATGTATGTAATAACTCGCAAACCTTATAACTCCGACTTAGCTAGGACGTAAAGTTATTTCCATATTTCTATGGAAGACTGAATACACCTTAATTACAGAAGAGGAGATAGGGTCAAAATATTTAAGATCTATCTCCTTCTATAACAACCGCCATCTACTCGATGCGCTTTTCCTTATTAAGAGATTAATAAAGGTTAGTTCCGCGATAACCCATTTAAGTTTCCTTAATACAAATAAATTATTACCTCACCCATTATGATTAGTAATGGTACTTATTATTAGACTTTTCACTATATATAAGGTGGTATTATTGTCTTTAGGGCTTCCCCGGATTTTGGCGGTTTAGTATAAGTCTATACTTAAAAATTTACTTCTTAAAAAGTACAGTACAAGTACCAAAAGGGAGTTATTATACTTTCATATCATTCTTGACACATTTTTTGCCTTTTTCTTTCTGCTGTTTGATTTAATTAATTAAACAAAAAACAAAATAAAAAAAAAAGACAACAGGGCATGTAAGAGTCCGTAATTCCACCCTCTGCTTACTGCAAAGGGTAAAAGAAAAGGTGTCAAACTCTTAAAATACTTACTATATCCCTTTATTCATATTAGATTTTATTTGGCAAACCAAGTCATATCCTTCTTTGGTTAAATGACCCTTGGCTTTTATTATTTTGGCTACTTTACACCAAGCATCAAAATCTTTGGATTTTACACCTCTTATGTTGAATTCACGGAAAAACGGCATGATTTTTTCATAATTGCCTGCAAAACTCATACATTCAAAATATACCGTAGTTCGGTTTGCAGAGGTTGAACGGTATACACCGCAACCAAAAAAATCCACGAAACTACTAATTAGTGATGAATCCCTACTATGCTGAGATATACTAAAGACTAAACTTAAGTAAAATTTAGAAGAAGATTTGTTTTCAGTAATCGCAAAAGAACCATCTCCGGAAACAAAACCCGCCACTCACTGTCCAACTTTCATCCATTGGGTGCTACCTGGCGTTGTAAGAGGAATTTCATAATTGGCCGAAGACTTAGCTTTAGAAAGAATTTGCATACTTTCAACTAAAGGTCTTAATGTTGGCACAGTATCAGGGAAGGCAGCCTTTAGTTCATCGTTTAAACCGAGATTAATAGAAGCTTTAATAGACACAATTTCCTGTAACCCTTTCATTGTTAAATGTTCCTTGGTATTAATAATATTTACAACGGATTTAAAGAGAAGGAAATCTGCAAGCTTTTGAGTAATTAGAGGATATTTAATAAAGTGAGGTATAATAACAGTAGTTAACTCTTCTATAGAAGATACGTAGTACCCACAGTTATTTTTTCCCTCTGTTATTCTTCCAATACCTCCAAAATAAGCTTGAATTTCTTTTAAAAGCGGCAAATCTCGAGAATGAAGATGAATTGAAAAGATATATTCTACATTTCAAGGCACTAGAGTTTTTTTAGATTTAGATTTTCTAACTCTAATAGAAAAACAACCTTCTGCATCGACAAATCCTGTAATAAATCAAGGATCTAATTGAAATATTTGTGGGTCTAAAGGTAGTAAGTTTTTTTTGTCATTACGAGAAGTAAATGTAAAAAAAGATCTAGAACTAACATACTTTTTTACACTACTTTTCCTGTCCAAATAGGAAGATGAATGTACAATTATTGTTAACGTAAGGGCTCCTTATCCCTTACCTCCCTTTCTTTTCAAAAGGGTTCAGACTATGTCATCAATCAATAAATGATTGCAGGTTTTCGTGGTAGGCTTATTGTAAATAAAGTACTCACCTACTAGTCGTTGAACCTTCATATATTCCTTTTAATTTTTATTTAATATATGCTTGGCTGCATATTGTCCTACATAAACACATATGAATGGTGAAGTAGAAGTTTCATGCAATTTATCCTGTTTTCTGTCAACTCTATTCAATAATGGTATCAAATTTAATCGTGTAATTTTTATGCTGAAGACCTGATAATAAACAATTTTTAATTATTTTACTAGGTATGTTAAGAGTTAAGCTACACTCTGATATACTAGTAAAATAATGTATCTTACCATTAGTATTTTCTACTTTTATTTTAAAAAATTTCGACACTAATTTATCAGTACCCCTTAAAAATAAAATTCCCTCTTTTACTTCATAAGGGCTTGGCAACGATAATAGATAATTTAGCTTTTGCTCGATTAACGCTTTATTTTGATCATAGTTTGTAAGAAAATCAGGATTTAATCTAAAATTATTCATATTAGCTTTAATGAGATGAATTAATTCTTTACCTTCATCTAAAGTATGGTACCCATAATAAGTAATTTTAACTATGATAGATCAATCTTCAAAGTCTAAAGATTTTTTAGTCAACATACCTTTAGAAAAAATAGGTATTATTCTGTTCATTAAAATATTAATATTATTAATTTCTAATATAACAGAACCAGCTGACTTTCTATCGGATGTATATAAATTACCATGTTTTAAGTAATTTAAAATACTTTTAAATAATTCTAATTCTTTTATGTGATTTTCATACTTTATCTTTGGTTTTAATTTATTTGAACTAAAAGTCGCATCTCCTTCTGTGAATCCTATTAGTCAGTACTCATCTATAATCATATTTTCTCTAGCTTTAGAGTTTTGATTTATAAGTTTCATATCATGATAGTATTGTAAGATATCTATTTTACCTTTAAGAGTTAAATGGTTTTTATCTATTAATAAATGAACTGCTTTTTTAAAATTCAAATATTGAAAAAATTTAGAACTCTTTAACTCTCTATAATTAAATATAGGTACAATAACATTTATTAGTGATTTTTGATCATTTACAAAATAATTACATTTATCACCTGATTTAGAAATACTTCCACAATTTAATCTGTTTCTGATATATTCTAAAACATATAAATCATTTATATGCAGAGTAATTTGGTAAGTTAAATTTAAACTATTATATTTACTACCTTGTAAACCTTTTAAACTAATATTAAAATTACCTTCAGCGTCCGTAAATCCTACTAATCAATCAATAAAATTCTTATCTAAATGAATGAATTTTTTATTTGATTTTAAAGTAAGAACTGAATTTTTTTTTTTTACACTAAATTGATTATCCAATGACATAAAAGAATTGGTAGGGACTGCTGTAATGAATCCGTGGACAATTTTGTTATCATAAGAGCTCTTTATCTCTTATTTCCATTCCTTATCGAAATGGTTCAGACTATGTCTTCATTTATAATAAACTATTTAGTTATGTTATTATAAACGCAGGGTGTTCGTGGTAGAATTATTGTAAATAAAGTACTCATCTACTAGTCGTTGAGGCTTCATGTATTCCTCTATCTCTTTTATTTTTTTTTTGTTATTTCTTTTTTCTAGGCCCCCCTCTCTCTCAGAGAGAGGGGGGTCCAAACAGTTATTTAAGTTAAACAACGTCAAAAAATAAGAGACTAGATATTTTTATATTATTTGCAACATTTATTTAATACATGCTTCGCCGCACGTTGTCCACATTATTTTACATATAATAATCATGGAGTTTCATGCAATTTACCCTGTTTTCTACAAAATATTGTATATATATATTAGTATAACTAACTATAATTTATCTGTTTCTATTCATATTTTTTTTAATGAGAATTATTTCTTTTAATAGGTCACTGTTTTCTTCGTAATTGATATTTTTTTCAGTTATGCTTGCTATTTTTTTGAAATCATAAAAGTCTAATAATTTTTTACCTTTTAAAGAGTATGTATCAAAAAAAGGTATTATTTTATTAAGTATATCATAAAATTTATATACAACATAAGAAGATTGAGTTGGTCTAGTTTTTACTGTTTCCACAAAACCACAATTGAAATAAGTTGCTAGGTTTTCGAGTAAAGCTAAATCACGTTTGTGCTGTGATATAGAAAAATAAACATTTACTTTATATGCAATACCTAGGCCTTTCTTTATTTTGGAAGTTTTTACATAAAAACAACCCTCACCATCAACAAACCCAGCTACTCAAAAAGGATTAAAATCTTTTGTAGGTAAAACTAGGTTTCTTACTGTGGGCTCTATACCAGGAAACATACTTAGTAAAGTTTTTGACAATCCTTTACCCATAGAAGCTTTGTATGATAATATCTTGTTTAAACCTTCTTCATTTTTATGCTGATTATCGTAAAGCATATGTACTACTAAGGAGAATAAACGAAAATCTTCTTTTTTTTGTGTTAATAAATTATATTTATTAAAATGAGGTAAAATTATGTCTTTTAACGCACTAATAGATTGTACTGAATATATTGCTGTTGGACTCCCTTTTTTTATTCTTTTAATGATAGTACCTACTACAAAGAAATTTTGAATTTCTTTCAATAAATTATAATCTTTTTCATGTAGTTCTATGGAAAAGATGGGTGCGATACGTATATTTTTAAATCTACTTTCGTCTTTTCCAACTCTTATGGAAAAGCTAGACTTCGAATCCGCCAACCCTGTAACTCAGTAAGGATTAGCCCGTTTTGGTCTATTAATAATGGAGTATAATCTTTTTTGTTTAAATTCTTTTATAACAGAACACTTAGTTGTAGAGTAAACCTTTGAATTATCTAATTTATATAACATTGAAGAGCATAAATAAGGTTTTACTATAGTTCGCAGTAAAAACATAGAATTTTGTCTTATATAAATCATGTACTCAACTTTTTTATTTCGTTTTTTTAAAAATATTGTACATTCAAACCCATATCTTACCATTAATACATTCATCAATCTGACAACATCTTGTATTGAGTAACAATTAGTACATAAAATAAGACCATGGTGTAACGCTTGACCATCCCCCATTATTAGATGAGCCAGAGCAACGGGTGTTAATAGATCATATATGTTTTGAGGTATTACTTTTACACCTTTAGGGTAAAATAGAGAATGTAATTCAGTAAAACAAGTAAGAGAACGGGTAAAAAACCCTAAAGCATAATTTATCTTATCTACTCTTACACTAGTTGTTAATTTTGGACCTGTATTACAATAATGAGATAAAATATTAAATACAAATCAAACATAAGTATTATGAGATAATGATTGCTTAAATCCTAATCGTACATAATTACTTTTTTTAGATGGGAATATAAGTCAACCATCAGATAAAAGCAATCCAATGATAACGCTCTTTTGATACAGTGGCAATTTTATCATACTATTTTCTTGGTTTGTAATTCTACCATTACCTACGGAAGAATTTAAGTTTATTCCCCATACTACTAAGCTTAACTGGTTATTAGTAAAACTTCGCTTATTACTAAAATGTTTAACTCCTTTTGTGAAAGCGTCGCAAAACCCTGTTATTCAATTAGGATCCATTTTGTTAGATTTATTTGAATAAGATATACCTTTTTTTATATATATACTATTTTTAGTAGGGGCTATAATTAACCCTGTTCCAAAGTAGAAACATGATCCAAAAGCTCCATCTGAAATAGTGAATGATGATACTGAATATTCAACACCTTGTAGTGCTGTGAATATAGTTGCTAATATAATAGTATATGCTAAACCATTTAAAGCTTTAGCTCTTTTTCCGTTAATTAAAAAATGATGTGCATATGTAACAGTAAACCCTGAAGCCAATAAAAGCCAACTTTAATTTTATGAAAGGCGTAACCTTACCGTATCCCTTTGGAAGTTAGACTCTTTTTGCATTTTTAATTAATTAAAATGAACCTAAAAAGTAATTAACAGACATTACTTTCTATATATTTATGGTAAATAGTATTATAAAAACTACAAAACAAGTTTATTTAACATAGGAATACTACAATAAGAAGTATATAACCACCGTGTAAGTGGCGTAACCGCTGTGTGTGCATGGTTCATCCTAACTTCTTACGATATCACACTCGTCTTAAAGTCCGATTGTACATTTGGACGGGCATTTCAGCCCAGCCCCGGTGAACCAATCTGTAGCGACATTTACAACTGCCGACGGTCTTGGTTTAGGATACCTTAACCGTTTCCACCTAATTTTTCTACTAGCACAGAACTGATTCGGTTGTAACCTTTTCTCAGCTCCTTTTTTAACTCTATAAAATATTTATTCATATATAATATCCTTCCTCCAACATAGAGAGGAAATGATTTAATTTACTCAGAAGCAATAGGATAAAACACTGGGATTCTTCTCACAGTATAGCCCTTAAATACTATTTTAGAACCATCGGAATTATTATCTAAGACCTCTAAATGTCTTTTTAAAGTTTTAAAACTTGTATCTAACATTAGAGCAGATTCAGCCAAATTAGGCATTAATAGTACCTCTCCTGAAGGTTTAATTATTTCATATATACAACTACTTGAACGACTGCGTACTACTTTCTTTGTAATAAGGTCTATCTGACGACCATCTTTAAGGTGTTCAATGGTAGGTTTTGCATTCATCAGCCTATCCATTTCATCCTTACTTAAGTAATTTACTGTACCTTGGAATGTTGATAACCGATAGTTGTTCATGGTATAAGATAATTTAAGTATCAATGCGGCTATTTCCTCAATACTGTGGGCACCAATATAAATAGTCTTACATATGATTTTAAAATCTAAAAAATCTTCACCTTTTTTAGTCATAAATTTTTCTTCACTCAGAAAAGGTATTAAATAGTTATTTAAAACATGTGTATTTTTAATCATTAATGCTGCTAAAGGTATAGATTTACCTTTGTCTCTAGCTTTTTCCGATATTATTGAAAGAATGGAAGTATTTTTTATCTTATACATAGAATATGAATCAAAACCTAAATTATTTTCTAAAAATTCTTTTATTTTTACTAATAAAGGAAGTTGTGTTTTGGATAATCTAATAGAAAGAACAGGTTTAAAAGTGGCTCTTTCTATACTAAATGAACCATCACCCTCTATAAAACCTAGTAATCAACTTTTTGTAATTAAGACATGGTTTTCTGGCATATTAAAATTAATACGCTTAGTATTCATGTTATTTTTTAATTCCAATAACTTAGATATTAATTCATCTGTCAACTTTTCTCTTTTTTGATATAAAGTAAAAGCTAAGTTAAAATCTGAAAAATCCAAATACTTACTAGTGTTTAATTTGTATTTGCTAAAAATAGAGATTAAATTCTTAATATCCTCCATTTTTGTTACAACAAATATATACTTATCAGTATATGAATAAATCTTACCCATACGTAATTTACTTTGAATAATGTTTAAAACACCTAGATCGTCTTTGTGTAGTCCTATCGTAAATTTAAAAGAAAAAACTTCTATCTTATTAGTTTTTCTGTTTAGTATAGGACTTATCGTGAAACTACCTTCAGCATCTGAGAATCCTGCGAATCATCTATAAAATTTATCAAGACAAGCGCTATTTAAAGAATACTTAGCCACCAATTTCTTTAATCTCTTGGATTTAGAGAGGTCTACACGAGAAGACCCAGTTATCAACAAAGGTAAAGATAGTAAACTAGGTAGGTCGATACAGTTATAATGAAGAGTTAAGTTAAGCTCGCAGAGTTGGGTTTTCACCAACACAGCTACATTATCCGCACATAAGATAATTACACGATAAACTGTATTTATTAACGGTAATTCAAAAGGATCAATAGCTTCAATTCCTAAAGGAGGTCATGTTGCACCTAGCTCGACGGCAGGTGAAAGAGCACTCGTTTTAAAAAACTATTTGTTGCTTTGTTTATAGAAAAGAACATGATAAGTTTTTAAATTTTTAATTTTATACAAGACTATGTTAATATTTTCTATTTTTATTCATACTTCCTTTTATTTTCTTAATTTGATCTAGGCCCTCTCGAGTTAAGTGTTGTTTATTTTTAATAAGCAAAGCCGCTTTTTTGAAATCCTCATAATTCTTGGATTTTACACCATGTAATTTAAATTTTTCAAAAATGGGTATCACTTTATCAAAAACATCTGTAAATTTTTCAACTATAAATTCACCATAACCTGATTTAGGTATATATCTACCACAATTTAAAGTTGAAATTAAACTTTTTAGGAACTCTTCATATCTAACATGTTGAGTTAAAATAAATCTCAATCATACAGTTTCCCCTAACTTAGATTCTGGAGATTTTTTTAATGCTATAAAGAAACATCCTTCAGCATCAGTGAAACCAGCTAACCAGTGTAGACTTTTTATATTTCTATCTTTAATATCTGGTCTTAAAATAGGCTCTATATCAGGGAAAGCTAGATTTAAGCTGTCTGACATTCCTTTATTGTTCATAACAGCTTTAATTGACATGATTTTATTTAAACCTTGTACAGTTAAATGTCTTCCTTGTTCCATATCATTTACTACTTGCTTAAAAAGTAGATAGTCAGATTGTTTATTGGTTAATAAAGGGTATTTATCAAAATGATCCATAATAACTTTTAAGTTTTCAAAACCAGATACTCTAAATTGAACAGATTCCGCTCCTAATTTAGATATTGTACCTACACCAAAAAACAATTGAATTTGTTCTAATAAGGCAAGATCCCTTATGTGTACACCAATATGAAAAACAGCTTTTACTCTATAGGCCATTTTATATCTAGGGTTAGAACTAACACCTACATAAAAACATCCTTCCCCGTCAGTAAAACCAGTTACATAATAAGGATTTAAGCCATTAGTGGAAGCATAATTAAAGTTAGAAGACATTGCTTTACTAGTACCCGAGGGGGACTGGCCTTTAGGTCTGGCCCTTGAAGGGGACCATTCCCAAAGGGTAGAATAAGAAATTTTAGTATAGAATCTTTGTATAGATTCAAAAAGAGTATTAACATATTTTATTCATTGTATAAAAACCCAATTTCTCAGGCACCTAGAGTATACCTTACAGTATTTAAAAAATACTGAGGAACCGTCTACTCGTTGCTCTTTTACAGATATAAGACTATCTGATTTAGATCCGCGATTGCCCATTCCTTGATTTGTATCAAGAATCTCTAATGATGTTACTGTACCCTCAGACATTAATGGGGCCACTTTATAAGTTTCCTTATGAAGATTAGTTATTAGAGCTTTAGGGTTTTCCCGGAATTTGGTTCCTATCCACAAAGTGCTTAGTTTATGGAAGAATGCTCAGAATATAGCTAAGAAGAATAAAGCTTCAGATACTATAAATAAACCAACACCAAGATTTAACCCTCTTTGGACAGCCAAGGTGTGATGACCTATATATGTCGTTTTTAATTTGACATTGTACACTAGTTTCCAGAGAGAGGGAGAGTAAGGCTTCACCCCTCTACTTGCATCTTAATACGACATATTAAAAAATTCGTACCTATACATATAAAAGATTAAAATACCTTCAACGGTTTGTTAATGGTATAGAAAAAACTAGTGGGCATCAACCTAGAAAAATAAGAATATATACAGGTTTTTTTTTATACTTATATTTACATAATTTGATGTTTTTTTAATAAATTAAGTAAAATGAAGATTAAACGGATAAAAGGTGGAAAACTAAGAATAAAAATTATTAAGATGATCTCAATTATAATAAGCACGACTATTATTCATAGAACTTTTAATCGCTCTTATTTTAAGTATCTCTTCTCTTGTTAACCTTTTACCTAAGAAACTTAATCCTTCAAAAAAAGATAAATAATTAAGATACTTGCTAGACATTAAAGGAAATTTAGTTAGATAAGTAGTTATAATATGATGCTTTCTGTCAGATTGAGCGAAAAAAACAATTGTTTTAGCTGGTTCTTTAAAAGATGGAGAATTTCCTACTTTATAATTTAAATTAACTTGAAAAAATTTGGCCAATTGTGTCATAAAAGGAACATTGGATTCCCTTGTTACTCTATTTAATTCACTTTGATTTATAGAGAACACACATTGTACCCTTCCTCGCGTTACATTATCATCTGATCCGTACTCACCAGTTAATTTTATAGAGAAATGGCCATCTGCATCAATGAAACCAGCTAATCAAGCATTAGAGTCTATACTACTAGTATCTAAAGGCAATTTAACTATATTAGCGTTTCGCCACATATTAAGATTGTCTATAGCTTTATATAAAGCTAGAATCTTAGGAGTACGAAATTTACCATTAACAAGGTTAATAAGCTTAATAACCTCATCGGCATTAGTAACACTATATCTACATACACCTTTTTTTTCTGAATATATAACCCCTGTGTTTAAAGTTTTCTGTAATTTTTCATACATAGAATTCTCATTTTTACCAAAAGTAAAAACGATTTTGGGAGAAATCTTTTCTCTTTCACCCTTTCTAAGTATGATAGATCCGTCTCCTTCAATTAATCCAGCAAGATAATAACCTAATTGATTTGTTGTACCTGTGTGAATAGTTCTAACTATTGATTTAACCAATCTTTCTTTTAAGGGTAATCCTTTAGAAAGACAAGTAGCATTTACATGTGATGTAAATGAAGTTAGCTTTAACCCACATTTATTTTTCGTGTGATGACCTATAAATATCGAAATTACCCAACGTGCCTCCACGTTGGTTGGACTATATCATAGTTAATGGGTTAACTAAATTACAATTAACGTATTAACTTTTTACGTGTAGTCTCTGAGGATTCTACTAAGATATTTATCCGTCTTTTGGTTTCCTGCTGATTATTCTATTCTTTTCTGATAGAAACTTTCAGCATACAGTAAAATTTAAAGAGGGCACATAATAAAGCAAATACTGTTTTTTTTTATAATTTTCCTATTAAAGATCTAATTTTTAATCTTCCTTCATCGGTAAGATGTTCTTTTTTAATAAGCATATTATAAACAATTTCTCATTTCTTAAAATCATTTAATTTATCCCCTATTAACGGATATTTATTAAAATAATTAACAAGGAATTTTACACTTTCTAAAGATGATACACTTACAGTTAATATTTCTGAGTTTGTATTATTAATATAACTTTTAAGATTACAAGATAAAAATAAGGCTAAATCTTCCATAAAAGGTTTCATAGAAGAAGATGTCGGTTTATCAAATAAACGCTTATTCAATATAAATTTAAGAGTAACACTTTCACTAACAGATCTTTTACGAGTATCTGATTTAGTTTTTCTTTCTAGATACTTAATTCCAAAATGTCCGTCAGACTCCGTAAAACCTGTAAATCAACTATTATCCAAAAGATTAGAGTTATCTAATAAACTTTCTGGTGTATCCAAAGAATATTTAGCATTCATAAATTTAATTAAATCATTAAACCTTATATTTTTAGGTGTTCTAAGTTTACCGTGCATTAAATTAATAAAAAGCATAATACCTTTTATATCTCCTATAATATAACGAATAGCGTTATTACCTGAAGCTTGGAAACGTCCTATATTACCTAATTCTGATTGAATAAAGGCATACATACCCAAATTATTAATATGTGAAGTAAATACTATTCTAGGATTTAATACTCTATTTAACGTTGTAACACCTAAAGACGGAAGAGAAATATGACCCAGAGGATATAAATATGTATATTAGATTATTTTTTTTATTATAGAAGGTAACATATAAGGTTTTATACTCATTAATAAAGTATTTAATGAAGAACGATAAATATATATACTGTGTTTATCTTTTTCTAGTATTAAATTACAACGTAATCTATATTTGATCATTAATACATTTATTAATTTAACGGAATCGAATATGTTGTTAAAATTAGTATAGAGTTTTATTCCTCTTCCTTGTAAGCTTATACCACTACCCATTACTCAATGAGCTAAAACAAAAGGTGTCAATAGATCATATATATTGCAAGGCACCCTTTTTACATTTTTGATATAAAACATAGAATAAATTTCAATAAAACAGAACAACCATTTTGTAGATATTAACATAACATCTACTGGTTTACCTTTCAGGTTATTATTAAAACGGTAAGGGTCTTTTTCACAATACATATAAATTTCTCTAAACACGTAATAAATATATTCCTTATTAACATAAGGTTGACAGAATTTAATACGTGCTTTTGAATTTGTTTTACGGTGAATATTGGCTCAACCTTCTGATAAGAGTAAACCAATAAAAATGCTATACAAGTACGGAGGTATTGCGTGTTTAATACAAATTTCTTTTAGAGGTTCTTTATAACAAAAAACAGCTGTAGAGGGAAGGTTTTTTATACATATAGCCCTTGTAGATGAAATATCTTGCAAAGGCTCAAACTCTCTTACTTTTTTATTTGGCTAGATATGCTAGATTGTGTTATTAATTTATACTTCATACTAGGTACAATGTAGGGATTTATAATGGATGACAATAAATCCATAGACTTTGAACTAATAAATATTCTAGGTTTGTTATCCACCATATGTAATGTACATTTAAGTCTGTATTTAATGATTAACACATTAACTAATCTAACTACATCTTGCACAGTAAAAGAATCAGTACAAATTCTTATACCACCAGATACAGCAGTACCGTCACCCATAATAAGATGAGCTAGAGAAACAGGAGCTAATATATGATAAATATTCTCAGGGACAATTTTTTTTCCGTTAAGGTAAAAATCATTAAAAAACTCTACTAAACAAGGCATACTACGAGTAGCAAAAGTTACAGAACTAGTTTGTATATTATTTCTATTTTTAGTTTTAAATCTAGGTAAACTATAGCAGTAATGAGAGAATATACCAAAAACTGACCATACATAAGAAGATTGAGTAAAAGCTTGTTCGAAACCAAAACGAGGATACTTATTGTTGGCACTAGCATAAGACAATCAGCCATCAGATAACAATAAACCGACTAGAACACCTTGTTGATAATTTGGCAGTTTAAACATATGTAACTCCACATTGGATAATTTTAGTGTTCTAAAGCCAGAGTAGAGATTTACCCCTCAAACTACTAAAGCCGTACAAGAATTTTCTGGCCTATAAGTACTTTTATTTCTTTTACTTGTAAAAAGCACTGTAACAGGTAAAGGATTTATAGATTTAAAAATAGAAAATTTTAACCATCCTGGTTTTTTGTGCTCTAATAAACCTGCTAAATAGTGACCTAAGTTGTTATTATTTTTAAACACTTCAATATTATTCTTAACTTTATAATCATTAAGAGATTTTTTTATATCCTCAACAGGAATAGCTTTAGCTATATTCAAATTATAATTAAACAGTGTTTTACCTACTAGGCTCAGTTTACCCTCTGCTATTACATCTCTTCATCAGAATGACATAGCTAATATTAATGATATTAAACTCATCATTAAATTGTACTCTGCATAAGCAAAACCATGGAATGATAAAACTGCAGATGTAGTAAGGCTTAATAAGCTAATTGATGTATATAAAGGTCATGGAGAAGGAGATACTAAATGAAAAGGATGTGCTTGAAAATTACTTCTATTTAAGTTTAACATGATATCTAATAATAAGTTCATAATACGTCTTTTTTTTCTTTCTTTTTTTTTTTCTAGGCCCCCCCTCTCTCTGAGAGAGAGAGGGGGGTCCAAACAGCCCCGAGGGGGCTGACCCTTTTGGAAGACCCCATATGGGCTCATCCTGGCAGGGATAGTAATTTCATCGAAATTACGTCGAAAAAAAAAAAAACAAAACCACAACCAAAACATTCCGCATAACTCTTCTAGGCTAACTCCTAACACTAGCTATTTTTTTTTATTGTTACTTTTCTTAGAGTAAAAACATCTAAAATTATGAGAGAAGAATGTTATACGTTACTACTCTTAGAGTAAAAACATATAAAATTATGAGAGAAGAATGTTATACTATTTTTGAATGTTCAGATAAAAGATCTTTATTTACATCATCATAATTAATCAGAAGTGTATTGTTCTTTGTCAAGTTAACTGTATTACTATTTTCTACAACTGTCTCTTGAAGTCTATAGCTAGTTGTATTATAAAATCTTATCTTACAACTGTCTCTTGAAGTCTATAGCTAGTTGTATTATAAAATCTTATCTTTTTATAATAAAAAGAATTTAATCATGAAGAACTATGAAAATCTCTTTTTTGATTATAATTAAATTTTATACTTTTATAAGTCTCAACTTGAGTAGCAACCAATCTTTCATATTCATCAGCATCCAAACTATCTTGTTTAAGTTATTGTAACAACAAGATATCTTTTTCGGAAGTAAAAAAATGGACAACTCTGGAAAGATTTTTATTTTTACTTATTTCTAAAAAGGACTTAATAACTAAATCCGTATTAGGACCAGCTAACTTAATAACATTTATATAGGGTAACAAATCTGAGGAACTTTTTAGATTATTAGTATAACCATCTAACGGTATATTTGAAAAAAGAAATTGATTAAGATATAATTTACCATTAGCTTTATAAGTACTTATTTTTAATATACTACTATTTACCTGCGGTAAATTCCTTCAGGTATTTACTAAGGTAAATTCCCTCAGGGAATTAGTAATTTTACCTAAATCAGTCTGACTTTTAGAAATAAGTTCTTTATTAATTTCATCATATAAATACACTAGTTTAGAATTTTTAATAAAACTAGGCATCATAGATTAAAGAGTACGCTTTAAACCCGCTGGTGAACCAGCTACCTTCAAAACATTATCTTCTGGGTTAAGTTCTAGAAGAAATATTTGTTCTAAAGCTAGAATAAGATTTTTTACTTTAGAAATTTTAGCGTTCTCACCTGAAAAAGTTTTTTTCTCAAGCAATTCTACAGGTAAAATAGATAGATTAAGGTAAAACGAATGGAGTCCTAAATAAGCGATGGCTATGCTTATTTTTCTTGTAGCTAAGCGGTTGAAAAACACCCTGTAGTTAAACGATTAACTAAAGAAATGGAAGATCCTACATAAGAAAACCCACTATTTTTATTAGTAAATACATATACACCTGCCACGCCTTTTGTACCTTTACGTGCATACTTACCAACAGTTTGTATAAATTTAGATTTATCTGTAATACGTAAATCAAATCATATCGGTAGGGTATTTCTTAAAAGATTGAACTCTTCTAAGGTTAGTTTAAAATCAGGTGAGTGAAAATGGAGTGAATTAGATTTAAATCTATAGATTTTTTAGCTAATTCCTTGGAAGGGTATTTCTTTAAAAAGTTATTCACTTACATAAAAGGATTATTTATATCTGATTCATCTAATGATTTAGCTTTTCTCCAAAAACCTGTTCCCTTACGAGAATCCTTTGAATAATTTCTGCAAAGGACATGAGAATTGAGATTTTTTTTGAATAAAATATTAACTGAGTAAAAGATACTATTCTGTTTTGTTTTGTTGCAAAAAGATAAAGATTTTTGCACTAGTACCCTGTTCTTTAAAAGTATTTTGTCTACTCTCTATGTTAAGAGCACCTTTACCTAATTCAAACACAAAACCTAATGTTAATAGCACAAAGAAAATTAACATTATACTTAAACCATAAATATCATTAGTGTTTGTACTTACAGCGTAAGGATAGACTAAAAGAATTTCAAGGTCGAAAAGTAAGAACAATAATCCAAATATGAAAAATGAAACACTAAACTGTGTTCTATTTTGCCCTAAAAATGAGTGGAAACCACATTCGAAAACACTATCTTTTTCTTGATACGTTTAAATCAAATTTCTCATGTTTATAAATTAATATATTAATTTTAAAGTTATTTTCTATTCGTATTCATTTTATTACGGATCTGTTTTATTTTATTTAATCCGTCTAAAGTTAAATGCGATTTATTTTCCATTAATCTTGTTATTTCACTAAAATCTAATAGGTCTAAATTTTTATTACCTTTTAAAGGATATTTAGCGAAAAAAGGAATAATGATATCTTTTATACTAGAAAATTTCGTTACTTTAAAATCAATAGTACCTCTAGAATCCAAACTTGTATTACCACACCCTAAATATTCTATTAAACTTTTGATTAGAGACTCATCTCTAATACTTTGAGTTAATATAAAACTTAATTTAATTGCTTCACCTCATTTAGATGTTTTATTCTTAAAAATAACAACACTAAAACAACCCTCTGCTTCTACAAAACCTGATAATCCATTAGGTCCGGCCGCCACCACCTGTGGTGGTGGCTGGACCCTGCACAAAAAATAAAAATTACATATTTTTTTATTTTTTTTTTGCTGGGATTTATTATTTGAGGTACTTGTACTTGAGGTCTTAAAACAGTATCAATATTTGGGAAAGCAATACTTAAATCATTATTAATCCCATTGTTTATTACAGCCTTTAAAGCTACAAGTTCTAATAATCCATCTTTAGTAAGATGGCTTTTGTTTTTTATTAAATTAACGGCTAATTTAAATAACTTATAATCTGCTTGTTTTTTTGTAATTAAAGGGTATTTATCAAAATGATTCATTATAATTTCTAAACCTGCTAAAGATTCAACACAAGATTTATTCAACATAAGATTTATTCAACAAAAGAACTAATATAAACTTAAAATATGAAGGGTAATTGCTTAAATAATTATTAGAATAAAAAAAAAAGATTAAAAGGTCTTTATCTGAATCCTCCGCCAATTAATTAAAATCTCTTGAATTATTCATACCAGCTTTAATTTTTAGAATCTTTTCTAATCCTTCCGTGGTAAGATGATCTTTAATTATTTTAGCAGCTTTACATCCATCCATATAATTCAAAAATTTTAAGCCCACTGGAGGATATTTATTGAAAAAAGGTATAATTTTGTCATTAATCTCTGTAATATTTGAACATGCAAAATTACCCCAATCACCTTTTTGATTTTCAAATCAACCACATCCTAAATAAGTAATAAAACTTTTTAAAAGAAGTTCATCTTTAGAATGTTGAGTAATTTTAAAACTCAAACTAACATAGTGTCCTCCTGAGGGTTTATTTTTAAGTCTTATATAAAAACAACCTTCAGCGCTCGTGAATCCTGAAACTCAATAAGGGTTTCTTATTTTTTGATCTTTAACAAAGGGTTTAGGATAACTTTCAATATTAGGAAAGGCTGCTTTCAAGTCAGGAGATAAACCTAAATTCATCGCTGTTTTAATAGATATTAATTTATGAATACCGTCTAGAGTTAAATGTTCTTTATTAGAAAACATTTCCACAGCTTTCTTAAATAATTCAAAGTTCGAATGTTTTTGTGTTATTAAAGGGTATTTATTAAAATGATCTATGATAATATTCAAATCGTTAAGTTTACGAACTTGATAACGATAGACATTTTTTTCTCCCTTAGCTACTTGACCTACTCCAAAATAAGCCTGAACGGCATTCAATAAATCTTTATCTTTTTTATCTACACCTATTGCGAAACAAGCAGAAGATTCTCAACCACAAGTTAATTTAGAACTTTTTCGCACTGTAAGCGTAAAGGACCCTTCACCATCCGTAAATCCAGTCACAAATCAAGGATCCAGATTTGTGATATCAATCCTCTTAGTTGAATAATATCTTTTTTGACCTAATAAAGGTTTTGATGTACCGTTTAAAATCTTAATGGACTAATCTGTGCAGAGTCTTTAGACATATGGAATACGCTACCTGTACCAAAAAATTCTTTAATGCTATTTAATAACATTAAATCTTTTTTATGTAAACTTATTACAAATCTACAGGCTACACGTCAACCAGATTTATATTTATTATCTTTTATTATAGTTAATATAAAACAACCTTCACCTGATTTTTTTTTTTTCTTTTGCTCATAATTAGTTGTGGATTTGTTTTTTTTTTTTCGACGTAATTTCATAGAAATTACTAGAAAAAAAAAAGGTCGCAAAAGAAAAAAAAAAATAAAACAAAACCTGTGACGTAAAAAGGATTTAATTTAGATTCTAAGGTACAAAAATTTCTTTTAAAATTTATAAAGTTAGAAGGGATTTTGATCTGATAACTTCTTTCGAAGTCCACTAGAGTATACCTTAACATTGAATAATATTTCTTATTAAAATATTCAATGTAACTACCGTCTACTCGTTGATCTTTTACAGTAATATTTTCACGTATTACTGACTTAGATTCGCGATAGCCCATTACTTTTTCAAGAATCTCTTGGCTTGTTACTATACCTGAGTAATTAGTTCAGCCACCCATATATTTTCATATATGGCTTAGTACCAAGAGCTTTAGGGTGTTCCCGAAATTGGATAGTTTATCCCAATATATAGATTTCCCAGATCAAATTTTAGGATTATGTGGTGCTAAGATTAAATTAACAGCTAATAATATAATAGCTAATATAGGTATAAAGATAATAAAAAAAGTTGTACTTGTCATTTATAAATTAAAAAGTATTAATGCTAATATATTAGTTAAACTTAATAATTCTTCAGGTATAAAAATAAATAATGTTATTACTAATGTAATAACTGAAATAGATAAACTTAACGAGGTTGATATAACAATGTTGTTTATTTTAATATTAACTTTTTTAACAATAGAATTTTTTTCAGTTATTAAACCATCTGCATTAAAATCCTTTAGTTCCTCGTTTATAATATAATCTGGTCTATCAAAAAAGATTTGTTTTATTATAGCTAAATAGTATACAGCACTTATAACACTTGTTAATATAGCAACTAAAGCCATAAATATGTACCCATTATCAATAGCTGCACTTAAAATCATCTGTTTACCAAAGAACCCTATTAAAGGTGGTATTCCTGCAAAAGAGAATAAAGTTATACCTAAACTTAAGGCTATTATAGGATTTATATAATAATACCCTTTCAATTGATCAATAAGCTGAATAGGAGAATTATTAACATCACTTAAATTATCATTGTTTTTATTAGTATCTTCTTGTTTTCCAATAGTCTTTGTAGATTTAGCATTATCTACATAACAATATAGAGAGTATCCTATTGTTAATATTAAGATAAAAGCATTTAAGTTCGAGACAGAATATTGAATTAAATAGAACATAAAGGCTTGTGTTGACTCTACAGTGTGTATACTTAAACCTAATAATATAAATCCTACGTGTGATATTGTACTAAACGCAAAAAGTCTTTTTATCCTAGATTGTGTTAATCCTACAACAGTTCCTATTACTAAAGATAAAAGAGAACTAAATAATAAGCTTGTGGTTCAAGAAAAATCTAGGTCCAGTACTGGTTTACTAGTATAATGAACTAATTCTAATAAGAAAACAAAGATAGAAATTTTGGCAATGATAGCCACAAAAGTAGTAACAACTGTAGGAATTGCATCGTATACATCCTTAAAAATAAAATTTATCATACAAATATGCCAAACTTTATACAGATAAGTAAATAAGAAGAAAAACCATAATTTATATACATTTAAGGTATAGAGTAAAAAATTTTTTCCGGTGTAGTTCAATTAATATTATAAAACCATTAAACATTATTTCGACCTTTATTCATTCCAGCCTTAATAAGTTTAATTTGTTCAAATCCGGGTTTAGTTAGATGAGCTTTAGAATTCATAATTTTAAGAGCCTTCTCTCAGTCAGAAAAATCTTGTGCTTTAACTCCAATAATAGGATATTTAATGAAAAAGGGTAAAATTTATTCCTGTATCTCACTTAAATTACGACATATATATTCTGCATGATTCTTAAAAGTATAACATTTTCCACATCCAGCCCTGCAGCCCCCAGCTACTTGTTGCTGGAGGGCTAAATATTCAACGAAATACTTCATAAGAGGAAGGTCTCGAGAGTGTTGAGTTAAAGCAAAGACCAATTCAACACGACCTCCTGCAAAAGAATCATTAACTCTCAACTTGATTGCAAAAGTACCATCTCCAGAGGCGAATCCAGCCAATCAGTAAGGGTCAATTGGAAAGGCCTTAGTTGCATCGATTATAGGTCTTTCCACAGGGACATGTTCAGGGAAAGCTTCTTTCAATGCTGGAGTTAACCCTCTGTTCATAGAAGCTCGTCTATTCATAATAGCTTCTAAACCTGAAACTGTTAAATGTTCACCTCGCTTCATCATAAGAACAACTTCTTATAAAAGTATATAGTCCGCAAGCTTTTGAGTGATTAAAGGGTATTTATCAAAATGAGGAAGAATAACGGATGCAATTTGATCTAAAGAACTTACCGTATAATCACAACAACCGTTTCTCTCTTTACTTACTCGTCCGACCCCACCAAAAAATTCTTTAATTTGTTTTAAGATTTTAACGTCTTTTTTGTGGAGATTTATAATAAAATTGGCTTCGATCTTTCAACCTCTGTTAGTTCTAGGTGCTTTCCTAATTTTTTTTCTAGGCCCCCCTCTCTCTGAGAGAGAGAGGGGGTCCAAACAGCCCCGAGGGGCTTACCCTTTGGGAAGATCCCCGATGGGGCTCATCCCGCAGGGATAGTAATTTCTCAGAAATTACGTCGAAAAAAAATAAGCGATAATAGTGAAACATCCTTCTGCTAATTTTTTTTTTCTTTTGCAGTGTTTAATAGTTGATTTGTTTTTTTTTTTTTCGACGTAATTTCATAGAAATTACTAGAAAAAAAAAAAAGGTCGCAAAAGAAAATAAGGTGAACCCTGTTACAAATCAAGGAAGCATAATAATAGATGTATCCGGATGAGGGTTACTACTAACTGTATAATTTCGTATTGGCATAATTTGGTTAGAATGGATTTTTATTAAACGATTTCTCTCGAAACCTAATAGAGTACATCTTAAATACGATAAATCGTATCAATTGCCGTATACTCGTTGCTCTTTTATAGCCAAGATTATCTTTTTTTATGTTAATTTTTTTAATTTATATCTCCCTTTATAAAGGTTCTGGGTTTTTCTAGTCCCCGATGGGGACTGACCTTTAGGTCTGGCCCCTGAAGGGGTCCATCCCCAAAGGATAGAAAAAAACATTCTAATACTTCCTGCGGGTACACATAAGGCTTTCCCTACTTCACTCATGGAAGAATATGTATTTTTTAATCCAGTTTTCATATCAAGTACTTCTATTGGTACACTAGGGCTTCCTGCCCCTTCTGCTCGTTTACGTCCTTTACTTCCTGCACAATATTGGTTACCTACTGCCGAAGCAGATATTTTAGCTTTTGTTTCTTCAGAATGTTTGGAACCTAACCGAGAACCAGCTATAAGTAATATATTATATGCTGGTTTTAATAAATCAAGATAGTATTGCTCTCTTGATATGGCTTCGGAAGGAGCGCAATGTTCTAAGATTTCCAATTTAAAGTTAGAATAACCATACTTCAATAAACTACTGTAAATCAAACTCTTTCTATTTTTTATCCCTTACTCTAAATAAAAAATATTAAAATAAGATTTAAATCTTCTATGTAAACTAATACTACTACCAACATAGCTTTTCCCATTTATTAAGTTTGTTCAAAGATACACCCCACACTTTCCTTTGTTTTCTTTTAATATTAGGATCTTATCTTGATCAGCATTTAAATAAACACTTACTGGTTGAAAATGCGGTGTAGTCGGTGAAGAATTAGTAGAATAGCTACGAGATCCTTTATTTAAGGATCATTTCATAAAACTACTTTTATAAAAAAGGTGTTTTTCACTAAGTAAAGCTGTTATGTAGGGTTTATCGTTTATTAATAAACCCAAAGTAGAAGATAAATTTAGCCTCGGCTAACTTTTTTTTAATATATTATGATATATTAAAAAAAGTAAGTCCAACCGTAGGTTGGAAGGCTGAGTAAAAAAAAAAGAACTATTGCATAGTTCTTTTTTTTTAAGCGGAGCCGGTGATAAAAATAAAAGTTTGATAAATAAAGTATTGTCAATAAACTATAGTTTAAGTAAAGTAAAAAATGAAAGTGCACCACAGATAATTAAATAATTAGGGTGATAAAAATAAAAAAATATAACGATAATTCAGTTACTAATTTAGATCCGCGATTACCCCCTATTTTTTCAAATGTCTTAAGACTTGTTACCGTACATGAGGGATTAGCTCATCCGCCTATAACCTTTCGATTATGGCTTGGTATCTTAAGTTCTAGGGCTTTCCCGGAATTTGGCAATTTGCCCCGAATACACGATGTAAGTATTTTTGGTGATGATTTTCCGTATCATCCGTCAGGGCTTCAGAAGTGGAATGGTGCAGCGGAAACTTTAAATAAAAATCCTACAGCTATAAATAATAAACTTATGTGTATATAATAAGATTTATATCAATAAAGTAATCCCGTAATGTTTTCTTTACTTACATCAGATATGCTAGTTATGATATACAAGCTGTCTAAGTTTGTTGTACCAGAATTTGCATAAAGTAAAGCTGTTCCTAATAGTATAAAACAGGATGATAGTCCCCCTAGTAAAAAATACATAAGACCACCCGATGTAGCGGGTTCTGAATCTCTGTAGATAGTTGACAATAAATACAGTCCATAGCTTTGTAACTCTATAGATAGAAATATTGAAACTAAATCACTAGTAGAAATTAGGAAAACACTACCTGTAACAATAAATAAGATAATTAATGAGTATTCTATAATTTTAAACTGCTCTCCCATTTTATTTAAAAGTAAGGTTCCGTAATAGATTAGTTTTGTAAATAGAAGTCTACCCGGGCTGCTGTATTCTTTTAATCAAACTTTTCTAGGGTAGAAGGAAGTTAATAATAAGATAACGCTAGTTATTAAAAAGATAAAAAGGTGGAAAAAATTAGTAGTAGCAGTCACATGGAATAATCCACCGAATATACCTACACCTTTTGCCAAAAATAAAAAATATAAATTATCATAAGCAATAAAAGCTGATATAAGTAAAACAGTAATTGTTGCTCTTGAATAAAGTATAGATTTGTCCCGTCTTGAAGTAATGGCATTAGATAAAAGTAATAAAATTAATGAGTTCAATAACATAATCAGAATAGAGAGATTCGAACTCCCCTTTTACACATCTTACTTATTGAATAAAAGATAGTAAAAATTACCCCTTAAATTATTCTGAAAAAAGTTTATAGGTGAACTATTCATCTAATTATAAAACTTTAGGCTGCTCTATAATTATTTGTAACAATGGTTGAAATAGAATTATACCTCCGGCATCGGAAATTAAATTATTAAACCAAAAGGCTGTTGGAATTCACTTAAACTGCAAAAATAGTAGACATAAGTATTTTATAAACAATGAAAGCCTTTAAAATGAATCGAACATTTATCAGAATATTAACAGTATTCCGCTCTACCATTGAGCTATAAAGGCTACTAAATCATATTATAAAATATCTAATCCCAACAGGGGTTTTAGCAATAATTTGCCAATAAATCGGCAATCCCCTTCTATTATTTTTTAGACTATATTAACCTATTTTGAATACCCATTTTTAAAAAAATTAAAAAATGGAAGTATTCCTCCATAACCGGGAGAAGTTAATATGTTCTCCGGATTCTTAGACCCCGGGGCTAAAAAGAATTAGGGGACAATAAAAAATCATAGTACAGCATATGACCTTATAAGTCAACAGCTAGCCTACTTATGAAGTAAATTAATTTATTTTATAACCATGTGTGGATCTTGTAAATTTAGAAGTTTTTACTATAACTATAGTAAATTGTAATAAAATTACACAGTTTATCGCTTAAAAAAGATAAACTAGCCCTTTTATTACTATAACTCTCCAATAAAAAGTGTAGTAAAATGAACTTTTTTAGTAATATATTTTATATGAATAGGATATATACCTACATTTACTTTTTAGATAAATGTGACTCCTTGCTCCCCATCTATTAATAGCTTTTCTACAAGCAAAGTTATATTATCTAAAAATAATAAATACAATAACCTTACTATAAAAACATCAGGGATTAGTATGTGATTTGAAAGATGATTTTTATCTTCAAATGCCAAAGATATCGGTGTATTATATTTAATATATGCATTATTTGCAGGTTTAATTGGAACTGCTTTTTCTGTTTTAATAAGATTAGAGCTGTCAGGACCTGGTGTTCAGTATATTGCGGATAATCAATTATATAACAGTATTATTACTGCTCATGCTATTATTATGATTTTCTTTATGGTCGAAAAATTTTTTATATTAAAATCGCAACCTATTACCTTTTTTTCTGAAAAAAAAATGGTAGATAGTGATAATAACAACTCATCCTTAATAAGTGAATGTGATAATAAAGGTTACAATAACGATAACAAAAATCGTGATAATGAGGATAACCCACACGAAAACGGTAAAGGTAAAAAACACAATTATGTTAAAGTATTAGTAGATGATCCTTTTAATAATAGGGATATTGTACTTGAAGTATCTAAAAAACAAAAAGGTGTCTACATATGAGAAACTTTAGACGGTAAACATATGTATGTGGGACATTCCATTAATCTTTATAATAGAATAAGTTCTTATTTTATGCAATCTATACTTAAGACTAAAGCAAGAAGAGTTTTACGTTATTTAAATAAACATGGTTTTAGTAATATTAAGTTAACTATTTATATTATGAAGGATAATTCTAGTTTAGAACAGGTAGTGGAATTGGAACAACACTTTATTGATAGTTTAAAACCAAATCTTAATGTAGATCTAGTTGCTAGTGGTTCTGGACATCATGAACCAATGAGTCAAGAAATGCGTGAAAAGCTTCGTAAACAAAGAGGTACTCCAGTATATATGTATAATGTGGAAGATCTTGCTTTGCTATATGCATTTGACTCAAAACAACAAGTATATGATTTGATCAATATGCATCACAATACTTTAAATGATTGTTTAAACTTAGGTAATATATATCTAGATACTTTCTTTTTCTCTTTAGATTTAATAGAAGAAGCTCCTGAAACGAATCTTTTACATTTAGATCAAATTAAAAGTTTAGTTTCAGATAAACGAGATGTTTATATCGTTAAACACCCTGCAGCTAAATCTATATTAGCAGAGTTTAAGGATGAACCTAAGAAAAATTTAGAATTTAACTCTTTAAATAGTTTAGCTAAACATTTAAAAGGTGACCGTCAAGTTATTAGACAATACTTAAAAGGTGAGAAATCAGGTTATTATCGAGGTAAATGAAAATTTACTTATAAATTTTAATATATAATGGCATGGCCGGGTAAGATGGAAACGTCTTACTTTACATTCACTGTTTGCTGGGATCCCTTTAGAGACTTTGGAACTAGTTATGCAGACTTTATTTTATATAAAAGCGGCATGAAACAGTTACATTTCAAAGTATTAGGCAATCAGCCAGAAACCAAACATAATTGGGCTCATTGTAGCATTAAACGCTTTTATGGAGTAGGATCTTCAGAGACTACACGTGAATACCTTAGTAAATATTTATTATTTAAAGGTAAAGATATAGTCCGCGCATTGATGAAAATTAGTGATAAAGCGTATGCCAGCTTTAATCGGTGGATTCGGTAACTTCTTACTTCCATTAGGATTAGGAGGACCTGATATGGGATTCCCTAGACTTAATAATATAAGTTACTTATTATTAATACCTAGTATTGTTCTTTTCTTATTTGCAGGTGGAATAGAAAATGGAGTAGGTACGAAACCTGTGCCTAAATAGTAAACAACTACTATGTAGTATGCCACTATATGCTGGAAGACCCTAAAGGTTTATATTTTATTAAAGACTAAAACCATAACTTAGTTAAATAAGTAAAATATTTAAATATGATACAATGGGCAATCAGCAGGAAAACAGAACATAGATTTTGTATTATCCTCAGAGACTATACGTGGTACACTCCTTTTAATAAGGGTGAAGATATAGTCCATTCACTATATGAAAATATGTGTAACATGTATTTTTTTTATTAGATAGGTGAAATCTATAAAATACAAATATCTTCCTTAGTACCCCTTTCTTTCTTGCCTAATAACTCAACTAGCCCTCGCGGGCTTGTCCCGCAGCAGGGCAAGGCCCCGCAGGGGACTAGTAAAAAACTAGGTGGTTATTTAGCAGGATTAATAGAAGGGGATGGTTCTATAATTGTCCCTGTTTGGTCCCCCCCCTTTTACCTACTTTTTTTTGATATATCAAGATATATCAAAAAAAAGTTGGGGGGGAACCTAAGACAATTAGAAATCAATACAAAAGATTTTAACGAATCACCTTTACTATTTGTATACTATACATAAGTATATGTGTATAATTAGATAGGATTTAATAGGAAGATTTTGTTGATTTTACCTTATAACTCCCCCTACTAGTCCCGGGAGTTAATACATCATTGTATGCTATAAATAATACATATGAATTTTGACAGGATTCAATTTTTTTAACTCGATTATTGTTATTACTTCTGTTGTTAGCTATGCTAATGCTGATACTCAAAAAGAATCAGTTCTTGAGGATAATAAAGGTAAGGCCGGTATTTATTGTTGAACTAATAAAATAAATGGTAAAAAGTATGTAGGTTCTAGTGTAGATTTATATAGAAGATTTATGCAATATTATAATATAAAGTATTTAACCAGAGCTAGTGAATTTAGTTTAATTTGTAAAGCTTTACTTAAACATGGTTATTCTAATTTCCAGTTAGAAATTCTAGAGTATTGTGATCCTTCTGAGGTAATTTTAAGAGAGCAATATTATATAGATCTTTTAAATCCGGAATATAATATATTGAAAGTAGCTGGATCTAGTTTTGGATATAAACATACTATAGAGTCATTAAAAAAAATGTCAGATATAGCTAAAAATAGATCAGAAGAAACTAAAGCTAAATGGAGAGAAGCTGCTTTAGGTAGAATCCATAGTGAAGAAACAAAAGCTAAACTAAGGGAAATAGCTTTAAATAGATTAAAACATCCTGTAGAAGGGAAAAAAATAGTAGTTAAAGATACTCAAACAGGTGAAATTTTTAACTATGATTCTATACGTTCTACTGCAAAATATTTTGGAACTAGTATAGCTCCTATTAGATACAATCTAGATACTGGAAAGCTTTATAAAGGTAGATATCTTATTTCTAGTAAAAATCAACAATAGACTTATGTAACTTTAATTATTAGTTCTTACTTTATACAACAGTTTTATTAAATTTTATGTGTTGCCAACTTCGTAGGCAACAAATAGTTCTATATTTTTTGTTAAGATTAGCTGGGTTTATTGAAGCGGATGGTCATTTTTATTGTGGTTTTGATTTAAATTCCCAGTGTATAGCAAATACAGTTAAATGTTACATGGCTATATCTCAAAAAAATTTATACAAAGCTAATTCTGATTTATCTCAAAAAGATAATTCCAATCTATATATTATGGAAAAAATACGAGAGTTTCTTGATGTTAAGAACGTTAATCAGATTAAAAGAATTAAAAGTGATTATATTGAATTAGCATATTCGGTAAGAACAACTAAAAAAAGTTCTTGCCAGATTTTAATAAATTATTTAAATGCTTATCCGTTATTTAGCTCTAAACATCAAGATTTCTTAGATTGATGTAAAGCACATCATATAAGAATTCATAAAAAGTATAAAACTCTAGAAGGATCCTCAGAATTAATATTCCTAAAAAACAGCATGAATACTAAAAGAACTCAATTCAATTGAGATTCATTAAACAGTTTTTACAGTTTAATGTAATCAGGGTTAACAATAACGAGATAATAAAAACAGAGTTCTGACAGGGTGAACTCTTTACCCACCTTTATCAGGAATACAAAGTCATAGTGGTCCAAGTGTGGATTTAGCTATCTTTGGATTACATCTTTCTGGTATCAGCTCCCTTTTAGGAGCTATGAATTTGGGTCTTACCCTATACATTGCTAAATTTAAACACCTTATAAATATGACTAGAATAAAAGTTATAAGTTATGGTGTGATGTTTAAAAAATACTATTCTACTCTCATTCTATCTAGTTCTAGTGACAAATCAACAAAATTTAACCCAAAAAACCAAAAATTGAACCCTAATTTTTTAACAGGATTTATTGATGCAGAGGGTTCATTTATAGTAGTTATTCGTAAAGAACCTCGTAATAAAACAGGTTGAAGGGTAGATGCGAGATTAGCTATCGGTCTTCATAAAAAAGATGTCGCATTGTTGGAATTAATTAAAAATTCTTTAGGAGGAGTAGGAGATATTGCACCTCAAGGTAAGGACTGTTTACAATATAGAGTAAGTTCTATTAAAGATATAATGGATGTGGTAATACCACATTTCGAGATGTATCCTTTAGTGTCTCAAAAAAAAGCGGACTTTGAGCTATTTAAAAGTATTGTAAAACTAGTTAATGATAAAAAGCATCTTACTTATGAGGGAATCTTAGATATTGTATCCTACAAGGCTTCTTTGAATTTAGGTTTATCCAGTCAATTAAAATCCGCCTTTCCTGAAGTTATCCCTAGACCAAGACCTGTTGTGCAAGGGCAAACAATTAAAGATCCTCATTGATTAGCTGGTTTTGCATCTGGAGAAGCATGCTTTTTCATTCGTATTGCTAAATCTTCTTCTACTAAAACAGGATCTCAAGTACTATTGAAATTTCTAATACCCCAGCACAGTCGAGATACCTACTTATTAAAAAGTTTAATTAGCTATCTAGGTTGTGGTAACTACCGCCTTCGTCTTAAAGAAGATAAAGGTGAATTTGTTGTGGAGGATTTAAAGAATATCACTAGTATTATTATCCCATTTTTTAAAAAGTACCCTATTATGGGTATTAAGTCTGAAGATTTTTTAGACTTCTGCAAGGCTTCTGAACTTATGTTAAATAAAGAACATCTTAATAATGAAGGACTTGAAAAACTTAGTATGATTAAGAGTTCAATGAATAAAAAGCGTGTTGATACGAGTAAAGATTAATGTTGAAAATAAATTTGCACCTTTGGACACTTATAGAAGCAATAAATACCTATATATGTATAATAGGGATAAGTCTATTTTGTATTTTTATACAAAGAAAATTAGTGATTTTTTTCATGTTGGAATACATTATATTACTTTAAAAAAACATTTGAAAAAGGGTACGTACTATTTGGGTAAATACAAGTTTAGCAAGGAGTTTGTGCCTTCAGCTAAGTATAAAAAAATTTCTCTCTTAGAACTAGATTTGAAATTAAAGAGAGATAGAGAAGAGAAATTTACACGAAAAGGCTAATTTTTGTTTTGTGTAATTACTTTATCAATTTTACTCGTCGAATTTAGTATTCAATGTATTTCTTACATATTTAAGATATTTAACAAACTTTCAAGTAACATTAGTTAAACACATTGATTTAGGTAAAGCATATAAAGGATATTTATGTGAATATGTGAAAGAAAATACGTTGTAATGGGATTCATATAAAATTTTTAACTGTATGCTGGAATAGCTCAGTGTTTATAAGTACTTAATAGTAAAAATCTTGTAAGCTATGCTTAATCAGCAGGAAACAAAAGTAATTTTGATTATCATTAGGTTCCTCAGAGACTACACGTTAAAGACCGTATATTAATACGCTTAAAATATAGTCCACAAATAGTTATTATTTTAACTATTTTTAGTCATGACAACTACATTTAACATGAGAAGTCCTGGTATAAGATTGCATAAAAGATTAATTTGTGCTTAAAGAACCAAACTCCGGGAAAGCCCTAAAGCTCTAATAACCAAGGATGTTTAGGAAACTTTCTATCTGGCCCCATTAATGCCTGGGGGTATGGTAACATCGTTAGAGATGATCGAAAGAGAAATGGGTAATCGCGGATCTAAATCAGATATAAAATATCTGTAAAAGAGCAACGAGTAGACGGTTCTTCGGTATGATTTTCAATACTGTAAGGTATACTCTAGTCGCCGGGAAACCGGTTCTGGGGCGAAATCATCTACATACTTTTTTTTCAGGTATTAATAAATATACTTACTATTAAGTAAAAACTCTTGAGATTTAATTTGTGTAGATATAATACTTCCGGATTTATATAACTTTAAAAAAGTTTTTTATTAAAGTTATTTAGATGAATAATGAAATATACTACTAGTTCTAATGGTTTAAATCCAAATTTTGTAACTGGTTTTTGTGACGGAGAGTCTTGCTTTTCTCTGACCATTAGTAAAAATCCTAAGCATACTTTAGGTTGAAGTGTTAAATTAGTTTTTTCTATTCATTTACATTCTAAGGAAATAGATATTTTATATTTAATTCAACGTTTCTTTGGTGTAGGTAATGTAACGCTAAATAAAGATTCAGCTACATACCAAGTTATAAAACTAAGTGACTTAGCTTGTGTAATAGAACATTTTAACAACTATCCGCTAAAGACTCAAAAGTATGCGGATTTTTTATTATTTAAACAAGCATTTGAGATTGTAAAGAGTAAAGAGCATCTTACTGAGGATGGTCTCAAAAAGCTTATTAGTGTTAGAGCTTCCCTTAATAAAGGTCTACCTGAAAGATTAAAGGTAGCTTTCCCTTATATTACTCCTGTGCCCAGACCTACTACACCCAAAACTACTTTGGAGTGAAATAAACCAGAACTTAAACACTGAATGGCTGGATTTGTCACAGGTGAAGGATGTTTTTATATCAAAACAAGCAAGTCTAAGACACATAAATTAGGTATAAACGTTGGTTTACAATTCATTATAGTTCAAAATATACGTGATGCCTATTTAATTGAAAGCTTTGTACAATTTTTTGGTGGTGGTTCTTTCTCTGTTGCAGAAAAGTCTAGCATGGCTAGATTTACTGTGTCAAACTTTTCTGAGATTGTAGATAATATTATACCTCTATTTGAGGAATACCCCATACAAGGTGCAAAAGCTAAAGATTTTGAGGACTTTAAACAAGCATCTGCCCTTATTAAATCTAAAGCTCATCTAAATAAAGAGGGTTTAGATAAAATTCAGTTAATTAGATCAAGAATGAATTTTAAAAGGGAATTGCAGTAAGTAGTATAGAATTTTTATATATAAAGGATTATATCTGAACTCTTTTAGAGAGCAAAAAGATAGACAACCCTTTTTATGTATTCACGAGGGGTTAAGAATAGCTCCAGATTAAAGTTACCACATTTATATAAATAGCTTGTCTGATAGACTTGGTATTCTCTTTAGAATACAGGTCTTTTTGGATAAATGTTCATTGTTTGTGGATCGAAATTAATCTTATTTGCTTGAGCAGTTGTTATTACAGCTGTTTTATTATTATTATCATTACCGGTCTTAGCCGGTAAACTTATTCTGCCGGCTCTAAATTTGGCTGTATTCTGGGAACCGTTATATATCAATATATCGCAATCAGTAGGTAATCTATTAAGTTTGAACTTTTTAGAGAACCTCAGAGGCCACACGCCAAAATATTTTGGTTGTAGTTTAGAAACTTTAACCTTTCCTTTATGTGCAACTTTTAGATCAATCCATACCGGCAACCACAATAAAAATTTAAACAAATCTCTTTTTAGTTATTATTTTACTGGGCTTATTGAAGGTGATGGTACAATAATTACACCAAAAACTTTGAGATCCCCTAAGGGTAAATTAAATTATCCTTCTATACAAATAGTTTTTCATTTAAAAGACTTACCTTTAGCTTTACTAATTCAAAAAGAATTGGGTGTAGGTTCGTTATCTAGAAAAAAAGGGGTAGACGCTTATATCTTAACCATAAATAGCTATGATGGTATATTATTCGTTATTTCATTAATTAATGGAAACATGAGAACACCTAAAATACACAGTCTTAATGCTTTAATAGATTTTTTAAATGAAAATAAAGGAGTTAGTATTGAAAAATACTCTATATCTAAAGAGCCATTAGATTCAAATCCATGGTTGTCAGGGTTTATAGAAGCAGATGCTTCTTTTCAATTAAGAACAACTCTTTCAGGTAAATATCCTAAACTTGAATGTAAATTAGAAATATCTCAAAGACGATTAGATCATAAAGGATTTGATAATCTAGAATTTTTAACTTATATTGCTGAGTTTTTAGATACCGAAGTAAAAAAAATAAGATCGGATAAACCAAACCCTGAGTATAGAGTTAGAACTACTAATCTTAAAGGTAATATTCATGCTAAAAATTACCTTTTAAAATACCCTTTGTTTGGAACTAAACATTTAGATTCCTTAGATTGAATGGAAGTAGTAAACATATTTGATAGAAAAGAGCACAATACAATACAAGGAAAGGAAAGAATAGTAAAAATAAAATCAGGTATGAATAATTACAGAAAAATTTTTACCTGAGATCATTTACAAAAATTCTACAACGTAAAAATATAAGATATGGTCCGATCAGGCATGAGAGTGTCTGCGTATCTGCACTAAGTTTAATAACTTTTTAAGCTAAAGAATAACTCTTTAAGCTATGGGATTTTATCCAGCAGATCAACAAAAATAATGGGAATTACTATGGTTCTTACTGATAGAAACTTTAACACTTCATTCTTTGAAGTAGCAGGAGGTGGTGATCCTATATTATACCAACATCTATTCTGATTCTTCGGACATCCTGAGGTTACGAATGTAGGCCTCTTAACGTCGCTGTATGCTGGGACCCCTTCGCTATATAGTTCTAAATACTCCTCCTTATATGGCACAGTAAAAAAGTTAGAACAATGAAGGAAATCAGCCGGTAACATTTTATATATGAAAAATGGAACCTCAGAGGCTCTACGCGACGGAGTTGTAGTAAATTTAGAAAATGTTAAACGTGTATCAGATCACGTTCCTAAACATTTGAAGCCTCTAAATAATGAACAATTAGGTTATTATCTAGCAGGATTAATAGACGGGGATGGTCATTTTAGTAAAGCTCAACAATTAGTTATAACTTTTAGTTCTCCAGATGCATTTCTAGCCTATTACTTGAAAGGAAGATTAGGTTACGGTAATGTAAGAAAAGTAAAGGACAAAAACGCATACCTTTTAATTGTATCTAATGAAAAGGGTATGTTAAATATAATTAACTTGATAAATGGTAAATTAAGAACAGAACACAGATTTAACCAAGTAGTTAATAATGTATTAAGTCATACTAAGTATGCAGATCAAAATATTCATTTTACTATAGATTCAAGTAAAAATTTTGATAACCACTGATTAGCAGGTTTTTCTGATGCGGATGCTAGTTTTCAAATAAAAATTATTAAACGTATTACCAGAAATAAACCGGAAATAAGATTAAATTTTCAAATAGATCAAAAAAGTGTTTTATTGTTAAATATAATAAAAGAATACTTAGGTGGAAACATTGGATATAGGAAGTCTCAAGATACCTATTATTACGGTTCTACTAGTTTCGGTTCTGCTAAAAGGGTTATAGAATATTTTGATCGATATCACTTACAATCTAGAAAGCATATAAGCTATTTAAGATGAAGAAAGGTATATAGATTAATACAAGACAAACAACACTTAACAGATAAAGGGCTATCCAAAATACTAATCATTAAATCTTTAATAAACCGTCATGAAGAAAATACTACAACTTAAGATAAAGTCCTAACAAGAATATAAAAGTTTTTGAGTATTAATGAGAAAAGACTGTTATAATACACAGCTATTCCTTTAATCAAAATATTGTTACATTTTAATTATACCAGGTTTTGGTATAATAAGTACTACAATTTCTGCCAACTCTAACAAAAGCGTGTTCGGATACCTTGGTATGGTTTACGCTATGTGTTCTATTGGTATCTTAGGATTTGTAGTTTGAAGTCAATGGCTGGCTTTCCTTATAGGTGACTATAAGGTAATAAATTTCGCTATATGATTCTGGAACAGCTTAGTGCCTATAAGTACTTTTAATAGTGAAAATCTTATAGGCTATGCTCAATCAGCAGGTAATTTTAGTTTTGTGTCATCTTCTTTTTTAGTAGCGAAGGATACAAAAACGGACAAAAGCTCCTCAGAGACTACACGCGAAACATCTTTTAATTTTGATGAATATAGAAAAATATCAGATAAAAATTCTGATCAAGTATCTGACAATTGGTTAACTTGGTTTATTGGGTTTTCTGAAGGTGATGGTGCTTTTCTTACAGGAAAAGACAAACGTCTTGTATTTGTACTAACTCAAAAAGAAACTGCTATACTAAATCATGTGCATGAAACATTAGGTATTGGTAGGGTTAGAACATACGGTAATTTTAGTCGTTATCGTGTTGATGATAAAAAAGGTATACTTGTTCTAATTGCTTTATTTAATGGTAACTTGGTTTTAGATAAAAGAAAAGTCCAAGTAAAAAGATGATTAGATACTGTTAATATAGAAGAAAAAAATAACAATGTTCTTCCCATACTAAATAATAGTTGACTGTCAGGATTTATAGATGCAGAAGGTTGTTTTAATGTTACACTTTTTAAAAGAAAATCTATGACTTTAGGCTATCAAGTTAAACTAAGATTTATGATTGACCAAAAAGATAGCTTGGATAATATGCTCTTTATAAAGGACCAGTTAAATCTGTTTTTAACTAACAGAAAGCTTAAAAAAGGTACTATTGGTACTATGCATAGAATAGAAAGCAATTCATTTGTTAAGGTCCCACTTATAATTGAATATATCTATAGATTTAGATTAAAAACTAAAAAACAAGAGTCATTTGACAAATGAGTAACAGTTTATGAGTTAGTAAAAAACAAGGCTCACCTTACAGAAAAAGGACTTAATGAAATAAGAAAACTAAGTAAAGAGGTCAATATAATCACTAGTATTACAAAAAAAATCGGTGATAAACTTAATTAAAAGATGAAGATATAGTCCACAAAAGGTTTTTACCTTGTGCACCATATGTATACTGTTGGACTAGACGTGGATAAACTTGTGTTCACGGAAAAAATCTTGCTATATGCTGGAAACTCTTCTATAAATAGTCCACTCATATTTATTATGCTCGGAATAATCTATTTATTTAAAAGACAATCAGCAGGAAACTTTGGTTTTAGTACAAAAGCTACGGCAGTTACTAAGAATACTTATACTAATTATAAAAATTTACCTTTAATATCTGAACATGTACCTATTCATAAAAGCAACCTAACAGACGACGAATTCGGCTGGTTTTTAGCTGGATTAATTGAAGGAGATGGTTGATTCGGACATAAGGAGTTACATATCATTTTTGCTGAAGAAGATATATCACTAGCTTATCTTATAAAAAAGCGAATTGGATACGGTAATGTATACAAGATTAAAAACAAAAAAGCGGTTAGATATATTTGTAAAAATAGCACTGGTCTATCTATTATCTTATCTTTAATAAATGGTAAATTGTTAAGTAATTTTAAGTATGATCAATTAATTAATCATAATTATAGTGAATTTTTTAACCTCACGTTATTACCACCTTTAAAAAGGCTAAGTCTAGATAATTATTGACTGGCTGGTTTTACTCAAGCGGATGGTTGTTTTCACATCAGTATTGCAAACAGTAAAACACATAAAACAGGGTTTAGTGTAAGATTGGAATACTCTTTAAAACAAAATGATAGCTTACCCTTAACTTTACTTTACAATGAGTTAAAGTTGGGTAATCTTTCTCAATATAGTACAGGTATTTGATGTTATAAAAGTACAGGATTTAAAACTGCATTTAATTTGATTAATTATTTTGATACATATAATCTTTTTGCTGGTAAATATAAAAGTTACCTTAAATTTAGAAAAGTATATATTATGATTACTGAAGGAAAACATTTAGAAGAAAAGGGTATAAAAAAGATTATAAGTATTGCAACCAAAGGGTCCTCAGAGACAAGCACGCAAGAAATTTAAAATATAATTTAAATTAAGATACTGTCCACATTAAAGCTTTTTGACAAGAGCTTACTTCACAGCTGCTACTTTAATTATTGCAGTTCCTACTGGTATTAAAATATTCTCTTGATTAGCAACTTGTTATGGTGGTTCTTTACACTTTATACCATCATTACTATTTGCATTAGGTTTTGTATTTATGTTTACTATAGGAGGGTTATCAAGCCACTTAGCTCTCTTTGCAAGTTATAAGATACTTTTTATACTTGTTATAAGCACTACTAAATGCTGGGAAGTACTGACAATAGGAATACTAAATATATCTCTAGCCCCGAGGGGCTTACCCTTTGGGAAGATCCCCGATGGGGCTCATCCCGCAGGGATAGTAAAAATTTCATATTTTGTACAATCAGCAGGTAACTTGGTGAATTATTCTGTTTGTATTATTAACAGAATAGTATACCCTTGCACCCCAGAGACTAAACGTAGTCCTCATAGACTAATGTATTATGCATTAGTATTGTGAGAAGATATAGTCCACACAATAAATTTCTTAATTTCATTTTTCTTTACAAATAAATATACTCCAAATCATTCCAATTTAGAACTTAATAGCTCTCCTCTAATAAAGTACGTTTCTACTGAAGCTGAGGATATGCGTAGTAGTAGTAAATATTTTTGACGTAGTACTTGTAGCCCTAGAGATATTACCCCTAGAGAACTATTACCGTGTGCGAATGATAGTGATAATATTTATAATGAGGAAGGAAAATTAAAACCTGTAAAGGTATATGATGATCTTAAATCAGATAGAGCTAGAATTTTTAAAGAATGTGCTAAGGTATCAGGTGTTTATTATTTAATAAATAACATTAATGGCCATACTTATGTAGGAAGTTCTATAAATTTAGCTGCTAGAATGAAAAACTATCTTAACAATAGTTATCTACAAAGTAAAACAAATTCTAATATGCCTATTACAAAGGCTTTACTTAAGTATGGCCATTCTAACTTTTCTTTTTGAATTTTAGAGTATGTTAACTCTGACCAGTTAGCTATAAGAGAAACTCTATATATTACACAAATTCTTCCTTATTATAATGTATTAAAAAAGGGTTATTCTTCTTTAGGGTACAAACACACGGAAGAAACTAAAACTCTTCTTTCTAATTTAGCTAAGAATCGGGTACATTCACCTGAAACTAAGGCATTAATAGTAAAAGCTCTAACAGGTCAGAACAATCCTTTTTTCGGTAAAAGTCATACCATGGAAAGTATTAGGCAAATCATTAAAAATAAATCATATAATCCTGTTTACATTTACGATTCCTATAAAAATTTAATAGCTATTTATCCTTCAGTAAGAACATTGTCTAAAAAGGTTGGTGCGAATAGTACCACAATCGTTAATTATATAAAAAGTAAAGCATTGTTTAGAGGAGAATGGTATTTTACTAATATTCCTTTTAACATTGATGATACCCCTATAATAAAAGATTGAACCCTTACAGAATGTGACTTATTGGCTAAAGAAATAAGAAGCAGAATTGGAATTACAAAAGGTGTTTTTGTTTATGATAAAAACAAAAATTTTATAGCTAGGTACAAGGGAGTAACAGAAGCTGGTAAAATACATAAAGTTAGTCATCTTACTGTAAGAAGATATGCTAGTGTGAACGGATTACATCCTTCAGGTTACTATTTTTGCTTTGAAAGATTAGAAGCAAACTATGAAAAATCCATAGTTGACACACAAGATAAAGACTAAAAAAAATGAAATTAAGAAATTTATTATTTGTAAGTGGAGTTGTTCTTGCGAACGCATCACTTGATATTGCCTTCCACGATACCGTTTGAATATTCGAGTTAAGTATGCTAATACCTAGTTTATTTGTTATGGTTAAGGCAGGATTTGAGGGTACGCCGTCAAATTATAGTCTTAGTTATAATAATAATTGCAGTTATAATGATTTATCTGATAACAATAACTATAAAGAATATATAAAAATGTTTTGAGTAGGGCTAATGGACGGAGACGGAAGTATTCAAGTAAACCATTGACGTAAACAATCCCTACAATACAGACTAGTTATTAAATTATCTAACCTTAAATCTAATTATAATATGTTGGTTGAGGTTGCTAAAGTAGTAGGTGGAACTGTTAAGATTACCGGTAAAAAGGCGGATGTTATTTGAGTTGTAAATAAAAAGGAAGAAATTATTGAAATAATAAAAATTTTTGATACTTATCCTCCTTTAACTTCAAAAAAAATCTGTCAACTTGCATTCTTAAAAACATGTTTAACTGAAACTTCGGTAGAAAAATACTTATCCACAAGAGATACTAAATTTAAAGAACAATTTACTATTATAAACGCTAATTTTAAGTTACCTACTTATTTTAAAGCTTGATTATCTGGTTTTATAGAAGCGGAAGGTTGTTTTTCTATTCGTAAAACGAAAGCACATTCTTTCTCAATAGGACAAAATGACGACGTTTATTTAATAGACGCTATAAAACAGTATTTTGAAGTATCAAATAAAGTTCGTAACCCTTACGGTAACTTCTATTTTATAGAGGTATACAAGAAAGAGGTATTAGCGAAAATAGTGGCACATTGTACTAACTATCCTTTGTTGGGAGAAAAGTTAGAGTCTTTAAAAAAATTTAGATCTTGCTGTTCCCTTTAGTAAGTGTCGTGTTGTCTTGTCACCATGAAAAATTACATACGTTTTTCGGTAAAATTATTACATTAATTTTGCTAACGGTGAAGTCTAGGCCTCTATTGGCCATTTAAAAATATTATTAATAAAACAGATTTTTACTTACTTTTATCTACATATCTACGAGGTATTTTTATTAATAATGATGGTCGTAATTATATATATGAATAAAATATTAACAACAAGAGAAAATAAGGGGTTATTTTACAATTCTGCATTAAAGACTAGATCGTATTCTGATGGTAAAAAAAGTAACTCTTTCCCTCCCGGGGACCCTTCCGAGACAGGGTCCCTAATCCCCCGTGAGGGAATAAAGGGAAGAGGATTAAATCCTCATTGAGTAACTGGATTAGTAGATGCTGAAGGTTCTTTTATTGTTTTTATAAAATTAAATCCAAATAACAGTAAGAATCTAGTACGGCAAATACAACTGTCTTTTGAAGTATCTTTTCATATTAAAGATATAGAATTACTCTATAAATTAAAATCCTTTTTTGGAGAAGCTGGTACGATTTTTATTCCATCAACTAGAAAAGATGCTAGATTAAAAATAACAGGATTGAACGAGATAGTTAATTTTATAATTCCTCATTTTAAACGTACCCTTTACATGGTATGAAAAAAATAGATTATGATCTATGATCTGAATGTGCAGAATTGTTACAAAGTAAGCAACATTTACAAGAGAAAGGGTTAAATAGAATATTATCAATAAAATCTGTACTTAATAATGGATTATCTGATAAATTAAAAGCTCTTTTCCCTTCTGTAATAGCTATAGATAGACCTGTTTTGGATGTTGCCAATATTCCATTAAATCCTAATTATGTCAGTGGGTTTACCGAGGGAGACGGTTGCTTTACTGTAAATATTTCTTCTAATACTAAGCAAATTACTGCTTATTATATTATTGAGCTACATAAAAGGGAAGTTCCTTTATTATCAAGCATACAAAAATTTTTTGGAGGGGTGGGTTCTACAAATATCGCATTAAGTAGAAATACCGCTCGATTTTCTATAAGTAAAAAATCAGACTTGATAAATAAGGTATTGCCTCATTTTGATGCACATAAATTGGAAGGTAATAAGCTTAAAAATTATCTAATCTTTAGAGAAATTGTTCTATTGCTTGGTTCTAAAGCGCATTTAACTCAAAAGGGGTTTGATAAAATAAAACTTCTTAAAGAGGGTTTAAATAATTAAAGTAGATAATTTATTAGGAGTAAAATATATAAAGACGATTATATGGCGTATATATACTTTACTTATTATTTTAAGGCGGATAATAAGAAAGAGCGTGCTAGATAATACCGTGGAAACCAAAGATAATTTATTTATTACTATATTTTGGGTTTTTCTTGGGTTTGTCCTTATGTGTTTTCTTAAGGCGGAAAATATAAGGGTCCCCTCATGTAAGGTAATACCGTGGAAACCAAAGTGAATAAATTTATTCTCGAGTAGGATCCGTAGAGACTAAACGTGACAGTCGAAAGTTTATTAAGTTAAATCATTAGATAAGTTATAGTCCGATCCACTGCGTGAGCAGTGTTGTATGTAAATAAATGAGCAACTTAATTGACCTACTACGTAGTTGCTCAACTGGGCCTTAATAATGTTTATTATTACGCATTTGACTATATGCTGGAAACTATGTTTTTAGAGCCTCTCTTACTATTTATGTTATATTATTATCTTTTAAAAATAGATGCGGATAGAAGAAATCTTCTAAACATAAGTAGTCAAAATGGGGATGTATCTGCTACATTTAACACATGTACAAACATACAATCAGCAGAAAACTGTAAAGAATTCTCAGAGACTATACGTCAAATATCTAATGACAATAACGGAGAAAATTCATCTTTTTTAATGGATTTGCCGGAATAGTTTTTGTCTCCAAAATTAGATAAAGATATAGTCCACAATATAAATATATTTATATTTGCATAGCCATGCCCTCACTCACCTTACATTGGTGGTAGTGGTTGGGCCGTTAGAAAATATTTTTAATCCTGTACATAATAAAGCTTACCCTAGATCAACTCTAAAAACGGCGGAGTCCGGGTTGATACGAAAAACTTATTTGAAATATAAACCTGTTTGTATTATTTCTTCTAAAGCTTATTATTCTACTTTACCTAAATCAGAGTTAGCTGTTTTCCCTACGGATACTTCCGTTACCTATGAAAACCCTTTAAAAAGTAGACACGATATTTGTTTTAACTATAAAAATTTTAGAGGGTGTTATCTATGGACTTCAAAAACTACAGGTAAACAATACATAGGTAGTTCTATAAATCTAAGTCTAAGACTTACTGAATATTTTAGAGAAAGTTATCTAACTCTGCAAAGTGGGAGAGGTAGTATAATTTGTAGAGCTATACTTAAATATGGTCAGGATGACTTTTATTTATCTATTCTTAGTTTAGGCTCTTTAGGAGATAAAGATAGTAAATATTCTTCAAATAATCTTCCAGATTTTGTTGTACTAGAACAAAATTATCTAGATAACTATAAAATGGAATATAATGTTAATAGGGTAGCTAGTACTAAATATGAATCTTTATATGTTTCTGTTAATAAAGGTGAGGCCAATCCTTCATATAATTTAAAAGGTGAAGAAGCTTTTGTATGAAACAGAAATCACTCTGTAGAATTAAAAGCTCATTGATCTAGGTCAAGAGGTAAAATTACTTATTATATTTATTCTAAAGATAGTTTTGAACTAGACATTATTTTCCTTAGTTCAAATAAACTGGCTGCTTTTTTAAAAGTTAACGCAGTAATTGTTAAACAAATGACAGAGCTGATAGAATCTTCAGAACATTCTGCTATAAGATGTGAAGATTATATTATATCACTAAAGCCTTTAAATTGTCAAAATTTAGCGGATAATTTGGACGTCTTGTTGAATTTTGAGATCAGTTCAAGTAAAACTCGTGACAGAAAACTAGCAGCAGAGGAATTGAAAAAAGGTAGAAAAAGTTTAACTATTTATGGATTTAATCCAGAAACCCATGAATATAAAATTTGACCTTCTAAGGGAGAATGTTTAGAAGAATTAACCGGGTATTATTATACAAATGTTAGAACTATTAACAGAAGAATAGATAAAGATTTAATGTATAAAGGTTATTATTTACAAACTAAGCCTTTTAAGGAAAATACTTAGGTAGTAATAGGTAATAAAGCTTTTTTGAATAATATAATTTGTTTACGAAACCTTTAGCCTACATTTCTCTGGCCCATAAAGAATCTTTATACAAAAAAGGATTGTAACTAAATATTTTCATTTCGTGTAGAGCGTGTTAAATGTATGTACGTTTAATATTGAAGCATTTCCACTACGTTTTAAGTATGGGTGCAGTATTTGCCTTATTTAGTGGATGATACTTCTGAATTCCTAAAATTTTAGGATTAGATTATAACTTACTTTACTCTAAAGCTCATTTCTGAGTTTTATTCACTGGGGTTAAAAACAACGAAGGGAATAAGGGATTAAATGGTTTAGATGAACATGGGGATATTACCCCTAACAATAATTCACCTAATAATTATTTATTGTATTTTAATGATATAAAACAAAGTAAAAGGGATATATATAGTAAACTAAGGCACAAATCTGGAGTTTACATGTTTATTAATAATTTAACTAATGATTTATATGTAGGTAGTAGTCTAAATTTAACTAAAACAATGACTAGTCATTTTTATTATGCAAGTACGGATAAAATGAAAACAATATTGGCTAGATCGATGAGAAAATATGGATTACATAATTTCTCTTTAGCTATATTAGAATTTTGTGAAAAAGATGTTATTACTTCTATAAAATTGGAACAAAAATGAATAGATTATTATAAACCTAAGTATAATATATTGAAAATAGCGGGAAGCTCCCAAGGTTTTACACATAAAATTGAAACAATAGTAAAACTAAAAGAACTTTTCAGAAAAGAAAATCACCCAAAATATGGATATATATCTTCTTCGGATACAAAAAAAGCGATTAGCGAAGGTATTAAACAATTTTATATCAATAACTCTCATACTAAAAAAGGTTTAAAAGGAAAATTATCAGCCCAATATGGTATAGGTGGTAAATTTGTTTATTGTTATGATAAAAAAAATAATGAATTAATTTTTCCTTCTATAAACGCGGCTAGACAACATTTTAAAACAAGATGAACAACTATCAAAGACAATATGGATAATAATCAATACTTAAATATTAAAGATGAATATTGAATGTTTCAATCTAAACCTCGTAACAACGGCCCTTATTAGTTAATTAGCCCTGTTCATCTTTCTATATGCTGAAAAGTTTCATAAGGCTTAACTACTGCACATAATTACAACTTTTATACGGGGTAAAAAAAACAAAAGAACATAGACATGTTTTTTTTTTTCAACCCTTAAATAATATCTTTTTGTAATTAACCAGTAAAAATGTTAAGTATATCTAAACAATCAGCAGGAAATCCATTTTTATTGAAAAAGGGGATCCTCAGAGACTACACGAAAGAAACATTAAACTATTGGTTTAATGTTATGATATAGTCCACAGTTACTGTGTAATTTAACTTTCTTCCCTCAACATTTCTTAGGTCATATTAATGTAGGCCCTTTATGATTGATAAATGATATTTGCACAACACTGTATGCTAGAAACTCTATTTGGTACTACGGACTATAATAGACAATTAGCAGGAAACCTAAGAGTTAATATATCTATCTTTTAACTTAAGTGGGATCCTCAGAGACTATACGTGTTGCAACTTAAAAGTTGAAGAAATAGTCCTTTAACATAGTGATATGTTAAATTACATCTTGCTACTTGTATTTTATTTTTTTATTAATTATGATTACCTCAGTTATAATAATAAAATGTATCTAAAAAGCTTTTGTGATGAAGCTTCATCTGAAACTTCAAATCAATCTAGTAATTCAGAAATAAATAGTAATTCTGAATCTGTACAAAACCCTAATTTTGGGACTGAACAAGATCCAGATGATGATGATTTTGTTAAAAAAACAGTAAATAATAATAACTTAACGACTATTGAACATAAACATAAATTTAACCAACAACATAAATTAAATTTAGCTAATTTAAAATCTTCTACAGTTTCTCCGGTATATAATCTTTTAAATGACAGAGAAACAATTTTAAGAGAATTTTTAAATAAAAGTGGTATATATCTTATTCATAACAACGTAAACGGTAAACAATACGTAGGTAGTGGTACGGATTTAGCAAAAAGACTTGCTACTTACTATTTCCCTTCTCGTTTGGTTGATAATCGTTATATTTCTAATTCTATCTTAAAATATGGACACGGTAATTTTTCTGTAGTTATTTTATATGTTTTAGGTAATACTGATATATCTATAAAGAAAGATATTATTAGTAAAGAACAAAAGTATATTGATTTATATTTACCAGTTCTTAATTTAAATCCTATTGCTGGATCAAGTATGGGTTTCAATCATTCAGAAGAATCTAAAAGACTTATGTCTGAGTTTCGTAAAGGTAAACCTTTATCTGAAAAGACTAAGAAAAGATTAAGTCTTTTATTTTCAGGTGAATTAAATCCTTTCTGATCTAAACACCACACTCCTGCTACTTTAGAGAAAATGAGTAAATCTAAATTAGGTGCCTTAAATCCTATGTTTAATAAGGAAAAGTCCGAGGAATTTGTTGCACATATGTATAAAGATAGAAAAGGTTCTAATAATCCTATGTTTGGTAAAACTAAGTCTGAAGAAACCTTAGCGAAAATAAGAAAAAAGGTTTATGTTTATGATAGTAACAAACAATTTATTAAATGTTATGATAGTATAAAATTTGCTGTAAATGATTTACACATAGCTTTTGAAACAATTAAAAAATATTTAGATACAGATAAAACATATAAAGATAAATACTTCTATTCTGAACTGCAATAAATTTATTTATTTAGTAGCAAGAAAAGCTACAAGGTATGCCACGTAGAATTAGTGATTATCCTGATGCTTTTACAGGTTGAAACTTTATTAGTAGTATCGGTTCTATAATTTCTGTAGCTGCTACAGCATTATTCTTACATATTGTATACTTACAACTTGTTAAAGGTAAAGCTATCTTTGGATACCCTTGAGCCGTTCCTCAATTATTTAGTGATTACTTACGTATACTTAAAGATAAATGTGCTCCAGGATTAGAATGAGCATTACATAGCCCACCTAAACCTCACGCATTTACTAGCTTACCATTACAAAGTAGTGGTATATTAAGTTCTCTTTTTCTAGGTATAAGCTTTTTATTTACTATATCAAACGAATTTATATGTGATGCACCTAGAGCTTGAGGACTTTACTTCCAAGATAGTGCTAGCCCACAAATGGAAGCTTTAGTAGAATTACATGAATTTTGTGTATAAGAGTCAAACTCCGGGGACGTCCTAAAGCTCTAACTACCAAGGATATAAAGTCAATTTTTATCTGGCTTAACTAATAACTAAGGTAAGGTAATAAAGTTAGAGATAGAAGTTAGAACAGCTTAAAATGGAAAATCGCGGATCTAAATCAGTAAAATAATATTTTATTGTATAAGAGCAACGAGTAGACGACTCTTCAGTTTTTAACTGTAAGGTGTACTCTGGCCCTTTGAGAAATCAAAGGATCTAAATAAATAAATATATAGCATGAAAATCCTAGCAGGCTCTATTCAAATCCTTCAGGGTGCTGACCAGTTTCGGTTTCGTGGTGTTTCACTTCTACTAAGAAGTTAACGGTAAGCTATACGAAATACGAAGTCTCCCTCGAGAGCTTTATGTAATAGCCGGGGACTTCTGCGTATCACCTAATTTTTTTTTATATTCTCTATGAGAATTAAAAATAAAACCTGGCTGGGTCAGAGTTTGCTTAAATTTATACCGTAAAAACGCGGAGATAAATAGTTTAATATGAATCTCGATTTAATAACATAAGAACTTAGGAAGTAAAGACTTACGAGTTTAAAATACTTACTAGGTAAGGTTTCTGCTAAGCCGGACTTACTTTATTTAAGATTCGCACGGTATACGGCGAAATTGTATATATCTTATATTATTGAATAAATATACGGAAAATTCCTTTTGGTTAAGCCTTGCATGACGGAATGATCCTAAATTTGGATCGAAAACGCATTCAGCTAAATTTAACCTAAATCCTGCTTTTTCTGCTAATTTGAATAAGTTACACCCTGCTTATGTGACAGGGTTTTGTGATGGTGAGGCATGTTTTCATTTAGCCATAGGTGAAAACCCTAGATATAAATTAGGTTATTATGTTAATCCTGGTTTTTCTATAGCTTTACACAAAAAGGATGAAGAATTTTTATTATTACTTAAAGAGTTTTTTGGTGGCGTAGGGGTAGTAAAACCTAGTAGTCGGTCTAATATGGTGGAGTATAGAATTTTTGCTATTAAGGATTTAGATATTATTCTAAATCATTTTGACCTTTACCCTTTAATCACAAAAAAAGGGGGAGATTACTTACTATTCAAGGAAGCCTTAGAATGTATTAAAAATAAACAGCATTTAACTGTTGAAGGGTTTAATAAAATTCTGGCTATAAGGGCTTCTATGAATAAAGGGTTGCCCGCAAAACTACTGGAAAAATTTCCTTATATTAAGGGGAAAGAAATTCCTGTGGTGGTAACACCTGAGAGTTTAAACCCTTACTGGGTAGCTGGTTTTATGGACGCTGAAGGTTGTTTCTTTGTAAAGTCTATTTACAATAAGAACAATGAGCTTAGATTTGGGCTAGGTTGTCAAATTACACAGCACAGTCGGGATTCTTTAGTTATGCACAAAATTTGTTCTTTCTTTAACTGCGGTAGAGTTGAAGTATCTAGAATGGTTTACGATAATTATGTTGTAACTAAGTTACCAGATATAAATAAAATTATCATTCCTTTCTTTACAAATTTCCCAATACTGGGTTCTAAACGTAAAGAATTTGAATGTTGGACGGATATCGCCAAAATAATGACTTCAAAAGCTCATCTTACTAACGAGGGATCTGAGAAGATATTAAAAATAAAACATCAAATGAATACATTTAGGAAGGAAGATGATAATAATTAGAAACATTTTGTAGTATTAGCTATAGAAAGTCTAGGATTCATTAATTTATATACCGTACGAGTATATAGTAAATGGATGAGAAATTAACCATTAAATAACTTTAATATCCACACAAATATAAAAAGTAACTACTCAAACTAGCAGGTTTATTTATTGGTATATTAGGTATAATAAGTTTAAAATATAAATGTTCTCTCTGCTGCCTACCGTAAACTAAGTTTTAGTGAAGGAAGCTATAAGGGGGGGCGTAAGCTCCCGCGGCTGGGTTTATAAACTTATTATATTCTAATGAAAAAGCGGATAATATTATGTATTACTTAGTTGCTATTTTATTTGCTGTAGGTTGAATACAAGGAGCTATTATTAAAAATTTTGATAGTTCTAAAACACCTATAAGTAACAAATATCTTAACCACGGTATTAATGTGCCTACTCAAAAGTACTCAAAATTTAGTGCTATAAACCCCTTAAACCATAAATTCTTATTTCCTGTACGGACTTATTCTACTTCAACTAATAAAGAGCAAGATCAATATAATACCAAATTGTCCAATGTGAATAAAGATACTATTAACCCTTTAGTTTACGTAAATGCTTATTCTATGAAAAAGGCTATTTTAAAAGAAAACACAGGTAAGTCTGGTATTTACATGTGAACTAATTTACTTACAGGTGATATGTACATAGGACAATCTATAGATCTGTCCAAAAGATTTAGAAAATATTTTACAATTAGCTATATAAAAAGTAGAAAAGAACTTATTATAAGTAGGGCTTTAATAAAATACGGATATGCTAATTTTTCTGTATCCATATTGGAATATTGTGATAGATGTGACCTAACTGCTAGAGAGCAACACTACCTAGACAAATTCAATCCCCAGTATAATATTTTAAAAATAGCAGGTAGTTCTTTAGGTTTTAAACAATCAGCCTCGGCGTCTTCTTTTCAAAGAAAAGAAGACTGAGGCTGCTGCGCTGAGGAAACCAGATTAAAAATAAGTAAAGCATTGAAAGGTATTTATACTGGAGACAAATCTGCTCTATTTGGTCGTTTCCACACAGAAGAGACTAAGAAAAAAATGAGTTTAAGTAAAGCAGGTGAAAACAACCCTCTATATGGAAAAACCCACAATGAGGATACTAAAGAGCTTATGAGACAAAGAGCTTTAAATAGAAAACATTCATGTGAAACTAAGGATAAAATGAGTAAAACACATGGAAACCCTGTTAATATTTATGAAAAATCTTCTTCAAAAGGGTTTGAATTAATAGGTAGTTTTGTTTCAGCTAGAAGAGCTGCAAAATTCTTAGGTATCAGTGGTAGTACTGTTATTAGGTATATGCAGTCAGGGGCTATATTTAAAGACAGATATAAGTTTTCATCTAAATAAATTTTGAATAACTATGAGTAAAAATTCGCTATATGCTGGAAACTTCTAAAGCCTTAGATACTATATTTTATATATGTGATAGCTCTACCTATAAGGACCTCTATGTTAGACTTCAGTTTACATACAGAGGTAGGATGTAACAATGAATAATCAGCAGGAAACCCATTTTATAAAAAAAAAGGGGATCCTCAGAGACTATATGCGTAACTGGGTAAAGACCCAGAAGATTTAGTCCAATATTTTGACATTAATCGAATTAATTTGAACTATAACTCCCGCTTTAATCTTAGTATTAATAGCTTTCCCTTCTTTTAAATTATTATATTTAATGGATGAAGTTACAGATCCTTCATTATCTGTATTAGCAGAGGGACACCAATGATATTGAAGTTATGAATACCCAGATTTCTTAAATAGTGATGGAGATTTTGTTGAGTTTGATTCTTACTTAGTACCTGAATCTGATTTAGAAGATGGAGCGTTAAGAATGTTAGAAGTAGATAACAGAGTTATCCTTCCTGAAATTACACACACTAGATTTATTCTTACTGCTGCAGATGAACTGAGGACCTTTAGCAAGTAACTCTTAACGTCTATACACTATCAAATTCCGGGGACACCCTAAAGACCTTTTAACTAAACGTTTATCTCAAAAGGTTAAACGCGGCTATGTTAATGATCATAGGTATAGTAATATCAAAAGGTATATACGAAAGTTAAATGGGTTATCGTGGATCTAAATCACCTAGTTACCTTATTTGGTAACCCTACAATCTTGTAATTCACGCTACAACAGCAAAGAAAGATTGCTAGGCTACATCATTATAGTGCAGTAGGTTGTAAAAGAGCAACGAGTAGACGGTAGTGGTCTATAATAGTAAAAAGAGGTTACACTCAACTATTCTAGATTAAGGTATACTCTAGTCGATCTGATAATAGGTCGTTGGGTTTACAGCTATACCTAAAATCTAAATATTTTAATTATTTATTAATAAACGCAATGGAGTAATTCTTATACGATTTGGCGGTGGTACATACGAGTAGAAAATTTTGAATAGAATGAAACCAGATTATTAGATCATGGTGAAGTAAACTCTCGGTTAAGTGTTCTTTTGCCTTTCTAGTGATAAATAAATATTCTCGATGTCCTAGACCACGTAATCCAGTTTCTGTTCTTAAATCCAGTATTCTGTTTAGAAGAACAAGAATTCTACCCAATATGCATGGTTGTAGGTTTTATTCGGAAAATAACCACAATCGTATCACAAGTGAAGAAATTAATAAAGTACTAGCTAATCAAGGTGTTTCTATTACACAAAAGGAACTGGATGTATTGTTAAATATTAAAGGTGTAACTTTTGACTTACCCTTCGATAGTCAAACATTACCAGCTTTATTTGGTTTAGTAGGTAAACCGGCTCCGCTGGTTTACCCCCAAAGGAGGTAAACCTAAAAGCAGAAGACCTAAAGCCGGTATATATATTTTTACACACTTAGCTACTGGTAGAAAATATGTGGGGTCAAGTAATAGTCTTTCAAGAAGATTAGAACAATATTTTAACCCTAACCCTTTATAAGGAATATGGTTTATTACTTCCTTTGATTAAAAAAGAAGGGTTTTCTGCTTTTAATCTGGAAATATTTGTTATTTATTTTTTCTTTACTTTTGCTTATGATCCGTTGTAAGTTTTAGCAAAAGTAAAGAAAAAATTAGGAAGAATTAAGCTCAGATTATAACTTTTTATTTTTGGAGCAATATCACTTATTAGATAGTAATTTTAATTTAAATACTCAAAGAGTTGTTAATTTTAGAGTTAATCAAGGAAATACTGTTTATCTATATGATCTTGAGGGTAAGATTTTATATTACACTGCGACTTCTTTTAATGGATTGAAAGCTAATTTAGGTATACATCATTCTACTGTTACAAAATGTATAAAAACCGGATCACTTTATCTAGATTATTTCATGATTTCAGATCAACTAAAACCAGATGCAAAAAAAGCTGGTTTATCTTTAGAAGAGTTATCTAAATTTATTTCGGACAAAAGATGATTATTTCTAAAAAAAGATTTTTCTTTGAAAAACAGTAAATCAATCTATATTAAACAAGATGTTACAGGAGTAACACAGCATTTTCCTAGCATAACCTCATTAGTTAAATACTTTGATAGTATAAATATTAAGGCTAACCGTAATAAGATAGCTAGTTGTTTAAATACCAACGAATCTTATTTAGGTTACACTTACTATACTAATACAACCTAACTAATACCAAACTATAAATATTTGGTGATTACTAGCCCATAAGTAATAGAGTTCCAACAAAGTGTTATAAGAATAAAATATTTAGATCATGGAAAAGTAAACTTTCGGTTATCCACTCCTTTGCTATTCCAGCATTAGGAGTTAAATGTGACGCATAAAAAAATAATGTTTGTAGGCTATTCATTATATGTGCAAAAGAGCCAAACTTCCGGGGAAGCCCTAAAGCTTTAGTAACCAAGGTAATTAAGGAAACTTTTTTGCTGGCCTGATTAATGACTCAGGGTACGGTAATATCACTAAAGATGATGGTAACTGAAATGGGTGATCGCGGATCTAAATCAGATAAGGCTTGCTTGCTTATCTGTAAAAGAGCAACGAGTAGACGGTTCTTCAATCAAGTTTATAGATCCGTCTATTTTTTTTTTGATTGTAAGGTGTACTCTAGTCGCCGGGAAACCGGTTCTAGGATAAAATAAACTAAATAGCATTTACTATTTATAAATAACCCTAGATTAAAGTTACTACAACGGCCTGACCTTACTAGGTTAAGTTGTAATACGGATTAAAAAAAATAAAGAAGAGTATTAAAATATGAACCTTTTTTTTATTATTATTTAAACTGTTCCAACAAGTGTTTTCATGAAAACTCTATCCTCTAAAAATAAAATACGACTACAAAAACTTAGAATTTACAAATAGAACTAGTTTAATAGGTTTTAATACGCGTCCAAATGTTAATTTATTCAACAAGAAATGTTCGGGTAAATTAAATTGTTTATCTAGATTTGAATCAGGATTAACTCCATCTAATAAAGATTATCGTCCTAATACTATAGCTTTAGAACATATAAACAAGGGTGATCCTATAACTAGCCAAGTTATTAATAGTGTGTTGCTTAATCAAAAGGTATCTATAACTCAACAAGAGTTAGATGAGCTTTTATCTCTTCCTAAGGTTAATTTTGACTTACCTCTTACAGATCAAACATACCCTGCTTTATTGGGATTAATTGGAAAACCAGGTTCTAAGCGTAGTAAAGCAGGAATATATGTTTTTTCTCACAAGTATTCAGATAAAAATTATGTAGGATCAAGTAACGATTTAGCAAGAAGATTTAAGCAATACTTTGAAAAGAATGCGCTATTTTCTAACAAAGATACAGGAATGTTGTTACCTATGTTAGAAAAGGAAAACTTAAAAGCGTTTACTTTAGAAGTAACAGTTATACCTTCTTCTTTTTCTAATTATGCTCATTGTTTCTTAGAACAATATTTCTTATTAGATAAAAGATTTAATCTTAATACTCACAAGATAGTAAATTTCAGAGTTAATCAAGGATTTAAAATTTATTTATACGATAAGGATTGCAAAACTTTATATTATTCTAGTAATTCATTAAATGCTTTTTGTGCTGACCTGGGTATACACCACTCTTCTTATAAAAAACACGTAGCTAATAATGAACCTTATTTAGGCTATTTCCGTATATCTAATTACCTTATTCCAGAGGCAGTACCTGCAGATTTAACGGAAGTCCAGCTACGTGAATTTATAAATAAACAAAGAAAGGATAGTTTAAATAAATTACATATATCTTATGGTAGTGTAGTAGAGGTATTAGATATAGATACAAACACTATTACAACAATAGATTCAGTAGCAAAAGCAGCATCTAAATTTGGTGTTAGCAGATCTACAATAAGAAGTTATATATCTAGCGAAAAACCTTACAAAAATCGTTACATATTTAAGTTTATTACCTCGTAGAGTGATGGTGACGATTTTAGGTCGAAGTTGTAGAACGACCCAGGTAGATTAAATCAATTTTCTGTTTTAATTAACAGATTAGGAACATTCTATGGTCTGAACAATGGCCAAAACTGTAGTGAACCTACGGTTATAAATCATCAAATTGACGGGAAAGCCCTAAAGGAATCTTAACTAAGTAAGTATGGTAACATAACTTATGGCACAGGTAATGACTCGTGGTACAGTAAAATCAAGATTTATTATTCAATGGGCAATCCGCAGCCAAGTACCAAGTATAAAATATTTGGTATGCAGTTCATCGACTAAACGGTGGTTGGTGTTATTAGTAATAATAACGCTTAAGATATAGTCAGCCCCCTCCTGAAAAGGTGCAGAAAAATATAAGTATTCTTTATATTTTTTGTTAAATAGATATATTCATTTGGTTGATTATATTTAGGGATTTCTACGATAGTTTGCTAAACTATTTTAATGTAAAAATAAACCTATATTAGTAAAAGGAGAAAATTTTGAGAAAGAATTTGAAAGTATTACGGATACAATTAAATACTTTGGTACTTTAAATATCAAATTAGATAGAAAAGCTCTTTATCTTCATTTAAAAGACGGTAAAAAATATAAAGACTATTTTTTTTTCTCGTAAATAACTAAATAATAGTTAAAAAATAACATACTTTCTTTGACTGGTGTAGTAATAAGTATTATTCAATTACATTAAATAAACGTAGAAATAATCCGCAATGTTCAGAAATTTGTGGTATCTTACACAGTTCTATGCCTATCGTTGTAGAATCTGTATCTCTAGAGAAATTCTTATCTTGATTACAAGAACAATAGTAGGATAAAACCTATGTAATAACTCAAGATAAAATTTATGTAATATCTAAAGATAAATTTTATTAAAATAATTGTTTTGTACAATTAACATGTTATGAAAAGTAATTACCTTACCTGATAGTATAACATATCCCAGTAAATAAATGGATATTTACTGGAAAATTGCACTGTATATTTACATTTACACAGCTTTACATTTACACAGCAATTAGGGGAGAAGATGAATCTATTATTCATAAAGCCCTTTAACTATACTATAACATAGTAATGTTATACTATATACCTATTCCCCTTATTTTTTTTTCTAGGCCCCCCTCTCTCTGAGAGAGAGAGGGGGTCCAAACAGCCCCTATGGGGCTGACCCTTGGGAAGACCCCCGATGGGGCTCATCCCAAAGGGATAGTAATTTCATCTAAATTACGTCGAAAAAAAAAACGCAAACAAGACGCCGGGGTTTAAATAATTGTTTCATCATGTTTTAAATATGACTGATAAACGCCAGTGTCCAACGTCCTATTAAACTAAATAGGCCTTTACTCCTGAAACACTCGAGCTCTTGTGTACTGATTAACGGGATCGCTCTACAGTATTAGCGCAGACTCTTGCTGGTCATGCTGCTGCTTTTACCGCTCATGCCTGTAATTATGTGACAGATGTTGCTGCTCGTGATAATGGTGTTATTATTGTGCTCACTGGTGAATGTGCTGGTATTTGTGCTGTGTCTAATGATGCTGTGGTGGCTTGGTGGGTTGTGCTTGCTCATGAGACGAATAAGGGTGATCCTGTAGGTGATGGTGGCGCGTCCATTTTCAGAAAGTCCACCAATGGAATTGTATAGAATTTAATAGTAATGTAATGGGTATACTCTAAAACAAAACCCGAATGAATGGTTATGAAAATATATAACCCTTTTTAGGATTTACATGTTATTTCTTCCCAGCAATAAAAAAAAAAGAACATGGCTATGTTCTTTTTTTTTACCCCAGTCTTCTTTTCTTCAGCTGAAGAAAAGAAGACTGAGGGTGCTGCGCTGAGGGAAAATAGAATGGTTTAATAGTTATACAACATAATATAACAAAAATTATAAGGACTAAATAAAATTTAATAGTAATGTAATGGGTATGCTCCAAAACAAAACCCAAGTGAATAGATATGAAAATATATAACCCTTTTTATCATTTTATTTCTCTCTAACTTTTTTTTACATATATTAAAAAATAACCGCAAGCTTGCGGTTATTTTTTTTTTCCTTCGTAATTTCGATGGAACTTACTATCCCTGCCAGGATGAGCCCTAGTGGTCTTCCTGGGAGAAAAGGGTCAGCCCCTAGTTTTTTTTCGACGTTATTTCATAACTGTTTGGACCCCTCTCTCTGAGAGAGAGGGGGCCTAGAAAAAAAACAAGGGCTAGAAAAAAAAATAAGAAAAGAAGACGGGTAAAAAAAAAAGAACATAGCCATGTTCTTTTTTTTTTAATTGCTGGGGATACCCCAGGTATCCCTAAGGGGATCCCTTTGGGGATAGTAAAAATCCGAGTGCTGGAATTGGTAGACAGGACAAATTTAAGCTTTGTTGACGTTATGTCGTGAACGTTCAAGTCGTTCTTCGGATAAAAGCTACATGAAAAACCTCGTCAAGTTAAAAGGCATAAGACCTACACACTAAGACTTTAAAGTTTACCCCCCCCCCCTGGCGTCTTCATTGTAAAGCAAACAAGACTGGGGTAAAAAAAAAAGAACATAGCCATGTTCTTTTTTTAATTGCTGGAAATAAATTCCCCGGAGGCGGTTTAACTATAAAGAAACAAATTACAGGAGTCTTCGGATGCAGGGTGTATGCTACTCTATTTGTACGGAAAGATATAAAGTCCTTGTAAAAACAGAAGGCACACTATGGTTATAAACAGCCATTTTATATGTACTTGCAACACTAGTCCCTTATTTTTTTTTAGGCCCCCTCTCTCTGAGAGAGAGAGGGGGTCCAAACAGCCCCAAGAAAAGGGGGGGTATAGGGTAAAAATCGGTCATGGATTTTTCGACGACTATGGAGGAGAAACCTCCGTTTTATATTTTGGGAGTTTGGAAGATTTTTCCGATTACATTAGCTTACCGGGAGGTTACGCTCATTTTTGACTTAATTTAACAGGAGATTTGTTGAAAATCTTTAAAATGAATTACAGATCTAATTAATCAATATATGATAGAACTCGTAGCAGAGCTAATCCCAAAATATAAATATGTATTAATTTGTATAAATAAGTATAGAGAGATATATATTAATAGAGTCGCCCTTAGCTAAAGACATAATATCTGAACGGGTCTAACTTTCGAAGGTTAGACTTAAGTAGTTAGGCTAGTCCCCTATACTTAAGCAAAAAAAATAAAATATTAACCCCAAAGGTCAAGGACCCTCGGAGAGGGGACTAGTATTGTAATATTTTATTTGTAATTATACTGAACAATTTTTATAAATTTTTCATACTTAAAAGGTGTGTTAAATATAAGTAATTACATTAAAAAAAGGAGAGTTCCTTTATTGGTAAGAAGGGTTGAGCTGTAAACTCAATAGTATTACGCTTTTAAGAGTTCGAATCTCTTGTCTCCTAATACATAATTAAATGTTTATATTGTGTTATAAATATAATTCTTATGTGGTTAATTTTATAAATATATTATTTAATAGTTTTTATAGATCATGGGTAGAACGGAATACTGTTAATATTCTGATAAATGTTCGATTCATTTTAAAGGCTTGCATTCTTTATAAAATACTTATGTCTACTATTTTTGCAGTTTAAGTGAATTCCAAGAGCCTTTTACTTTTTGAGTTTAATTTCTTAACACATTAAATTATTTCAAACAATGTTACAAATAATTATAGAGGGCAGTATATCCCTCATAACTATATAGTTATGATTATTTGTTAATGGCTATTATAATAGTAATATAGACTAGGTATATTTTACTTATATAATCGTAATATAGACTTATATAATAGCTATATAATAGTTATGAAAAGGGTAAAGAAAATTTTTATATGTTGTATATAGTTAATGAAATGACATTTAGTGGTTATAATGTAGTTAATTTAGATTTATTGTACATTATTGCTATCTTATTAGGTATATTAGTTATTATTAGTAAGAATCCTGAAAACACATTCTTTGGGATCAAACTACCAAATTCCGGGGACCCCTTAAAGCTTTTTGATACCAAGCAATAGTTGAAAAACTATTAGTGGATGAACTAATCACTCATGTATGGTAATAAGTCATAAGATGATCCTTTATATTGTATTAGTTTCTTTTTTTTCAAAAAAAAGAAACAAACTAAAGGAGAAATAGGCAATCGCGGATCTAAGTCAGTAACATAATTACTGTAAAAGAGCAACGAGTAGACGGTAGTTGGTAGTAGTATTAGAGTAAATAATATTACTACTTAAGGTATACTCTACATAAAAAAAAAGAAGCTATGTGGATGTAAAGAATCTTAATCTAAATTTACTTAAGATTTATTCTGATTTAGACTCAGAAGGTGTATCCTCCTCCTCTAATCGTAACAATATTCTGTTACAATCCCATGTATCCCAACCTCACCAATTAAATGGTCTCTTAATAAGGCCATATCATACGAAATCTTTAAGTAGCCTACAGACCCCTTTAGAGTTAAATCCTTGATTTATAACAGGGTTTGCTGATGGGGAAGGTTCGTTCTCATTAAGTGTTAGAGATATAGATATGCTGACTAAAAAAGGAAGAGTACTCTATGTATTTTCAATAGGGTTACATAAGAAAGACGAAGATATATTAAGAAGTATCCAATCTACTCTAGGGATAGGAAAAATATATCCACAAGGAAAACAAGGAGTACAATTCCGCGTGGAATCTAAAAAAGAATTATTGATTTTAATAGAACATTTTGATAAGTATCCCTTAATAACCAAGAAAAGTAAAGACTTCCTATGTTTTAAAAAAGCTATTTTCTTGATCAAAAACAGAGAACACTTAACAAAGGAAGGTTTACGAAAGTTAGTATCTCTAAAAGCTTTAATGGGTAAAGGTCTTACTAGTGAATTAAAAGCTGCCTTTCCTGATCTTGTTCCAGCAAATGAACTAGGAATATCTGATGCAACTTTATCTCCAGATTTAATTATAGATCCTTGTTGATTAGCAGGGTTTATATCAGCGGAAGGTTGTTTTATCCTCAGTATACATAAATCTACATCTGTAAAAATAGGATATCAAGTACAGTTAAAATTTGTACTAAGTCAACACATAAGAGATAAAGAGTTATTTGAATATTTCGTAAAATATTTAGGATATGGTTATATAGCTGTAAATAGAGAAGGGGTAGATTTCATAGTTACTAATTTTTCGGATTTAAAAGATAAATTCTTACCTCTTTTACACTTACAACATCCCATAGTAGGTTATAAATATTTAGATTATTTATATTTTATGCAGGCTGTAGAAATGGTGCAAAAAAAACTCCATTTAACAGAACAGGGATTAAATAAACTACGTGAGATACAAGTATCCATGAACAGTGGAAGAAACAACACACCTTCACAAGATACCGGTTCAGATACAACAGATTAAACTATGTGTTTTGTGTGTGTGGGTAATACAAGAGGGATGCTTCGCGGCTTAGCGATTAAAGAGAAATGTAGGTTTGAATATTATAGAGGAGGCTTTTTTTTTTTTACTTGTGATAGTATCTGTTTTATTTTTAATAGGTTTATTCTTATGTATATCTGCTTATTTAATTCTAACAGGATTAAACTTTATAGGTTTATCTTACTTGCTTGTGTATATAGGAGCGGTATCAATCCTATTTTTATTTATATTAATGTTAATAAATGTTAGAATATCTGAACTATTAACAGATAGTATTAATAGTATACCTTTAGCTATATTAGTAGGTAGTTTCTTTAATTACTTTGTTAATAATGTTTTACCATATATGGTAATGACTAATAATTTACTATACCATTTTAGCATTAAAAAAAATTTAACTAATGTTACATCTGTGTCATGAGATGGATATTTAGCAGAAACTTCTCATATAACAAGTATAGGAAATATACTGTATGGTAATTATTCTATATGATTAATAATTACATCCATTATATTATTACTAGCGATGGTTGGGGCAATAGTTATTACTCTAAAGCCACAAACTAATGTAAAATAAAAAAAATTAAAAATGATATTAGGTCTTTCCTGTCTTTTTTCTTCCCTCAGCGCTTAAAAAAAAGAACTATGCAATAGTTCTTTTTTTTTTACTCCTTCTTGTTTTCTTCAGCTTCTTACTTTTTTTTAATTACGGAATCTACGATTTGACTAGTCAAATCCGTAATTCGTAGATTAAAAAAAGTTAGGCCCCCAGCTACTTGTAGCTGGAGGGCGAAAAGAAGACGCCGAGGAATTTTTTTCTACCCCTTGTTTTTTTTCTAGGCCCCCTCTCTCTCAGAGAGAGGGGTCCAAACAGTTATGAAATAACGTCGAAAAAAAAAAACTAGGGGCTTACCCTTTGGTAAGCCCCCCGATGGGGCTCATCCCGCAGGGATAGTAATTTCATCTAAATTACGTCGAAAAAAAAAAAACGAGAAAGTAAAGGATGGGCTTTAAAGAAAGGAATCACCACATTCAATAAATCCTCCACGGAATTAACATAAAAAGTAATAGCATTATTCTTTAAATCTTTTTTTATATTACCTACTCCAAAAAATGACTGTAAACTACAAATAAGGTGTCAATCTTTAATATTCAAAGAAATAGCAAAAGAAGGATGAAAAGAGTAAATAGTTCTAGAACTATCTAATGAACGAGAGGTTTTTCTTGTTCGATTATCTTTTGCAACAGAGATAGTAAACGTGGCCTCCGCATCACATAATCCCACCACATATTCATTGTGTAATTCATTACCTCCTTTTACTACAACAGGTAAAGTTGAAAGTAAAACAATATCATCTGAGAGTCCAAATAGAGACGGCCGAAAATAAGGGACAAAAACAAAGCCCACAAAAAATAAATAGCATTACGCTAACCAAATTGTAATTATATCATATTCTAAATATTATTCTTTTCATGTAAGAGCTAAGGGATTTGCACCCTTAAATTGGTTAGCTATACCTAACTCCTTCCAGACTAAATCGAGCTCTTTTTTTTTTTTTTGGGTGTATCGTTAATGTTCATTTATCCCGGGCTAGTTCCCCAACCCGAACCGTATCAGCTAATACTTCTTCGACCATGTACAAAGTATTTACCTTGTATTTAGATCTGAGACGAAGTAAATTAAAGTTTTTTTACTTTATTTAGAGCATACCTTAATATTCCACCTTGGAACTATTCAGAACCTAGACTTCGGAAATAAAATTCATACTAATGTAGTAAAATTACTTCCGTTTTCGATTACACTATCTGTAATCAGTGGACCTACAAATACCATCTGCTCGTTGCTCTTTTATGATCTATCTACTATACATAATAATACTTAAGATAGAGTCAATTTAGATCCGCGGTAGCCCATTCAATCTTTCGATTCATCAGTTAAATTATTGCCATACCCTTTCCATTACGAAAGGCCATCTACTTTTATTGTTTCATACGTAGACTTGGCATAAACTGCTTTAGGGTATTCCCGGAATTTGGTATTTTTAGAAAAATAAAAAGAAGGTCTCAATTTCTTTTTGGTTTTCGACTTAACACCAATTAGAGTCACGCATACGAAGATATTTCTGCCAAAAGATCTAAACCTGTACATTTAGACTAGCAATCCGCAGCCACCAAACTTATTGCACATACTCCTTTCAGCGCCTGACGAGTGGTTAGTACCTATCTGAGATAAAATTCACCGTGATGTGATTACTCACGATTACTAGTAATTCCTTTTTCATGCAGTCGAATTTCAGACTACAATCCATACTTTATCCTATTTTAGGGATTAGCTCCAATTCGCATTATTGCATCCCTTTGTGAAGGCAAATGTGGCACGTCTATAGCCCACAATATTAAGGCCATGATGACTTGTCTTAGTCCCTATTATCACATCCAATTGTAAGCGGAGAGCTGCTTTATTGTAATAAATAAAACAAGGGTTTACGTTAATTTAATGGACCTAACCAAATCTCACGACATTAACTGAAGACAGCCATGCAACGCATGTGGTCTAAAAATTCAAAAATATTTTAGGTCATTCAAATTGTGGTAAGGTTATTCGCGGATCATCGAATTAAATAACATACTTCACTACTGGTTTCAGAAACGGTCTAATGATTTCAGTTCCTGCGTTGCCACATTACTCTTGAGGTGGAGTGCTTCCACTTTCATTTATAGTTCCGCCTTAAAGCCAACCTATGGCACTCATCATTGTCTGCCCAGGTTACGGGGGTATCTAATCCTCTTCACTCTCTGAGCCTTCGTCCCTCAACGTCAGTTATAGCACATTGCTGTTTTCCTCTTTTTTTATATAAGATTTTTTATAAGAGAAATTTCTGTTCCTCTCTAATAGAGAGATAGCAAGTACATGTACATAGAGGTTTGCCTTCGCCGTTATCAGTCCTATTGGTATTAACAAATTTCATCTTTCCTCCAACAATTCCGACATATTCCTCTCACATATCAAACTCAAGTGTACCAGGTACTTATTTAAGCCATTGCACACCGTCTAGGTACCCTATATACCTGTTAAAGATGAATAACACTCGTCTCCCTTGTCTTACCGCGACTGCTGGCACAAGATTTGGTCGAGACCTATGGATATAAAGTTTTCATAATAAGCTTTATCCAGAACTTTATAAGACCTAGTCAAGCAAGTTAATAAACTTATTATATTAACTCTCATTCCTGCAAGTTGCTGGTTCAGCCGTTAGGCCATTGACCAAAATTCCTCACTGCTGTACTACACGCACTGGGGTTTTTTCAGACCCAGTGTGGTCAATAGACCTCTCAGTCTTGACTACGGACACAAGCTAAATATGCCATTACCATATTTACTACTTATCCGATGGTTATTAATAATCAACTAAGAGCGAAATACTATTTCTTTTAAACACATTTAGTATTAATATTATTAACCTTTATATCTAAACTTTTCAATATAATCGACCACTGGGTGATTAGATCTAGTGTTAATAACTAATAATAAATGGTTATTATAAGGGATTTATTTTGCCTTACTCTTAGGTAGCCATAATACCACTTACTCACCTGTACACCACTTCAATATACATAATTTATACAAATTAAATATTGACGTTCGATTAGCATGTGTCAAGCATTTACATAGCGTTCACTCAGAGCCATCATCAAACTCAAATAAAAATGTAAAATACTATTTATTAACTAAATACTATCCCTAAGGGGATCCCTTTGGGGATAGTAAATTAAAATCTATTCGTTCTAACTATCTTTCTTACCTAAGACTCGAACTTAGATTAGGATATTAGGAATATCTTGTTCTACCATTAAACTAATAAGAATTTTTTTAATAAGATAAATCTAGCTATACCATTAAATGAATAGCTATTACTATAGAAATCGTTATTCTTATCTAAGATTCGAACTTAGATTCAGATATTAGAAGTATCTTGTTCTACCATTAAACTAATAAGAATCTTTCTTATTAATTATCTCATAAAAGTATTATAATATGTAAATGTAAAATAGTTTATTTAAAATCCTCTATCTTTTCTCTCAGCGCTTAAAAAAAAAGAACTATGCAATAGTTCTTTTTTTTTTTACTCCTTCTTGTTTTCTTCAGCTTCTTACTTTTTTTTAATTACGGAATCTACGATTTGACTAGTCAAATCCGTAATTCGTAGATTAAAAAAAGTTAGGCCCCCAGCTACTTGTAGCTGGAGGGCGAAAAGAAGACGCCGAGGAATTTTTTTCTTAGAAAAAAAATAAGAAGACTGGGGTAAAAAAAAAGAACATAGCCATGTTCTTTTTTTTTAATTGCTGGGAAAAAATAAACTTTTTAAACAAAAAAAAAAAGAAATTAGCTCAATTGGTAGAGCATCCGTTTTACACGCGGCAGGTTAAGTGTTCGAATCACTTATTTCTTATTACTTATTAATAGTAAATAAATATGTTTATAGAGATCTTAGCTTAATGGTAAAGCGTATGACTTTTAATCATTCTCATAAGGGTTCAAGTCCCTTAGATCTTATATAATATATACGGCTATATGTTATAATAGAAAATTATATTTGCCTCTAACAAAAAAAAGCGGCCATAGGATAATGGTTAGTCCATTCGTCTTCCAAACGATTTGTACCGATTCGAGTTCGGTTGGCCGTATTGGGTCAGTAACTTAATGGTAGAGGACTTTCTTGTCACGAAAGTAGATATCGGTTCAAGCCCGGTCTGACTCGTACTCTATAATGAACTTTATATATTTCCCCGGAGGCGTTTTTTAATTTCATACTATTCAACTCTCTACTTAACTTTTACAATCTAATCAGAAAAAAAAAGAACATGTTCTTTTTTTCAACCCTTTTTTATTTTTTTCGACGTTATTTCGTTTGTTTTTTTTTTCGACGTAATTTAGACGAAATTACTATCCCTGCGGGATGAGCCCCATCGGGGATCTTCCCAAAGGGTAAGCCCTAGTTTTTTTTCGACGTTATTTCATAACTGTTTGGACCCCTCTCTCTGAGAGAGAGGGGGCCTAGAAAAAAAAACAAGGGGTAGAAAAAAAAAATAAGCAAACAAGACGCCGGGATTTAATTGTTTTAAATTTTCAAATATTATATGTGTAATAAAGGTTCCTTAGCTTAATAGGTAAAGCGCATTCTTGATAAGGATGTGATCGACGTTCAATTCGTTGAGGAATCAGTAAAGTGCGTTAGTTAAATTGGTATAACGACATGCTACGGACATGTTCTTACAAGTTCGAGTCTTGTACGCACTTGTACTTTAAGTATATGTAACATATTTCATTTATTAATTAAGATAGAATTGTGCATACCTGTACTATAAGAATGAACAATTTATTATATATTTTAGTTCATAGAACAATACATACTAAAAAAGAGAATTGACTGAGTGGCTTAAAGTGATAAGCTTGAAACTTATTTGGTTGAAAAACCACATCCGTTCGAATCGGATATTCTCTGTTATATTTTGATAGATTCTCTGTTTTATTTTTATAAATAGATTGTCTGTTATTCAATATGAGTATATTATCTTGTATTTTTATAAATAGATTATCTGTTATTCAGTATGAGTAAATTATCTTGTATTTTTATAAATAGATTATATTTTATACAATATAAGTACATTATGTTATATCTATATAAATAATATAACTATGTTATACTTTATAAAGTACACTGTACATTATAAACAGGTTAGAGCCAGGTTGGTTAGGCGCCTCATTTGGGTTGAGGATCTGTTATGTTCGAATCATAATAACCTGAACTGGGATTTTAAATCATTTTTTCCCCCCCCGCAAGTTTGCGGGAGGATAAAAATATATAGTAATGTATTTGATATGTAATGTATTATTTCATAATTTTAATACCTTATAATATGTAATACATATTATAAGGATTAATTTTATGGCTAGTATATAAAGAGACTATTATAGAATATAAAAGGCTGTATATTAAACCATTAGTACCGTAAAAATGATGGAGTAATTTCCATTTATTAGGGAAAATGGTAGAAGAATTTCTATAAAAAAAACGAAGTGAATTGAAGTATCTTATTAGCTTCAGGAAAATAAATCAAACGAGATTCTATTAGTAGTGTGAATGAAAATAGATATAGGCTTAAAGTAAAATGGATTAATCTGTTTGAATATAGGGGAACCTTCCTCTAAGCCTTAATATAATATACAAGAAATAGCGAATAGTACTGTGAAGGAAGTATGTAAAATAGTAGTCTTATAAGCAGCTCAAGGTAAGTTTAATAAACATATGAGAGCGTACCTTTTGTATAATGGGTCAGCAAGTTCTAGTTAGATGCAAGCAAGTAGTGATTAGTGGGGATATATTAAATTAGAATAGATATCAACAAGATAGACAATCTAATAATATAAATACAAAAAAAAATCAATTTGCCTAGATAATCCAATTATTAAGTAATGAATTAGTATCTAATTAGAGACCCGAAGAGTAGTGATCTTACCATGGTCAGGCTTATAAAAGGCCGAATGGGTAAACTAAAGAAATGAGCCTCTTTATTAGCTCAAGTAGAAGTGAACCTTCTGCTAAAGATCGTCAAATTGACGGGAAACCCCTAAAGCAATCTTAACTAACTTAGCATGGTAACATAGCTAAGGGCGCAGGTAATGACTCGCGAGATAGTAAAATCAAGATTGATTACGAAAGTGAATGGGCAATCCGCAGCCAAGCAGCATAATAGTTTTATTATGGTGTGCAGTTCATCGACTAGATGGTGATCGGCGAAAGCTTAAGATATAGTCAAACCTCTGTGGAAACACAGCAGGATAATATAATTTTATGAAGTTTATAGTATAGATTTACAACAATTTTCTTGGACGTTATTATTTTATTACCTTCAAATTAGTTAATTTGAATAATAGTCGAGTAAATTATAACAAGTATATACCCGTAGCAGCTACAAGCAAGGTACACCGTAGAAAGGTACTCGGGCCACTGAAAGGCTAGCACCCTAACTCAGTTATAGAATAGAAAGGATAACCTCTAAAGTAATATATGTCAACATTGGTAAAAAACAATTTAAATCTAAAGCTACTATAACATTCTTTCTACAAACAATAAATACTTTTTCAAGATCGTTTTCTTCAGGAAATATTGGTAATTTCAAGCCAGTTGTTATTTATGATAACGCTGATGTGGACAAAATGCGTATCCTAACAGAAAACCGTAAGAAAGTTGCTGTATATCGTTGAGTAAATAAGGTAAATGGAAATACTTACATCGGTAGTTCTATTAATTTACATGTTAGAATGTATACATATTATAGTTTACGTTCTCTAGCAAAAAGTAATAGACCTATTGATAGAGCTCTTTTAAAACACGGGTTTTCCAAAATTCGGAGAATTTTTGAAATCTTGGAATGTTGTTCCTATGAAGATGTACTTAAAAGAGAGCAGTATTACTTAGATTTTTATAAACCTCATTACAATATAGCTACAATCGCAGGGTCTACATTAGGATATAAACATTCTCAAGAATCATTAGAAAAAATGAGAAACATTATTCTAAGTGATGAAGTAAGAGAAAGAAAAATACTTTCTACTGTTAATGCTTCAATAGCTAATAGATTGCCTATTAGTGTTAAAAACATCATAACTAATGATGTGACAAATTATGCTAGCATGACTGAGGCTGGTAAAGCACTAGGTGTGACAAGATCTACAGTAAGTCAAGCATTGTCGCAAAATAGACTAATTAAAAAAACGTATTCTATCTGTAAAACTAAATAAAAACTTCAAAAAAAAATTATGTTATCTGTTAAATGGATAGTAGTAAAATACTATTTAGGGAGAAAAGTCTCAGCTCGGCCTAAGTTGGAATAAATAAAATTCAACGGCCAAAGAGATAATTTGTATCGTTGTAAAGATATCCAAAGAACTGTGGTAAGTTAGTGAAAGACAATCCTGACTACTATAGCTGGTTTTCCGCGAAACATATGTAAGTATGTAGTTTAAATAACATCATAGCAGGTACAGAACTGTGATCTCGGACAATTTGTGCATTAATATCCTATTAGGGTATATAATGCCTTGTGCATATGGGGGGGTCGTGAAGACTCTATTCGCGAGTATTTGCTCTCGGAAGGGCAATGATGAGTGTTGAACTATCAGACATTTAACGATAAGGTTGTATGTCAAAAGGGAAACAGCCCAGAACAAGTGTTTAAGGTTCCAAAGTTTTTGTTAAGTGAAAGTAAGGAAGTATTTAAACTATACAACCAGGAAATAGGCTTAGAAGCGGCCATTTTTTAAAGACCTCGTAACAGAGCACTGGTTCAAACGGTTAATTAGTTAACCTTATAAGTTAAAAGCGCCGAAGATATAACGGATCTAAAACAAAACACCGACACCTTGTCCATAATAATAATATTAGGTTAAATCCGGCTCCGCAGGTTTAACCTGCGGAGCCGGTTAAATCCTATTTTAATATACTTAAAGGTTATTTAAGTATTATTTATGGGGTAGCGGAACATTGGGTAAATAGGATTAAAAATAGGTAATAAACCCCTTAGAATCTTTTTTAATGTATAAAAACTGGATGAATAGAGGGGAAGGATACACCTATTTTCATTATTACATCTGTAATTTGCTCGCTAAATTGCGGGTTTCCATAAATATCCCAAGTGAGAATGCTGACACGAGTAACGAAAAAGAGGATGCCCCTAAAAGGCCCTCTCGCCTTAAGCTTATGGGAAAGTTAATCGGTCTCTAAATTAAACCTAAAGGATAAAATGATGAGGAGATTATATGTGACAACATAAAGAAATGGAGTAAAATGTTCTGGAAAAGCATATAGTCTAAGGATGTAGATAAAAATACTATCCTTTGGGATGGCCCCTACAAAGGCCAGACCTAAAGGTTAGTCCCCTTCGGGGACTAGTAAATAAACTAGAGAGATATTACTAGGCATCCTTAAACATATAAAACCGTACCTAAAAACTACCACAAGTAAGCTAGTAGAGAATACGAAGGCGTTTGAGCTAACAATCATTAAGGAACTCGGCAAATTGACACCGTAACTGAGGGAGAAGGTGTGCCATTCCTACTGATTAATATCAGTTTAGGAAGAGGAGACATAAAATGGTGTTGCACGACTGTTTAATTAAAACACAGCACTTTGCGTAAGATGTAAATCAATGTATAGAGTGCGCTATCTGCCCAATGATGGCTGGTTAACGGATTTACTTAGACGACTAAAATAGGCTAGGTTTTGAAGGAACCCCCATTTAATGGCGGCCTTACCTATGAGGGTCCTAAGGTAGCGAAATACCTTGGCATTTAAATGATGTCGCGCATGAATGATCTCACGATGCAACAGCTGTCTCAATGATTGGCTCAGTGAAACTGGAATGGCAGTGAAGATACTGCCTATCTCTAGATAGACGAGAAGACCCCATGCAGCTTTACTGTTACTAGTTATAGGGTATAATTTAACAGGTTTTAGTGAATAAGGTAGTTGAACGACAAAATTGAAACACCTTTACTCTGGTTGTTATATCAGTAGAATAGGTTACATTATTGTAACTGACGTCTGAATGTAATCCATAAAAGGAGGGAGATTATATCAAGCTCAGGAGACAATGGCTAGCAGATGGTTTATGCGGGGCACAGATCCCATAAAGAGTACCTGGGAGTATCCAAATTTATTTTTGTAATATGCTATACGCAAATTATATAGGGCTTTTATTAAATAATTGCCTTGTATATTTTAATTTTTTAATTACTATATTTAGTTTGTTATTTTTTATATTTACTTTTATAAAGTATCTATAACTAATTCAGTTATATTTCTATTTAAGTTAGAACTAAAACAATTTAATATAAGTAAGATTTTACCTATGTGGAAAATAGGTGTATATATAGTATTAATAATGAATATCTAATTGTAAAAAAGATATAATTATAACACTATTAGTTATTTTTTTTAGAATACCTCTATAAGAAATGATGTTGATATATACTTCCAAAGTTTAATGGCTTAATCTTGCTTTACTGTTTGACATACACGTCTATCAGTTGCGTAAGCAGGGCATAAAGACCGCAAGACGCAGTAAGGAAAGGTCTTGTATTATTGAAAAAGCTACGCTGGGGATAACAGGCTAATTGCGCCAGAGAGTACAAATTGAGTGCGCAGTTTGGCACCTCGATGTCGGCTTAGCTCATCCACATGAATGCAGGAATCATGAAGGGTACGACTGTTCGTCGATTAAAGAGCTACACGAGCTGGGTTAAATACGTCGTGAGACAGTATGGTTTCTATCTTCTAGAGGAAATTGGAGTAAAATAAGGATAGCCCCTTCGTACGAAAGGAGTTGGGTATGGTAACCTATGGTTTACCTGTTGTTTATGCGCTTAATATTAACCTGATAAATAACGGCAAGAATAGGTTCTCCTTAATAAGTAGAAAATGGGTATCTAAAGAAGAAGGAGAGTAATATAGATAGATTCATGTGAATTTATTACCTATTTGAGCTATAGATGGTAATACTTTTATACTCAAGTATTTATACATAGTATAGGCATGGCAGGAAAGCTATGTTAGTTAAGATAAGTGCTGAATGCATCTAGGCACGAAGCTTACCTTAGGATACTCTTAGAAACGTAGTATAACATTACGAATCCAAATTTTTCATAGGGTTAGTGCTAGAAAAGTAGCTGCTACAGTTAACTCTAGTTCTAACAATATGGTTATGGGATTATAGGCTTTGGCTGAAAGGGCTTTGATGTTCTTAGGTATAAAGTACTAATTTATTATCATTAACTAAATAACATACTTATCATTAAAAATACTTTATTTAGCCTGGTTTGCATAATAGTAATGCACCCGTTTTGTAATCGGAAGATATGAGTGCAATTCTCGTACTGGGCTATTTAGATATTTTCCCTCAGCGCAGCAGCCTCAGTCTTCTTTTCTTCAGCTGAAGAAAAGAAGACTGGGGTAATAAAAAAAAAAGAACATAGCCATGTTCTTTTTTTTTTAATTGCTGGGAAGTAAGTAGATAGATTAAAAGTTTTTAAATTTATGTATTATTATACATTTCAGACCTATCCTTCTATTTAATTATTTTTTATTTTTTTTACTAATATCTTATGATGAATGAATGTTCTAAAGAAAACACTAGGAGGCATTTTAATAAAATAGTTTTTTTTTCAAAAAAAAACAAACAGCAATTGTAAATTAATTCCACAAAAAATTCTTCAATATAAAGAGCCTCCGGTCTAGTTCAGGTGATAAGTCTCTTATTCAAGCGTAAAGTGGGTGAGCTCTTAAACATCTCGTTAGAGAAATGATAGGCTGCTTTTACATTTTGCATTCTTTCGGTTATTTATTACACCAGAGCCACAATAGTAGCAGTATGATTTGGCAGTGGTTTACCCATTATTAGATGAACCTATGGAGTAAACAACGAATACATAAGCGCTTATTTATAGTAAAATTTTCACCCCCCCCCGCAAGCTTGCGGGGGGGAGGAAAAATCCAACTCTTGTGTAGCTTTCTTGTGTCTAGTTGAACCAGGATCGAGCTAGCTTCTACTTGAGCATTGGGCCCAGACCAACTTTAGTCATTGTTTCTTCTTGGCTCAATGTCGTGTGATATGCTGGAAAATCCGAGTCGAGGAGAGCTCGAAAGATGAGACGTTCGGAAGAAAACGGGTCGAGATTTTGGTGGACAGGTTCGGTAGTCCAGACTTTAACAGGGGAATGGGTCGAGGGTACAGTAGTAGCCATTGTGGTGTGGATGATGTGAGAGTGGTGTGGTATGGTAAGTGGAAGGGTGGTTTGGCGAAGTGTGTTGGTAAAGCGGTTGGCGAAAGGATGGTTGGTGGACGGTAGGTTTGGTATGCGATGCCTTGGTGGGGTGGTGAAAACGAAATAGTCGGGAGAAAAGGGTGGTACTTATACTTTAAAACGCCAAAAAGGCGACGGCAGTTTTTAGCTGTGCCAAGCAGGCAACCATATTATTTTTAGCTATGCCAAAAAGGCAACTATGCTATTTTTAGCTATGCCAAAAAGGCAACCATGCTGCAAATTAGACTAGGCATCCAATCATTGAACCGAGTAGAAGTCATATTAGCATTATTGCATCAAGATCATAACTCTACACCTTATCTCTTTCATACTTTAACTTTGCCAATTATGTCTTCTGTATACCGTTACTCTCTGCGGGAAGAAGATAAACCTTTCGTGCTCATTCGATCAAATTTACCTTTGGGTATAAGGTATATCTGTACAGTAAAAGGGGGAACACTTGGCTCATTGTACGAGGGAACAAAAATAGCTTTATCAGATACTACTTAGCTTGGGGACTTCGTTGTTCCAGATTCTGATGGGGAATCCATTGGTAAGCTTATATTCATACCTACACCTTATACTACCTCCATTCTACACTTGTTTACTATAGGTTTTCAGGAACAATCGTACAGAAACACCTCCTACGTTATTATACTTGTTCAGCCACATACAAACCAACTATAGAATCTTTCGATTAAGCACGATGCGACAAACAAGTGTATAAGGCGAATACCGTTAAACTTGAACACATAAAGGTTACTCTTATTTTTACAAAAAGGGTAAATATATTTATACGGTTATTTATAATTTTTATCTTTTATATATAAATACATAGTAATGTATTTGATATGTTTGTTATAAATTAAATAGACTAATTTTTTAATTAAATGCATTAAAAATAAAATGTTTAGGCTATAAGTTCAAATCTTATATAAAGCATATTATTTAAACAATAGTATTTAGTTTATTATAAGAAGATAAGTTAAAAATGATATACAACTTAATAATTATTTATTTAATAGTTATGTTTAATGAAAATACAATTTAATTTAGGTTATTTAAGGTGTATTTAGTTATTTTAAAATCTATTATACATTTAAGGTGAATTAACTTATTTTAAGATGTGTTTATACATTTAAGGTGAATTAGCTTATTTTAAGTTGTGTTTATACTTTTAAGTTGTGTTTGTATTGCTTATACAATATTTGTAAATATTAAGGTTTATTTACACAGTATCCTAAAATAAATTTATTTTTTAGGACCCCCTCTCTCTCAGAGAGAGGGGGTCCAAACAGCACTAAAAATGGGTATGCTGAAATTGGTAGACAGGTCCCGCTTAGGACGGGGTGAAATTAATTCATATAAGTTCGAGTCTTATTACCCATATATATAGTAACGTATTATTCTATAAAGTTTACATATTTTAATTTATTTTTTTATATGTTGATCATTATTAATATGTAGTAGACTAATGGTAAGTCATAAATTTTTGGTATTTACTTATGGGTGTTCGAATCACCCCTACATAAAAAGGTGGATATAGTTCAATTGGCAGAACAACTGTATGTGGCACAGTAAGTTCCCTGTTCGATTCAGGGTATCCTCCCAGTATTTTATATATAGGTTGTTATTTAATGTGCTATATATGTTTATATGTGTTTATATACGTTTATACACGTTTATAAACTAATATTGTTTACCTATTACATGTGATATAAAATATACTTATACCAACATAGTTTAGATAGGGAATATATTTGTTGTATATTATACAATAATAAGCCAGGATAGTTCAATCGGTAGAACATTAATTTCATGCATTAATAGTGGGAATTCAAATTTCTCTCCTGGCTCGCATAAATTACTTTATTTTGTGTTATCTTCTTTAAAAGAAGATACATTTCTTTTAATCATTTTTTTTTACAATTAACTTGTTATAAAATGTAACCATGTTACAATATAGTATAATTAATACCAGCTTATGTAAAATAGCATTACACAAATGTAAGAGCAATTAGGGGACTCACAACAAAACCCTCTTCGCTGCAAGCTAGTCTAGGGAGTACCCTATCACATATCATATTGGCTTTTGTCATTTTGGGATGCTGGGTTATTTTTTTCCCAGCAATTAAAAAAAAAAGAAAGAACATGGCTATGTTCTTTTTTTTTTACCCCAGTCTTGTTTTCTTCAGCTTCTTACTTTTTTTTAATTACGGAATCTACGATTTGACTAGTCAAATCCGTAATTCGTAGATTAAAAAAAGTTAGGCCCCCAGCTACTTGTAGCTGGAGGGCGAAAAGAAGACTGGAGGGCTAATCTTTTTTCTAGCCCTTGTTTTTTTTTCTAGGCCCCCTCTCTCTCAGAGAGAGGGGTCCAAACAGTTATGAAATAACGTCGAAAAAAAAACTAGGGGCTGACCCTTTGGGAAGATCCCCGATGGGGCTCATCCCGCAGGGATAGTAATTTCATCTAAATTACGTCGAAAAAAAAAAACAAACGAAATAACTAAAAAAAAATAAGGCACTAAAAGAAACCCTTAGAAACCCTATACACTACGTAAACAATTAAATATCATCTTACGTAATACTTTGTTAATTAAATTATGTTATTATGATTAAAGAAAAGGAGATGAACGTGAATTATCTACTATTAAGTTTACCCCTTGTCACAATACATAACCAAATTGATGTACAAACTTCTGCTATGGTATTTGATACTAATCGTTCCATATATAGTGGAATTTGCCCGCATTCTAAACCCACTTTTGGATGGATGTTGGTTGAATACACACGGATATATAAACTTAGAATGGACTAATTCTAAAAAAAGCATAAAAAACTTTTGTTTTTAAACTTGTGATACAAATGTAATTCATCTTAATTTTATTATACTTAATATTTTTAGGAGAATAGTAGGGAAGTCCAGTGATTTAAATATAGCTTTTTTAAAAAGTGAGGTAAAAGCTTGGGTAATTCACAGAAACTAAAATAATAAAAACTTTTAGTTTTTTATTATAACTATGAAATAAAAAGCCTTAATTAATCTTTATTTTAGTTAAATATTACGTACATGACCCGGCTTACTTGTATCCAAGTAATATATCTTATTTTGTCTTAATAAAAAGATATATTCAAAAACCTTATGTTACTAGTTCTAACAGATATTATAGAAAATATAACATATCAGGAGCGTAAAACAGTAGGATATTGTACAAACAATACTTTTAAAGTATATTTTATGTCAGCCCAAAAATTTTTATCATAGTTTAATTGTGTTATGAATTTAGACATAGTTGGTAAAAGGTTGATTTTTAGATATATTTGGTATAAAGTATTTTTCAATTTATTTTTCTTTATGGCAATCTTATATAATAATTAATAACTTGTTCTCAGTTTTCGATATATATTATAGTATTATTATTTTAATATAGCTCAAATATATACGATTTAGAAATTAATACTAATACACATTAAATTGAATACAACTTTATTAAAACACTTTTTTTTTAGTTACCTTATTCATATAGTACATTGTATTTATAAACGGGTTAAAGCCAGGTTGGTTAGCCGCCTCATTTAGGTTGAGGATTTGTTATGTTTGAATCATAAAAACCCGAAATAGGATTAAATTATTTCCCCTAAAAAAACTAATTTTATACTTATAGTAAAACATAATTATTATATATGTTTAAATATCAAACAATATTAAGCCCTCTTGACCAATTTGAAATAAGAAACTTATTTAGTATAGATACACCATTATTAGCAAATATGAACCTATCTATAACTAATATAGGGTTATATATGACTATAGCTGCTTTCATAGCTTTCTATTTTAGTATTTTAGCTACTAACCACTCAAAAATTACTCCAAACAAATGATCTTTAAGTCAAGAAACATTATATGCAACTATACACAGTATTGTTGTAAACCAAATTAACAACAAAAATGGGCAAGCTTACTTCCCATTTATGTACACATTATTTATTTTTATTTTAATAAATAACTTAATAGGAATGGTTCGCGAACAATACCTTTATAACAGTATTAATAACAATAATGATTTTAAAATTATAAGCCAGAGGTGTAAAAGAGATAATGGTTTTAAACTAAATAGTGTTAGTTTAATCACGAGTAATTGAAAAGTTCCAAATAAAAAAGCCGCCCGGGTAAGGGTTAATTTATATTCTACTCTTTCTGATAATAATCATCTAAATAAAGATAGCTCCTCTCTTGTTATTAATCCTCATTATCTAACGGGATTTATAGACGGTGAAGGTTGTTTTAATATCTCTATCCTTAAAAACAATGAATTATCAACAGGTTGACAAATTATCCCTACATTTCAAATATCTTTACATGCTAAGGATAAAGAGTTGTTACAGTTAATTCAGAAATCATTAGGTGTAGGTCGTATTTATAAACACGGCCCGGATTCTTTTTATTATCGTATCTTTGGTTTAAATAATTTAAGCGTAATAATAAAACATTTAGACAGTTTTCCTTTACTTACTCAAAAACAAGCTGATTATATTTTATTTAAGCAGGTTGTTGAGTTAATGAATATAGGAGAACATTTAACTCAACCAGGAATTTTGAAAATAATAAATCTAAAGGCTTCTATTAATAGAGGTTTACCGGATAAATTAAAGGAAGAATGATTAGATATTACTCCTGCTAATAGACCTACGGTTTTATCTAGCCCTATAAAGGATAAGCAATGACTAGTAGGTTTTGTAGAGGGAGAAGGGTCTTTCCAAATTGTTACTCAAAAAATAAAAGATAAAATAATAGTATCTTTAAGGTTCACTTTGACTCAACATATTCGTGATAATATATTAATGAAGAGTTTGGTGGAATATTTAGGCTGCGGTAGATATATTACTACAGCTAATCGAAAAGAAGTTTATTTTACTGTTTCTAACAAGAAGGATATAAACAATATTATTATACCTTTATTTCAGAAATATCCCTTATTAGGTTCTAAACAACAAGATTTCTTGGATTTTGTTAAAGTATCCGAATTATTAAAATCTAAAGCTCATCTTACTGAAAAAGGGTTAGAACTGATTAATGCTATTAAAAGTGATAGGACCATTAGAATAAAAAACCCTTCCAAGAACGAAAAATAGAAAATATCTAAACTTACTCTTACTTATATTAAATTATCTTATTTATAACCATTATCTTATTTATAACCATTATCTTATTTATAACCATTATCTTGTTTATAATTATTATGCATTATTCCTATTGCACTCTGTATGGAAAGGTTAAAAGGAGCCTACATATATATATTACCCAAACATTTAGCTTAACTAATTTAAAAAACAAAAGTATCAGACTATATTCTTCAAATAATTCTAAATATCCTAGATATAACCTTAATAACACCTATTATCTTAACCCTTATTATATTACAGGTCTTGTAGATGCAGAGGGTTGTTTTACAACATCTATCTATAAAGATTGTAGAATGAAAACAGGATGACAAGTTAAACCTATATTTCAACTTAATTTACATAAAAAAGATCTAAAAATCTTAGAAGCTTTACAAAAAACATGGGGTGTAGGTAAAATATATAAACATGGTCAAGATTCATTTATGTATCGTGTTAGTTCTTTGAAGAATTTAAGAGTAATAACAACTCATTTCGATAATTATCCTTTAATAACCCAAAAATTAGCAGATTACCTGTTATTTAAACAATCTATTGATTTAATACAGGAAAAGTTACATTTAACTGAAAAAGGTTTACTAACATTAGTTGGTATAAAATCTGTATTAAATTGGGGTTTATCTGAAAAATTTAAAGAAACATTTCCTAATTTGATACCCGTAGTAAGACCAAAGGTTGATATTTCAGAAATAAAAGATGTTTATTGACTAGTTGGGTTTGTTGAAGGGGAAGGATCTTTTATGGTTATTATTCAAGAATCTAAAAGCAAAAAAACAACAGACAATATAAGTTTAAGATTTGTAATAACTCAACATTCTAAGGATTCAGTATTATTAGATAATATTTCAAATTATTTAGGTTGTGGGAAATGTTATTGTAGCCGTAATGAAGTAAATTTAACTGTTTCAACTTTTTCTGATATAAATAAAATCATATCTTTATTTAATAAATACCCATTACTAGGCACTAAAAAGGAAGATTACCTAGATTTTTGTCAAGTAGCCGAGTTAATAAAATCTAAGGATCATTTAACAAAGCAGGGTATAGAAAATATAAAAAGAATTAAAAGTAATATGAACAGTAAAAGAATACATTAACTAAACGTCTTATATATAAAATAGTCTAACTCTTATATTTTGTTTTTAATTACGCTTTATTATAATTGGTAATATAATATGTAAAATTTTACTATATGCTGAAAATTTCTAATGCTTTAGATACGATCATGAATAATAAATTTAACAATGGCTGTAGAATTTATTAAAAGACGTAACAACTCTAAAGATAAAACAATGAAAAATCAGCAGGAAACCAACAGATATTACTAATACTTTAGACAAAAAGAATAGTGTATACTAGAGGGTCCTCAGAGACTACACGTAAAAGGCTGCTCATATTACTAAATAGAGCAGTCAAGATATAGTCCGGCTTGATATGTCTATATGTCTATCAAGAAGTCCTTATAGTTTTGCCTCAACATCTCATTTTATATTAACATTCTCACTTAGTTTTACTGTTGTATTAGGTGCAACAGTTTTAGGATTCAAAGAACACGGATTAAAATTCTTTTCTTTATTTGTTCCAGCGGGGTGCCCGTTAGGATTATTACCTTTACTTGTATTAATTGAATTCATTTCATACTTAGCTAGAAATGTATCTTTAGGATTAAGATTAGCAGCCAACATAAAAAGATGAGACTAGGTGCCTCATTCTTACTGTGTAAAAGAGCCAAACTCCGGGGAAGCCCTAAAGCTCTAATAACTAAAGGTAAGACGGAAACTTCTTACCTGGCCTCATTAATGATTGAGGGTATAGTAACATCATTAGAGATTCTAGTAATAGAAATGGGTGATCGCGGATCTAAAATAGATAATGTACTATCTGTAAAAGAGCAACGAGTAGACGGTTCTTCCATTAGGTAAAACCAATGGTAAGGTGTACTCTAGTCGCCGGGAAAGCCGGTTCTTGGGCGAAATTAAGTAACCTAAGATTAAAGTTATCACAATAGCCTATCCTCATTTTATAATATTTCTCCTTTTTATTTCCTCTATCGACATAATAGTTGAGAATAAAGAGGGAATTGAAAAGGAAAATAAAGATATAATCGGCAATTTCGTAAGATGTAAAATCATACTGTAATAATTTAAAGAAAGGATAAAGTATATAAACACCTTTAAATAAGGGGACAAAGTTTATATATACCTTTAAAGAAAGGATAAAGTTGTTAACGAATTATATTATCTTTTGTTAAAAATTCCACTAAGAGATCTGTCACATATGATAGGTTTAACTTATATAGCGTAAGATCGCGTAGATTATTGTATCCACCTAAAAAGTATGCCTTTTCTACAAAAGGTTTAATACCTTTTGGGGTGAGAGCGTTTTCAACTTCAAAAAGTGATGACTCTTCTTTTGATTTGATGGTTTTCTCTGATGCAGACAAAGACAAACTAGATATCCTTAAATATATTAAAGGTAAATCTGGAATTTATATGTGAACTAATAAATTGAATAATAAGAAGTACGTAGGAAGTTCTATAGATTTAAAGCGTAGACTTTTGGAATATTACAATGTAAATAGAATGCTAAACGAAAAAAGTATGGCTATTAATGTTGCTTTATTAAAGTACGGTTATACTAATTTTAGTCTAACTATTCTAGAGTTTTGTGAAAAAGATAGTCTTATGTCTAGAGAAAAACACTTTTTTGAAATATACTCTCCTGAATACAATCTATTAAAAACACCTGGAAGTCCTTCACGAGGATCAGGTTGAACACATTCTGAAGCTACCATAGAAAATATGCGTATAGCTGCTTCTAAGACATTTAAATCTCCGGAATTTTTAACTAAATTATCTAAAGGTCAACCTAGTGGAATAGAAGTTGAGGTAACTGATTTGGAAACAAATAGTATTTCTACTTATCATGCCATTAAGGCTGCAGCTCGAGCTTTAGATATAGACAAAAGATATATTGAGCATTATATTTACTTGAAACAAGATAAACCTGTTTTAGGTAGATATACATTTAAATTAAATTCAGATCACACAAGTACAAGTACAAATATAATTAACGAAAAGGTTCAAAAAACCTCTAAGAAAGTGGAGGTTACTAACGTTGACACTAAAGAGGTTATAATATACTCTTCTATTACCGCTGCTGCTAGAGCATTAGGTTATCGTCAACCTAGTATATCTTTATATTTAAAGGATAATAGAACTAAACCTTTTAAAGGGAAATATCTGTTCAAACTAGTAGACTAGAATACTGAGGTATATGTTGTATACTTTATAGTACATCTCGTAATTGAAGTATATATCTTTAAAAATTTAAGTAAATAATATAATCTAAGGATGAAGTTGTTGGACGATTATCAGGTCACATGCTTTTAAATATCTTAAGTGGATTTACATACAATATTATGAGCTCTGGTATCATTTTCTTTATCCTAGGGTTACTACCATTAGCCTTTATAATTGCATTCTCTGGATTAGAATTAGGTATTGCCTTTATACAATCACAAGTATTTGTGGTATTATCTTGTTCATACATTAAAGATGCACTAGAATTACATTAGAGGTATATTACCTTTATTTTCTACCCCTGCGGGGTTCCTTTAGGAACCTTAAGGGGTTCCCTAACTTTTTTTTACATATATTATGATAAATTAAAAAAAGTAAAAGGGAAAGAATTAGACTTTTTGACCTTTTAAAGAGTCCTATACAATAGAAAAAAAAGGGGTGTGTTGCATACGGCTATGCATTTTGATTGCAGATCATAAATATAAGGTTCAACTCCTTCACATCCCTGGGTTATACTTATGTACAGAACATATCATAAACCAACTTTTATATAAAACAATTACTAAAATATAGTACAGAACATATCATAAACCAACTTTTATATAAAACTTTAAAAAAATATAGTACTATAAAAAAATATAGTACAGCATATGACCTTATAAGTCAACGGCTAGCTTAATTATGAAGTAAATTAATTTATTTTATAAACATGTGTGGATCCTTTTGACAAAGGAAAAGGTAAACAGAAATATACTGAAAATAACTTTGACAAAGGAAAAGGTAAACAGAAAGATACTGAAAATATTTTTGACAAAGATACGTCAGAAAATTATTCATTGTCTTCAGTGGAAACAGATTACCCTTTAGATTTACAAAATGATAACGGTGTTCAAATAGCAATTTAAGAATCACTAAAAGATAGCATGAATATTAACAATGGATAATCATCTAAAAGCTCTAAAAAGAGGAGAATCCACTAAAAAGGGGGAATCCTCTAAAAAGGGAGAAATCTATAAAAAGGGAGGATCCTAAAGTTTAATAGTTAGATGAATAGTTCACCTATAAACTTTTTTCAGAATAATTTAAGGGGTAATTTTTACTATCTTTTATTCAATAAGTAAGATGTGTAAAAGGGGAGTTCGAATCTCTCTATTCTGATTATGTTATTGAACTCATTAATTTTATTACTTTTATCTAATGCCATTACTTCAAGACGGGACAAATCTATACTTTATTCAAGAGCAACAATTACTGTTTTACTTATATCAGCTTTTATTGCTTATGATAATTTATATTTTTTATTTTTGGCAAAAGGTGTAGGTATATTCGGTGGATTATTCCATGTGACTGCTACTACTAATTTTTTCCACCTTTTTATCTTTTTAATAACTAGCGTTATCTTATTATTAACTTCCTTCTACCCTAGAAAAGTTTGATTAAAAGAATACAGCAGCCCGGGTAGACTTCTATTTACAAAACTAATCTATTACGGAACCTTACTTTTAAATAAAATGCGGGAGCAGTTTAAAATTGTAGAATATTTATTTTTTACAAAACTTTTTCTAGTTTCTATAGTTATTATATCTCTTTTATTCATACCTCTATCATTTGATTGAAGTATACCTCATTTTTTTATACTTTTATTACTAACCTTTTCCGCCGTTATTACTCTAACACTATGGCATATTCAGAATGACTATTATTATACTGGTGATTTGTTAGCTGTTTTTTCAGGAAATTACATTGGGCTAGTTGATAAAACTATTTCTGACTCAATTTTTAACGATACATTTATATGTATTAACATAATAATTGGTTTAAACATGATTATTATTGGCTTACTAAATAACAGGAAAACCTTGTCTATTAAGGATAAGTTCTTATTAATTATAAAAAATAAAGAGCAGTTCCTTATTATTGCACTAACTATGTTTTTAGCTATTTTTATCCTAAATGTACTCTTGTTCAGTTTAGGTTTAGGAATAATAGTTGATACTAGTTCTCTTACACTATTTCTTTATACGTTTTTTCCTAAAGTAATTAGTGTTAGATTAATTCTCATATTCTTTATCTGTTCTATAACTAAAGAATTTATATTAGATAACGTATCTTTAAGTTTATCTAGCCTTATTTTCATGATGGTACTAGGTAGTGTTAATTATTACTATGTATTGCCTTACTTTATAATGTTCTTAGGTTTAACAAATATAAGTAATTTACTTTCACGTATTTACTTCGCTGATTGTTGAGCAATTAAGGCCAATAGTAGTCAAAATTTAGCTGATGGTTGAGCATTTAAGACAAATAGTTGTCAAAGTTTAGCTGAAGGTATTTATAATATCATAACTAAGTTTCCTATTATTGGTAGATTCTTCCACTCATTTACGTCTAACTATTATAATTATTATATATCAAGTACTTTTAGATCATCTTGTTGTGAGATGTTTAAAAATATATCAAGTCCTTTTAGATCATCTTGTAGTGATATAATTAAAAATAAAATGAACATTTACCCTTTAACTAAAATAAGTAAATTCACTAGAATTGATATAGCTAGAATCGTAGAAAACAAAGTAGAACTTTTTTATAAAGGTGATATTAGTTCTCTAGAAGTACGATTGAAAAATTACAATTTATATCTTAGAGATCTTATTTCTAGTTTCGTTTCTAGCTATTCAAATCTTACATGTAAAATTAACTTAACTTGTGCGGATCAAATCGTTACCATAAATACTACCTTTAAAAATGGGCATCTTGAAGAATTTAATTTAAACAGAATTCATCTAAATTTTGTTAATGAAGTGGATAAAAAATCCGCTTTTAATATAAAATTTTTAAATTCATTATTAGATACACAGTGTTCAAAAGATTTATTGGATCTATCCCCTAAAAAAACTAATTCATTTGATCTATGTCCTAAAAATATAGATTCTTTCTACGACCCTTCGGCTGATAGAACTAGAGAACTCCTTCACTTAACGGATCCTATGAAGAATGGTTATGATTTACAGGTATTTATGCAAAAAGGTTTCCCTAATTATGACTATAATATTCAACAAGGTGAATCTTCAAGACAATCCTTGCATTCCTCTAATTTAAATAGGGGAATAAAGAGACCATTAGATTCTGAAAACCTAGATATAGGTGGTAGCAGAGATATATCTACAAACTACCCTTGTCTTGATATTAGAATGATTAAATTGCAAGATAAAGACTATCTCTTTTTAGATTTTGACCCTTATAAACTTGATAGCGAACGTGATGCATACTTAGAGGAAATTTGTACTATTGGTAGATCAGTTCTAATGGAGCACTATAGTAAATTGGGCGAGGGTAAATCGGCTGTTAGGTCAATTGTAGACCGTGTAGAATTTGAGGATATATCTATTTCAGAAAACATACATGGAGGATATATTAAGTTATATAAAGCTTTTTATCAAAAGAATTTAGATATCATTAAATCACATGAGGTAGAGCCTGAAAATATTCACCCCTTTTCTAAACTTTACTTAGAAGGTAATCTAGATTACCCGGAGAGTGATTATTCAGAGGATGATTCTTCAGATGATGGTGATAATTTAGATAATTCTAATTTAGACGATGGTGATAATTCAAATAATTATGTTAGTTTAGGAGATTCAAAACAAAAAGGGAAAGAGGTTTTAAAATGGTTTACATCTGAACAAATTAACGATTTAATTAATAGATTAAGAAGCAAACAACTAGTGTTCTTTTCTAAAAGACATACAGATAGTTCTATAAAGTGTAACTTACAAGATATTGGTCTTACCTTTTTTAAAGGAACGTTCTTATTTAAAAACGGCGAAAACGCTGAAGACGAAATTACTAATATGTTTAATGTATTAATTAAGGTAAAACCTGATTTGTTTTCTAAGGTTACTAATGATATAATAAAGGTTAGTATAAATACTCTTTGTTCTAGGTTAAAGGAGTTAACTCAAAGTTCAGTTAATGAATTGACGGAAGAAAATCTTACTATCTTAAGTAAAGAATTAAAAAGTAGAATACATAATTTTTTTAGAGTTAGGGGATTTGATATTGGTATAGTTACTTGTGAATTTAGAGAAACTCAGATTAAGAACATAAAAGGAATAATAGTAGAAGGAAGCAATTTAGTAGAAAATGATTTTACTAAATTACTAACAATACTTATTGAAAAAAAACCAGAATTTTTCACAAAAAAGGCTACAAAGGTTAATCTATCAAAAACAGGCCTAATTCCTTTATATAATAGGATAAGTAACTTAATTCAAAAACCTATAACAAAAGACCAAGTTGCCTTTTTAATTAATGGCTTAGAGAGTAGAAAAAATAATCTTCTTGAACATAGGAGATCTACAGGTAATACATCTGAGCTTTGTGTTTTAACTGATTTATTTTTTACTAGAAATAGTATATTATTAGATAAAGATGCGGTTTTAGTAGAATACGAACTTACCGGTTTATTAGAAAATTTACGTAGAGAAAAACACCATCTTTTTGTAAAGAGATGTAATATAGATTTATTAATTATTCAACTAAGATTATTATACCACGAATTAATCTAATAATATCATGTGCATTAAGTTTGGTGGCGAAAGGAGTGTTAAAATCACTTATTTTTTATTGTTTTTTACCGTGTGTTAATTATAACACAAAAGTTAAAGAATGGTTATTTTACCGTTAACTTGTTATGAAAGGTAACACCTTTACCAAATAGTATAACAAATCCCAGTTAATAAGTTTATAGTAAGCTGGAAAATTGCAAAGTAGATTTATATTTCTAGTGCAATGAAGGGAGAAGATAAACTAAATGTTTAATAAAGCCCCACCAAAAAAAAGAACTCATGGAAGAGAACATTTGTTTTACACGTGGAAAGTTAAATGTTCAAACCACTTATTTTTTAACTTCTTGCGAAGGATAATTATATAATAAGGAGATGAAAAGGAAGAAACATTATAAAGCCCCTGTTGGGGACTAGATATTTTATTATTTAGTAGCCTTTATAGCTCAATGGTAGAGCGGAATACTGTTAATATTCTGATAAATGTTCGATTCATTTTAAAGGCTTGCATTCTTTATAGAAAACACCTTATGACTATTATATTTAAGTTTAAACGGATATCAAAAGCCTTTTGGTTTAAGAATTTTATTTCCGATGCGGGGGGGGTATATTTCTATTTCAACCATTGTTACAAATAATTATAGAGCATGCTAAAGTTTAATAGTTATAGAGCATGATAAAGTTTAATAGTTATAGAGCATGATAAAGTTTAATAGCTATAGAGCATGCTAAAGTTTAATAGTTAGATGAATAGTTTACCTATACAACTTTACCCTTTCACCTAGCAAATATAAAACTTAATAATAATGCATTGGTCATATATCTATATAATTATGCATATAAATAATAACAGGAAATTTATAAAAGATTTAACGGTTTATAATAAATCCGTTAAATAGTAATAAAGCAGTGTAACTGTTAACATAATTTACTAAATGAAAATAAGATTAAAGCAAAAAAAATAAATAAATGAGATTATTTAAAAGTCATCCGATTTTAAGATTAGCGAATTCATACTTAGTTGATTCACCACAACCTATAAACTTAAGTTACATGTGAAATTTTGGTTCTTTATTAGCCTTTTGTTTAATTATACAAATTGTTACTGGTGTAACATTAGCGATGCATTACAATCCTAGTGTAGCAGAAGCATTTAATAGTGTTGAGCATAGCGTAATGTGCTCGTTAAATCAACCCGTATGCTGGAAGTTCCTAAAGATTAAAAGATTAAACTTCGCTTACGAAGTTAATAAAAATATTTAAGATATTTATGGATAATCAGCAGGAAACCAAAGTAATTCAATTACGAATAAGATCCTCAGAGACTACATGGTTGACATACTTACTGTATGATGATATAGTCCTATATTGGTTGAAAGATCAATAGTTAAAGATTAATCCATTATACCTATTTAACGGTCTAATATTATTGCCTACTTACGTATCGGGTCATAAAAATAAAATGGGATTTTGTAACTATTCTACTAACTGTAATAAAAATTCTAATGTACGTACTGAAGACAACCTATTGAAAAATGTTTCCAGTGAGTTCTTATACTGATTTTCAGGATTAACAGATGCGTCTAGCCGAAGAAAATATAGTACTAAGAAATCAAGCACTAAGAAATCAAGTACTAATAACGAATTAAGTTTAGTCATTTGAGGTACAAATTTAAGGTCTCAAGTGGGTACAGGTAAATTTACAAAGTTAGTTACCTCTATGATAAAATTACCGAATTATAATAAGAGTATTATAATAGGATTATTATTATCAGATGGTTGGTTAACCTTTGCAAGTAAAACAAATAAAAATGCACGATTAGGGTTTAAACAAACTATAAATAAAGCATCTTATGTATGGTTTATTTTTAATGAATTATCTCATTATTGTAGTAGTTACCCTTATTACGCAGAAAGTAAAAGATAAGGAAAAGTACTTTATAATTTAGGCTTTTTTACTCGAGGATTGACTTGTTTCACTGAATTATACCCAGTATTCTATATAAATAACGTTAAAATAGTACCAGAAGATATTTATAATCTTTTAACTCCAGTTGCTCTAGCTCATCTTATCATGGGAGATGGTGGATTTAAAAGTAAAGGTATTTATATTTGTACTGACTCTTATACTATTCAAGATACAGTCCGATTAATGAATGTATTAATTATACGTTATGATTTTAAATGTACTCTTCATAAAGCTAGTAATGAACATGGATATAGGATATATATTTCTCGGAATTCATTATACAAAGTAAAAAAGTTAGTTAAACCCCATTTTATACCCAGCATGTTTTACAAACTAGGTGGGTAGTCCCTAGGATTAAATCCTAGTAGTAATACATGTAATCGTTACATAGATACAGGTAGGTTATATAAAAATAATTTTATTTTTCATCTAAACCCATAGATAGTACGTCTAGGGATTAAATATTGATAAAGGATTCATCTATTTTTAGATTATGCGTGATGTAAACAACGGGTGATTAATACGTTATTTACATAGTAACACTGCTTCAGCATTTTTCTTCATAGTTTACTTACACATAGGTAGAGGTATGTACTATGGATCATATAGAGCACCTAGAACTCTAGTATGAACTATTGGTACTGTTATCTTTATCTTAATGATGGCTAAAGATAAGTGGCCAAATTGAATGTTAATTTCTCATAATAAATGTGTCCAATATAACTCATCATCTTATTTCAGTAAATCTAGAACTAAAGCGTTATATAGAATAGGTCCACATAATAAGGAGGTTTTATCTATAATAATATGCGGTATGCTTGGTGACTGGTGAGCAGACCAAATTAAGGGTCAAACATCTCCAAGTGTAAGATTTAGTATTGAGCAAGGAATAAATAATACTGCTTATATTCATAGTCTTACCTTATATTTTTATAAATTAGGTTATTGTTCTAATATCACTCCTCACCTTGTAAAGAAATCTGATAAAGACAGTGCAAAAGAGTTGGAAGATAGGTTTAATTACAGATTAACTCTATATACTTTTACTTCATTATTGTGAATTTATGATTCTTTTTATAAAGACGTAAACGGAAAAAAAACAAAAATTATACCTAACTGAATAGGAGAATACATAACTCCTATAGGTTTAGCTCATTGAATCATGCAAGATGGTTCTAGACAAGCAAAACAAGGTATAAACATTGCAACTAATAGTTTTACTTTTAAAGAATGTACTTTTTTATGTGATATATTAAAAGATAAATATAATCTTAAATGTACTGTTGTAAAAACAGGGTATCCAGATCAATGAAAAATAAGTATTTGAAAAGAAAGCATGACTGATTTAGTTGCAATAGTTAAACCTTATATAATAGATGAGATGAAATATAAATTTATTGGATACATTTAATATGAAATTAAAAATCAAAGTCCGTCTCTAATAAAAGTATATGCAATATGTATATAGAAATATACTAGTAATAAAATATTACTGTGAGATAGTATACCCTGACAGGGGTATAGGATAACTACTAGTTATCTGGCAATGCGGGTGAATACGGTTAAAGACTTGATATCTAAGTTAAGACCGTCGGTTCTATACAGGATCGCTACAGACTGGGTCACCTGTGGGTATCTGAAATGATATCTAATGTACAGTCGGAAATTTCTATAACAAATTTGTTATACACAAGGCTTTAAATGAGAAATATTATAAAGAGATTTAGCGTGTCTCGGGGACTAATATTTTGATAAAGTACAGGCGCGCTATTCAGATAAAATAAAAGGATAGTTAGCGGAAATTTAGACAGCTTTCCTGGGTTACCAACATAGCCCAAAATGGTTTGATATAAGTAATAAAGAAAATGTAAATTTTAATAAAAAGAATGTAATGAATTTTAAAGTAAATAGTAAAAGACTATTTAACAAAAGTATAGTAAAAAGAGGATATTCTACAAGTAGTTCTTCAAATAGTACTATAATGTCTGAAAGACTAGAAACAATTATTAATGAGTTAGGTTTAAACCTTGTGTATTGCTATGAAAATTTAAATTTAGAAGAAACTAGAAAACAAATATTAAATGATACAAGAGGTTTAAGTGGTGTATATATGATAATTAATAAAACAACTAAAGATTATTATATAGGTTCTGCCTCAACTGGTAGATTTTATGCTAGATTCTGCAACCATGTTATTTATTTTAGGGGTAGCAAAATAGTTAAATTAGCCATTAAAAAGTATGATTTGAAAAATTTTGCTTTTGTTGTATTAGATTTATATCCTAATATTGTTACCAAAGAAAATAACCATGAATTGTTGCGTTTAGAAGATAAATACTTAAAATTATTAGTACCTAATTACAATATTTTAACAGAAGCAGGTTCTAGTTTCGGATATAAACACACTGAAATTGATCGTCAAAAGATGAAAGATATTTATAGTGATGCGAGACGGGAACAAATAGGTAAATTAAATAAAGGTAAAAATTTGTCTCATGAAACAATAGAAAGAATTAGAGAAAAAGCTTTACTTAAACCTCCTATGTCAGATGAAACTAAGAAAAAGTGTATAGTTAACACAAGACCTGTTGTGTTGTACAACTTAGATAGAATTATTTACGGTCAATATACTACTATTTTAGAAGCAGCTAAAGCTATTAACTGTAATGAAAAAACCATTAGGAGAGCATTACAGACAGAAAAGAAATTGGTAAAAAGACAATGAATAGTAGAAGATATGTCTCGTAATAAATAGGTCTTTTTCGTTAAAAATTGTTTCTATACTTTAAAAATTACATTTTAAAATTTATATTTATATTCTTATATAAATCATAGTCCCATGAGTAAAAATCTTTTTGCAATTTTTATAAAAAAAAAAAGATTAAAGTGGTATAGCCCGACGGGGTTATAGAATAATATTTAATATTATTTGGCGATATTAGTGAATACGGTTAAAGAAGCTTAATAAACTTTAAGACCGTCGGCCATATAAAGGGTCGCTACAGACTGGGTCACTAATGGGTGGCTGAAATGCTGCTTAATGTACAGGCGAAACTTTTAGTTAGATGTGTTTAACTAATAAAATATACGAATTCAAAGTTATTTTAGCTTATTATTAATATATTAATAATAAGTAAGTTTGTATGTTCTTCCTTATGGGCAAATGTCACTATGAGGTAAAATTTTTGCCTCAAATGTATAACTAAAAAAAATAAAAAAAAAAATAAAAAAATAAAAAAAATAAAAAAAAAATTAAAAAAAAAAATTGGTGACTTCATCTTTATTTCCTCCAGTACCAAAGATAGTAAGGTACAATTAATGAGGAGAAGTGTATCTCCAATAGCTAAATTTCTCTCCACCTGCTAAGTATTCCCCACAAAATTCAAACCCTGTTTTTTCCAAAACTCTTATACTTCCTTTGTTACTCATATGGATCTCAGCTCCCAATTGCTCTTTAGCCTCTTGATGGTAAAAAAATTTACCCAATGAGATAGCCTGTACACGCATGCGTGTATTCTCACGTGGCAGACTCCACCAAACACCTAGGAACTCCTTTACAAACTCAGTGGCGTATCCCTTATTCCAATACTCTTTTTTCAAAACATAATAGATCTCAGGCCATTTTTCATCCTTGTTATCCAAGAAGAACACCCCTCCATCTCCAATTAACTCCCCTTCGGTTCCGTCTGGCTTTTTGAGGAAGATTCCGACCATTGCATAGTCGATGAGTTTTCGTTCGAGAAAGTATTCTCGAGTACTTTGAACGAAAGTTTCCAACTGGCTTTGGTTTGGTGTTGAGGACGTTCCGCTATTGGATAGAGATGACTTGTATATGGCAAGGTATGCCGTAAAATCCGAGGCAAGAAGCGGTCGAAATATAAGACGTTCGGAAGAAAACCCCATAAGGTTTTTGTGAGAAGGTTTGGTAGTTGATACTTGGACAGATACAGAGAGGGGGATGGAGGTAAATGTAGAAGCCATTGTAGTGTGTGAGTGTATTTGGTTTATCGGACGGGTAGGCGAAAGGAGGGTTGGTTTGGTAAATTCTGTTAAGAACGGTGGGGTTGGTGCAAAGATGGTTGACGAAAGGTGGTTGCTGATAACTTCTTGGATGAAAGTGCTGTTTGAAAGAAGTGATCGGGTGTTGAGATGCCTTGGTAAGGTGGTGAACATAAATTAGTAGGGAGAAATGAGAGATACTTATACTTCTATTTGCCAACGAGGTAAAAGCGTGCCAAGTAGGCAACAGCGAGATATTATTGTGCCAAGCTTAGGCATCCATACTGCCAATCAGGCAGAAGTGTCAGATGATGGGTCGAAAACCTGTTATCCTTACAACAAAAGGATAAGGGTGATATATTTTATTGGCTTATCCTTAACAATGACTCAAAGCAAGTGACGATCCTGAGAGAATGACACGTAATCTTCTGGGCTAAAGATAAGGGGAAGAGATTTGATTGGTTCATTCTATTTATGACTCACTGTTATCGGCGATCTAGATGTCTGGGCTGACATGTGAAAGAGATAAATATAACCTTTTCAGCTTTGATTGGTTGACTCTTATCTATGACTCATTAATGTAAAAGACATTTAAAGTCTAGAATCTCATGTGAAAGAGATAAAGATAACTCCTTCACCTCTTATTCGCTAACTCTTATCCATCATCTGCTTCATTTTTATTGTACACGCGGTTATCTTCCCTAAAAGGGTATTGCATAAGAGATATGTTGGATAGGGCTATGCAATTTTATTGCATAAACCCGGCATTGTTATTACCTTATCGATAGGGTTATTGGCCGTTACATCAGTATGCGACTTAATCTCGGCGTAAAGCCGAGGTTGGCTTAATAAGAGAGGTTTACAAGTATATATGTCGGCCTTTCTTTCGGTCTTATTCTTCACCAGTCCACCACCACATCCCCAATACACCACTTTTCTTTCGGGTTTTAAGTCTGTCCAACCATGTTTACTTTCATCCATTCACCCGCTTCTTCTCCAACCCTCTCTGCTTCAAGCGGAAAACCCGATTACCCTACGCACGGTTTACCGCTCTTGGATCGCTATCCCTCCTTTTCACCTTTTCAAGGGACATCTGAAGCCTCGTCATCCTATCAGGCCCAGTTTGTTCCTGAAACCTGGATCCCAGAAACACCTTCTTCAGCCCAACCTGAGCAGCACAGGACCGATTACAAATTACCACCCCATGTGCTCGAGCACTTGGACAATACCCAACTTTCAGACGAACCTGAATTATACTCCGATCATACCAGATCGTCTCAGTTACTCATCCATCAGATGGAAGTGATGGTCCAAGGGGTTCGTGAAGAGAGGAGGGAGCAGGACAGCAAGATGAAGGCTCAGGAACAGCTGATCGAAAAACTGAAGGAGATGGTTTATGAGCTGAAGGATAATATGGAGGGACAAGAAAAAAAGCTGAAGGCCCAAGAAAGGAAGCTGAAGGGACATGAATACCGTATTGGAAAGAGATATTATACTCGAAGTGGGAAAAAGTGAAAGACCTTTGGAGGAGGATTGGTAAAGATGAGATTTATATATTAAAAAGTGAGGCAAGGCTAAAAGATGGTAAATTTAAATTTCATTCTTGGTTAAATAACAAAGTAGAGTATGTTGAATACTCTAACCAGACAATCCATATGTAATCTTCCATTAAAACAACCATTACTCCTAAAAAAAACACTGTTCAGGACAAATTCTTAACATCAAGAAACCGTTTCTTCCTTTTTCGGACAGATGATACGCCAAAAGCCACAGATCTCCTTATCCTGGTTTTTTACTTCTCCACAAAACTTATACCCTGCCTTTTCCACCACCTTTTGATTTGCTTTATTATCCATCTTAATTTCAGCACACAATCGCTCAGTTGCCTTATGTTTCTCCTGGCTATCGAGGGAGATTTCCTCAACAAGGATGCTTGTATTTTCACGGGGCAGATCCCACCAAACGGACAAAAATGCCTTCAGGAACTCTGTGGCGTAACCATGACCCCAGTACTCCTTTTTGAACACATAATGGACTCTAGGCCATTGCTTGTCCATTTTAAGGACCAATCCCTCACCGATAAGTTCTCCCTCCCTTTCATTTGAGTTTTTGAGAAAGATTCCGACTCTTTTTTGGTCTTGTAATTGATTGAACCAATGTCGAGCTGTTTTCGTTTCGGGCATTGCGTCAAGGCCGTAACCACGCATAGGTTCAGGTTGCTTCAGGAGGAGGTGATAGGCTTCAAAATCCGAATCAAAGAGTGGTCGAAAAATAAGACGTTCAGAAGAAAACCTGGGGAGGTTTTGGTGAACAGGTTGAGTTGTCGAAACTTCGACAGAAGAAGGGGTTGAGGAAAGAGTAGAAGACATTGAGGTGCATTTGGTTGATTTTACACGAACTTTTTGAAGTGTAAGTGTGTAAGGTGAACACGAATTAGTTGAGTGAAAAGGGTGGTACTTATACTGTAAAAGGCCAAGCACATACCCACTGTACCAAGCACATAGCCACTGTGCCAAACAGGCAACCGTTGTACCAAGCAGGCAACTATGCAGCCAAGTAGACTAATCTTCCAATCATTGAAAGGAGTAGAAGTCATCTGAACAACATAATATAAAACTGAAACCTCCTATTGGTGCATTATTATGTGACTCACATCCATCGGTGATCCGGGAATACAGACACGTCATCCATTCGGAAAAAAGATAAGCTTGTATGTTTTGATTGGTGAGACTTTATCTATCACGCACAGCAATCGGCGATCTAGGAGAACGGACGTCTTAACGTCTTGGCTAAAGATAAGGCCGCAACCTCCAAATGGTGGAAAGTTATGTGACCCCTCCCCCCACTACACACCTTCTTCTTGGTGGTCGGCTAATACGGAAGGTGGACATATCACCAGATAGAATAAGATAAGCTTGAATGATTCGATAGGTGGAGTGTTATATCTGACTCATTAGGTGGAGTGTTATATCTGACTCATTAGGTGGAGTGTTATATCTGACTCATTAGATCGGAGATATCCGGACTTTGTACCGTAATCAGATAAGTACCCTTGTTTCGATTTGTCCTTTCTATGATACGTTTCATCTTCTTTGTAAGGGAAAAATAGAAAATATAGCTTTTGAAGACGGACTTAGATATAATGCATGTTTTTGGAGATGGTGGATAGGATGATTGGTAAAATAAGGGACCATGTTGTATTTGAAGGTGTTTAAGTTTGTATTAGTTTTTTTTATTACAAACAAACAGAAGCAAAGCCTATTTGTTTATATTTTTATTAGTTATGTTTTTATTAGTTATATATAGTTGCAGAATCTTTTAAGGCAATATTTATTTAAAACTTATTAGGTCCCCCTTTTAATATAAAAGGACCCAATATGATTTTGCAGCAATGCTTGTGAAAACGGTCAAATATATTTGTTTAGTATAAAGACCGTCGGTATAATAAAATATCGCTACAGACTGGTTCACAGGTGGGTAGCTGAAATGCTGCTTAATGTACAGTCGGAATCTTTTTTTCAGTATATATAGGTTTTATATTGAAACACAAGGCATTATACTGTATTTTATTACAATTATCTTTATAAAGATAAGTATGGTGTACATGATTTACTTATTTAAACACTAAGAGGTTAAATAAACTATCCCTGTCGGGATGAGCCCCATCGGGGGTCTTCCCAAAGGGTCAGCCCCCTCGGGGCTAGAATAAGTAAATTGAAGATTTGGCTACAGTTAAATAGGCGAAGTAATAGCTGTAGTAAAATACCACTAATTGCTGGAAACTCTTAAAAGACAATCAGCAGGAACCTATATTAAATATAGCGCAGCTGTATATAACGAATTCAACTTTTGGTTCTTCAGAGACTATACGTGGTACATTTTTTTAATAAAAGTAAAAGCATTTAAATAAGTTTTATAAAAGTAATTATATTGTTAAAAAGATGAAGATATAGTCCGATCCGTTAACGAAAGTTAGCGATAGGAGAGTCGCGCCTCCACCTTTAGATAAATTTATCAGTATCTTCCCATTTTTTAATAGATGCTGGGTTGCAAATCAAAGGTTTAAAGTATTACTTTTTTAATCGCACCTTTTTTATCAGAGTGTTATCAAATCTATTTTTCAACTCATTTTCCCTATGAAGGGAAACAGGATGAGAATAAAAACGATAAGATGGATGATTTATCAAAAGGTGTCCATAAAGTATTACCTAAATCACCTATAGATAGTAATTTTATAGAATGATTTATAGGCCTTTGTGAAGCAGAATCTAATTTTTTAATAAGGACTAGAAAAAATGAAAAAGGAGAAGTAGGAGGTTTTGAATTTGTATTTAGAATTGCTTTACACATAGACGATAGAAAAATTTTAGAACGTATAAAAGATGTTTTAGCTTGCGGTAGGTTAAATACTGAGAGAAACACTTTAGTATTTTCAATATCTCAATTAAGTGATATTGAAACAATATTAATACCTTTGTTTGAAAAATTTCCATTAAATACTACTAAATACTTGGATTATTTAGATTTTAAAAAAGCATTTTTCTTATTTAAAAATCGTAAATCTAATGAATTAAGTATACTACAAATATACTCAAATATTCTTGAATTGAAACAAAATATGAATTCTAATAGAGTTAATTTTGTTTTACCTGCAAATCATAAAATAAGAATTACAGGTAATTATTTGGTAGGTTTTTTAGAAGGAGATGGGTCATTTTACTTAAATAAACAAGATATGACTGTTCGTGTTTCACTTGTCACTACTTCGGTAAATAGACAAGTTTTAGAAAAAATACGTGAATTTATTTTAAGTTTATTAGACGAACACTCTTATATGTTAGGTAGTACTACTAAACTAATTAATATTTCCGATAAAAAAGTAAAAAGTGATTTTAGGCCTATTTCTATATTAGAAATCTACCAAATTGATTTTATTCATAATGTATTAATTCCTTACTTAGACAGTTTTGAATTTAGAACTAAAAAATTTAAAGATTATTCAGATTTTAAAACAATAGCTTTTTTACTATTAGAGGGTAAACATTTAACTGAAAAAGGTAAAGAGTTAATAATAAAACTGGGAGATTGTATGAATAATAATAGATTATCTACAAACTTAAACCCTCTCATATTGGATGAAATCGTTAAATCAGAATTAGATCTTTTAATTAAAGCAGAACCTTTAATACATATTGATTCTGAGGGTAGAGCAATGATAATTTCGGAAAAAAAATACATTCGATCTACTTACATTATAAAAGCTTATTTCTTAAATAATTCTTTTAATTATTTTACTAATGGAATTTCATGTGCTAAATTTCTCCATGTAAGTAATAATACTATAACTGCTCGTTTAAATGATGGTAAACCTGTAAAAAATAAAGAAGGTTTAGTAGTCGCTAAACGCATAAAAAGAATAAAAGCTTACTCTAAATCAAATTTTTCTCCTATTAAAAATTAGTAAAAGCAACCATCTTATTGTGAATTTTGTATTACTAACCTTATGAGTGCTATCCCTTGAGTAGGACAAGATATTGTTGAGTCAAAAGAAATCACAGAAATTTATTCAGAAGCAATTATTTTAAGTAGTTTACCTGTAATAGGTACTGTACACAAAAATGCTTTAAAGAAGGGAAAAAATAATTCTAGACTAGAAAACCAAGAATACCTTAATATTCCTTCATCATTCTTGGCTTTTTTTGCCGGACTAGTTGATGGAGATGGGTATATACAAATAACCAATACAACTAAAGGATTTATAACTATGAAACTTGTTATATCATTACACTTAGAAGATCTTTCTACTCTGGAATACATAAATTCAGTACTAAAAGTAGGAAAATTAAATATTTATCGTGATAATAGAAGTCCTACTTGTAAGTTAGTTATTAATAGAACAGATTTACAAGAGATTGTGTTTCCATTGTTTTTATATAAAAATATATTCTTTTTAACTGAAACTAGATCAAAACAGTTTAATTTAGCTATGTATATTTTAAAAAATGATATAAGAACTTTTGACAAAATCCCTAAAGATATTCCTGCTTCTTTTGAATTACCAAAAACACCCTTGGATTATACAAAACTACTTTTCTTTAGAAATTGAATCGTGGGATTTGCAATGTCCGAAGGTTCATTTTTTGTGAAAGCAAATAATGACGGTTGTTTTCAGTTAAAACAAAGAATACATAAGAATTTATTTGAAGCTTTTAAACTAGTGTTTGATACAAATAGAAAAATAGAAACAGAAAAAGGACTTTATAACCAATTTGGTGTTAGTTCTAAGTCTGATATACAAAAAGTTATAAATTTCTTTTCATTCTCTGGTCTACATCCTTTAGTTGGATTGAAAGGAATTCAATATATTAAATGATTAAATTCTTTACGTGCAAGTATGCGTTATAATAGTCTTAATTTTCCTGAGGCAGTTTTATAATATTCTGGTTTGATTGTCTCTTTTCGTCTTTTTTTTGCTAAAAAAAAATATTTTTTTGACGCAAAAAAAAAGAATAAAAAGAGACGGTCATAAATTTTGTGATAAATGGGCTCCTTGAAGCAGTAATGTTTCAGAGGCAAATGGGGAGAATTGCAAAGACATATAATAAACATCCTCCTATTTATTATACAATCTGCAGCGGAGCTTGATTCGGTATTTCATATTGAATGAATCAAGAACGTTCAACGACTAATGAGTGAGTTATACCAACAATAAGCTCGATACGAGAACCCCAAGATCAAATAAAATGTTTGATCTAAGATATAGTCTAAACATAAGTTAAAGCTTATGAGAATGGAGATTAAAAATCCATTATAAATTAATTGTCATTTGAGGAGGTTTCTCTGTAAACAATGCAACATTAAATAGATTCTTCTCATTACATTTCGTTTTACCTTTCGTATTAGCTGCTTTAGCACTAATGCACTTAATCGTTTTACACGATACAGCTGGATCAGGAAATCCTTTAGGTGTATCTGGAAACTACGATAGAATGCCTTTTGCTCCATATTTAATATTTAAAGATCTTATTACAATCTTTGCATTTATATTTGTATTATCTTTATTTGTGTTCTTTATGCCTAATGTATTAGGAGATAGTGAAAACTATGTTGTGGCAAATCCTATGCAAACTCCTGCAGCTATCGTTCCAGAATGATATTAAAGAAGATGTTATTTAAAAATCTCGCTAAATGCTGGAAAATCCTACGTGTGGGTAACTAAAGTATAGTTATATTAAACTAGGGCAATCAGCAGGAAACCAAAGGACGGATAAATATCCTAGTAGGATCCTCAGAGACTACACGCGAGACAATTTAAATTAAAAGAACTTGTATTAAGGTTTAATTAAGTATACTTATAGGTATATGATTTATTAATCAAAATATTCTAACAAAAGTTTAATAATTTAAATGGAAGATATAGTCCTATCATAGAAGAAATTCTATGTATTTAACAATGAAAATGATCTTAATTCTTTATTATTTGTACCTAGTCCAATATTATTTGCTGCTCGTTCTACTAAAGGGATTGTACGTTTGTCCCCTAGTGAGAGAGCATTAATGAAATTACCGACGGAAGTCGAAGAAATATTGACAGGTATATTACTTGGTGATGGCCACATTTCTCGTAGATCATCTACTGCTAACTCTAGATTAATATATGCACAGACAGCGGTTACACATAAAGAATATTTTGATCATGTATTTAAAATATTTTTACCTTTTTGTGTTAACGCTTATGTTCCTCAATCTAAGATAGTAAGAGATAATAGAACTAAAAAAACTTATAGTGCTATATCTTTCACGACAATGCAACTTCCTTGTTTTAATGTATATAAAGATTGTTTTTATAATTTAAATGTGAAAATTGTACCTAATAACATATATGAAATGTTAACACCTAGAGGGTTAGCCTTCTGAATGATGGACGATGGATCCAAACAGGGTGATGGGTTACATATAAGCGTTTATGCTTTTAGTACTACAGATGTAGATAAACTTATGTTTACATTACAAGATAAATTCAATCTTAAAACATCCATACATTATAACAGGGATAAGAAACCTAGAATTTATATATTTAAAGAATCAATGGATACATTGATAAATTTAGTAAAACCTTACTTTATTAAAGAAATGTTATATAAACTAGGTATCTAACCCATTACTTTAATTTCCTTGAATGAATAATTTTCTTGAATTAAGACGATTTCAGTAGTTAAAAACATGATCTTCTTCCTTTCTATGCTATATTAAGATCAATTCCTAACAAATTATTAGGAGTTATAGCAATGTTCGCAGCTATTCTTATATTACTACTATTACCTGTTACAGATGTAAGTAGATCGAGAGGTATGCAATTTAGACCTTTAAGTAAAGCAGCTTTCTTTGCATTTGTTGCTAATTTCTTAATCTTAATGCAATTAGGTGCTAAACACGTTGAGTCTCCATTTATTGAATTTGGACAAATAAGTACCGTATTATACTTCTCTTACTTTACTTTTGTAATGTATGGTGTTACTGTTCTTGAAAATACTTTTGTGGATTTAAGACACAAAAAATAGAAAAAACTTTAAAGTTAAATAGCCCTCCAGTCTTCTTTTAGCCCTCCAGCTACAAGTAGCTGGGGGCCTAACTTTTTTTAATCTACGAATTACGGATTTGACTAGTCAAATCGTAGATTCCGTAATTAAAAAAAAGTAAGAAGCTGAAGAAAAGAAGACTGGGGCTGCTTCTTATTTTTCTTCGACGTTATTTCATAACTGTTTGGACCCCTCTCTGAGAGAGAGGGGGCCTAGAAAAAAAAACAAGGGCTAGAAAAAAAAAATTAGAAAATAATGGTTAGATTACCGTTAACTTGTTATGAAAATGGTAAAATTTGTTACTTAGTCTCCCAGAAGGAACTGACTTAAATATCTGCCCCTTCTGGTGATCATCCCAAAAGGATAGTTACATTTTTATCCATAATAGTATAACAAACCCCAGTAGACAAATTATATTTATCTAGTGGAAAATTGCATTAGTAATTACTATTTCTAGAGCAATAACGGGGAGAAGACTAAACAGATGTTAAAGCCCCATTAAAACAAAAAATTGAAAATTTATATTAATAATCATTAATTACTCGTAAACGAGTTTATCTACATGCACAATAATGGTATGAATATATAACTTCATAAAAAAGTATTATGCTATAATAGTAATGTGCCGTTTTATAAAATTTCATTACAAAATTCTTATTAGTTTAATGGCAAAACAAGATTTTCCTAATCTCCTAATCTAAGTTCAAGTCTTAGATAAGAATTCTCAATTTTTAGGACATCTATTTTATATGTATATGAATATATCAATATATATATAGATATATTTATAAAGAATTTTTTACCTTACTTTCCATATGGTGATTATTTAAAGTATAGTTGATACATTATCATTCTACACTATCTAGAGGAATTTATTCTTTTTGTTTTATATATGTTATTATCATCTTTACTTTTAACTCCCTTATTAGGTATACTTGCAATATTAATTAATAGGGATAATGGAGTTTCATTAAGAAATATAAAATTCATAGCGTTAACTACATCTATCTTAAATTTCTTTATCTCATTAATTATCTTTATTTTATTTGATTTTAGTACAAATCAGTTTCAATTTGTACAAGAATATCATGAAATAAGTTATTTTGACTTTTATCTAGGTGTAGACGGTCTATCTATATATTTCATTCTATTAACTACTATTATTATTCCTATCTCACTAGTATCGAATTGAAAATCAATAACAAAAGATGTAGAATCTTATGTTATTATAATACTGTTATTAGAAACTTTATTATTAGCGGTTTTCTTAGTATTAGATATTTTACTTTTTTACATCTTCTTCGAGTCAATTTTACCTCCTGCCACATGGTCTGGAAAACCATATAAGAAAAGTACTAGATCATTCTATCCCTCACCCCTTCTAATAAGAGAAAGGGGAGGGGATCACAGGTCAAGAAATTATTCAAGATCATACTCTACATTACAACCAAACCCTGGGCTAGAGCCCAATTTCATTACAGGGTTTACGGACGCCGAGGGTTCTTTTATTACTATTCTAGCTAAAGATCCTGTATTTAAACTAGGTTGAAGAGTTAAACTCTCTTTTGAGATAGGCTTACATAAGAAGGATCTTGAATTACTTGAGTTAATCCAAAATTATTTTAAAATAGGTAATATTACCTTTGTAAAAAATGTCGCACGGTTTCGTGTTTCTTCTTTAAAGGACTTAAACGTGATAATAGACCATTTTGATAATATCCACTTTTAACACAGAAACAAATTGATTTTGAGTTGTTTAAAAGGATTTTTTGTTTGGTTAGAGATAAATAACATATTACATTAGAAGGGTTTAAGGAAATAGTCGCAATCAAGACTTCGTTGAATAAAGGACTATCTGAAGAATTAAAACACGTTTTCCCAGATGTAACTGCTCTTCCTAGACCTATGTTTCAACCCACGAAAATATTTAATTCGCACTGGATAAGTGGGTTTACATCTGGAGATGGGGGATTCTTAGTAAGTATCTTTAAATCTCCTACAAAAATAGGTGAAGCTGTAAGATTGTCATTTAAAATTACTCAGCATAATCGAGATGAGCAGTTAATGAGAAACTTGGTGGAGTTTTTTGGGGTTGGTCGATATTTTGCAGAAAAATATGAAGAACATGGAAATTTATTAATTACAGATATCGAAGGGATCACTAATAAAGTGATCCCGTTATTTGATAAATATCCTATTCTTGGATTAAAATCTCAAGATTTTCAAGATTTTAAGAAAGTAGCCCTCTTAATAAAAAATAAGGATCATTTGACTAAGGAAGGATTAGAAAAAATACGAGGAATTAGAGCCGGGATGAATAAAAGTCGTGCGTTGTAATATAAGTCTGGTTTTATTAATTTCTGCTTGAATGTCTGGAAAATATTCTTGAAGGGATTTACTGCCAAATTCCGGGGAACCCCTAAAGCTTAAGGTACCAAGCAATATCCGAAAGGATATATGTGGCTGAAGTAATTACTCAGGTAAGGTAACAACCCTTAAGATGCGTGAAAACAAAATGGGCAATCGCGGATCTAAACCAGTATTAGTAAATACTGTAAAAGAGCAACGAGTATATGGTAGTAGCATGGGAACTTTACTAAGTTCACCTATGTTAAGATGTACTCTAACGGGTTTCAAAAGAAACTATCCAATCAGAATTCCTTCTAACCAATTAAATAATCTAAGATCATATTCTACTGCTAATTATAAAAAAGGAGTAGCTAATTCTCAAATAGGTGGCTACTTACTAAAACCTTACTTTGTAACAGGTTTTACTGATGCAGAGGGAAGTTTTATAGTTAGAATTCGTAAAAACCCTAAAGCTAAAATAGGTTGAAGTGTAGAAACTAAATATTCAATCTGTATTCATAAAAAAGACAGAATGGTTTTAGAACTAATTAAAGCTTTTTTTGGTGGAGTTGGTAGCATTACTTATGCAAGTAAAAACACTCTTCATTATCGAATAGCCTCTCTCCACGATTTAATTCATGTTGTATTGCCACATTTTGACAAATATCCTTTGAATACTCAAAAGAGAGCCGATTTTATTTTATTCAAGCAAATTATATTGTTGATGATTAATAAGGAACATTTAACTATGGAGGGTATCCAAAAGATTGTAAATTTTAGAGCTTCAATAAATTTAGGTGGTACAGAGAGTTTAAAAGAAGCTTTCCCTAATACTGTCCCGGTTAAAAGACCTGTAATGGAGGATATAGCCATAGGTAATCCTTATTGATTTGCAGGGTTTGCTAGTGGTGAAGCTTGTTTTCAAGTTTACATTTATAAATGTAAAACAAACTTAGGAGAAACCGTTCAATTGAAATTTGATTTAGCTCAACACTCTCGAGATTCTAAATTACTTACAAGTTTACAAAATTTATTAGGGTACGGTTCAGTAAATAAACATTCTCAAAATGCCGTTGTGTTTCGTGTAACGAAATTCTCAGATTTCATGGAATGTCTTATCCCTTTTTTTGATAAATACAATATTATAGGTGTAAAATCTGAGGATTACCAAGACTTTAAAAAAGTTGCCCAATGGATGGAAAAGAAGGCTCACTTAACAATGGAAGGGTTAGAGGATATTCGTAGAATTAAAGCTAAAATGAACAGAGGTCGGACTCAGTTCGATGAAGAGGAGGGTTACTTTACGAAGTAGACGCATCTTAAATTATTTATATGTATGATAAATCTGATCACCGTGTTATTTATATTGATAGGTATATTTGGGTCAGATAACAGAGTAAAAGCTAGTTTTTATTTATTCTTATACACACTGTTGGGATCATTATTTTTACTATTGTCTATATTAGCAATGTCATCTATCATGAGTACTACCGATTTTGATACTCTTTTTAAAGGAAATTTCATTTATTTAACACAACTTTTCTTATTTTATGGTATTTTTATAGCTTTTGCTGTAAAAACTCCTACAATTTTCCTGAATACATGACTTTTAAAGGCTCACGTTGAATCACCTTTAGGTGGAAGTATTATTTTAGCAGCAATTGTTCTTAAATTAAGTTTATATGGTATACTGAGACTAATTTTACCTGTTTTACCTAAAGCTTATATGGAATATACTTATATAATTTTCCTAATTGGTGTTATTACTATAGTATACGCTAGTCTTAGTACATTAAGAACAATAGATATTAAAGAACTTATTGCGTACAGTTCTGTTTCTCATGCTGCAGTTTATCTTCTAGGTGTGTTCAGTAACAGTATACAAGGTATTGAAGGTGCTATTAATTTAGGGTTGGCTCATGGACTAGTTTCACCAGGTCTATTTATATGTGCAGGAGGTGTATTATATGACAGATCTTCTACAAGAGTTATTTCTTTCTACAGAGGAGTTACTCAAGTAATGCCATTATTTGCTATATTATTCTTCATACTATGTCTTGCTAACTGTGGAGCTCCTTTATCTTTAAATTTCATAGGAGAATTTTTATCATTATATGGGGTATTTGAAAGATCATCTTTATTTGGTGTTTTTGCAAGTACTTCTATAATTTTCTCTGCAGCATACACTATATATATGTATCAAAGAATAGCTTTTGGTGGAGCCTATTCAAGAATGTTTACCTTTAGTATACCGGATTTAACTAAAAGAGAGTTTACAATCTTATTAATATTAGTTATACCTACTGTATTATTTGGTATATATCCTGCACCAATATTAGACGCTATTCATTATTCAGTTTCAACTCTAATTTACGCATTTGATTCAAACGTAATTAGTTGTGACTCATCTAGTGCTTGAGAAGCATACTTCAAAGATAATAGTTACTATTATTATCATAGTTGTTTTGCATTATCTGTTTGAATATTACTTACGGCTATTACTTTTAAATTTCTTAGTTACAGTAAAAAAAGATTAATCAGATTGGGAAAGTATTTATATACATAATAATAGCTAATATATCTTTATCAGCTATTATTATAACATTATACACAATAAACTTATTTTATGCTTTATATTGCACAATAGATTATGTTGTAGCTAATGAACTGCTAAGTAATTGCTCAGAAGAATACGATATGTTAACGGATTCTACTGTAATAAATGCTGATCTCACATCAATGAGATACAATGTGTTTTTATCTTCTGCAGGATCTAATCCCAATATTTCAGCTGGACAAGTACCAGATCCTTCAGCAGGACAAGTACCAAATCCTTCAGCTGGACAAGTACCAGATCCTTCAGTTGGTACAGTTTCTGTTCAACAGCATGTAGATGGTGCATATCCCTATAGAAATGAAAATGGTGAAATACAACCTGGGATTTTTACTAAGCCCCTATCATGGGAAAATTCTAAATCTAATTGCTACAACACCTATAATATTAATGATGGAAGAGTTGATCATTGTGAGGTACGTGGAAGTAACCATGGTTGAACCTCTAGGAATGAACATAACCATGAAAAAAATTGTGAACCTTGTTACAACTGTAAGAAACTTATAAATTTAAAGTATTATAAATGTAATTCATGCTGTAGGGCTATTTGTAATAACTGTGATTATTATTTATTTAACAAACACGCTAGCCATACTTCTTGGGATAGCTTAATAAGTAGTAATTCATCCTCTCGTCGTAATTAATAGAAGAATTTTTATCATTACATTATATGGGGTATTTGAAAGATCATCTTTATTGGGTGTTTTTGCAAGTTCTATAATTTTCTCTGCAGCATACACTATATATATATATCAAAGAATAGCTTTTGGTGGAGCGGATTCAGGATCTGATAAATAATCTAACTATGGAAACAAATGAAACAATAATTAGTACTCTTCTATAAACAGATCATTTTGTGCTATTCTTATCTTGATTACAAGAACAATAGTAAGGTAAAACCTTTCTATCTAACTCTAGCCCTCGCGGGCTTGTCCCTAATTTTTCTAGTAATTTCGAACACTCGAAATTACGTCGAAAAAAATAAAAAAAGGGTTGAAAAAAAAAAAGAACATTGTTCTTTTTTTTTCTACTAGATTTTATTAAAATAATTGTTTTGTACAATTAACATGTTATGAAAAGTAATTACCTTACCAGATAGTATAACATATCCCGGAATATAAATCTTTTGTATTTAAGCTGGAAAATTGCATTTACGTAATGTAAAAGGCAATTAGGGGAGAAGATTAATATATGATTTACCTATTAAAGCCCCACAAAAAAAGAGAAAAGAGCTCAATAAAGAGCATCTGTTTTACACGCAACAGGTTGTTTTATATATACCGTATTACAGAGTCATTATAGCTAATTAGCTATAAAATTTTATAGTAGTGTATTAAATTTGTATATATAATACATGAATAATTCTTATTTGTTTAATAGCAATATAAGATATTATCAATAACCTAATGAAAGTAAAGGTCTTATACAATAAAATACTTTAGAACACCTATATTAATTTTTTATTTTTATACAATGAATTTATCACTAATCTTATTTACAATTGGAATTTTAGGTTTTGTTTTAAACAGAAAAAACATAATATTAATGCTTATTTCAATAGAAATAATGCTATTAGCTATTACATTCTTAGTATTGGTTAGTTCACTTAGCTTTGATGATATATTAGGTCAAACGTATGCTATTTATATTATTGCCATAGCCGGAGCAGAATCTGCGATAGGTTTAGGTATTTTAGTAGCTTTTTATAGATTTATCTCTTTTAAATCAATCCATCTATCCTTTAGTCAAGCTAAATCACCCATTAAAGCTCTTAATATCATTCCAAGTGGAATAAGAAATTATTCTACATCTAAACCCCTTAACTGTAAAAATTCTTTAGATCCATTATTTATAACTGGGATTTTGGATGCTGAAAGTTCCTTTCTAATTGCAATGCTAAAGAATTCTAGATATAAAACTGGATGAAATGTGCAGGCCAGAATTCAACTAAAGATGCATGAAAAAGATAGATCTTTATTATTGAAAATACAGGAATTTTTCGGAGGTATAGGACTTGTATCCAAACCCAATAACAATTCTACAGTGGAATTTAGGGTTCATTCTATTAAGGATATAACTAATGTAATTATACCGCACTTTGATAATTATCCCTTATTAACTAAAAAATATTCCGATTATATGCTTTTTAAAAATGTTATTAATTTAATGTTAGAAAAACAGCATACTAACCTAGAGGGAATACAAAAAATAATTAATACAAGGGCATCTATGAATGGAGGTTTATCTGACCAATTAAAAAAGGCTTTTCCTGAAACTATCCCTGTTATAAGAGAAGAAAGAGTAAATAACTATAATACACTTGTGCATTCTAAACCGTGAATAGCTGGATTTTCAACAGGAGAATCTAATTTTTTTATTGCTATTAATAAATCTAAGACAACAGACAATATATATGCTTCATTACGTTTTTCTATTGCTCAAGATTTAAGAGATGTAGATTTATTAGAGAGTTTTGTAGACTTCTTTAAATGCGGATATGTAGTTAGATATGAAAAGCGTTCAATAGCTGAGTTTGTAGTTACAAGAATTGATGATATAATTAACCATGTAATACCTTTTTTTGAAGAATATAGTATTGCAGGATCAAAGTACTCAAATTATTGTTCTTTTAAAATAGCTGCTTTTATGGTTAAAAATAAAGAACATTTAAAAGAAGATGGTCTGAAAGAAATCTTGTTATTAAAAAACAAAATGGGGATTACTACTGAAAATAATCATGGAGATGATTAGGGGTTTGAGAGAAAATAGGTCAAAAAAGGTAGAGCAAACCTCTATCTAGTCTCATTAAGGCGAAATCTTCAAAATGCGGGGAAATCTTAAAGACAAATCTACCAAATTAATCTAGTAATATGATTAATGGAACAGGTAATGACTCGTTGTATGGTAAAAACGGTTTGTATGAAGAAATGAAATAGATAATCCGCAGCTAAACATCAATATAGAAATATTGGTAAAAAGTTCATCGACTAAATGGAGATTGGTTTATAATTATATAATTATATAATTATTTGCTTAAGGTATAGTCAGGCATAATAGAAAAATTATGGTAATATCCTATCCTTCCTAAGGGAATACAATTCCTATGGAAAAAGGGAGAAAACGAAGAGGAAGTATTAGTATTGAATTTAAATAATGTATCTAGCTATAATAATCTTACCACTATTAGGATCAATAGCTTCTGGTTTTTTTGGTAGAAAAATCGGAGTATCAGGAGCACAAATAATTACATGTACAGCTGTTGTTACTACAACAATATTGGCTGTTTTAGCTTTCTTTGAAGTTGGGTTAAATAATATACCTGTATCCATAGAGGTATTCAGATGAATTGATTCTGAATCATTAAATGTATCCTGAGGATTTCATTTTGATTCACTAACAGTTTGCTACGTGGCTATCTTAATAGAGATAGAAGCTGTGTTGGTTTGAATCCAACTGTATAAGAATATGTTTATTCTTTGAATAAGCAGGTTAGTTATGTCAGATAAGACTAAAAATAACCCTGCTTATCTTCCCTGTCCATCTAATTCATATGGACTAAAAGGATTTAGATGTAAATACCCCTTTACGAGCACTTTCCCGAACCGTAAAAAAATTAATTATTCAACTATTAATAACATAAAGCAAACCGAACAGGAGATAGGTGCTATTAACCCTGAATTCCTGCAATGATTTGTAGGATTAACAGACGCTGAAGGAAGTTTTACCATTAATAGTCATTTAAAAAAAGATAAATTTACTATTTCTAGTTTTTCATTCATGTTTAAAATAGCATTACATAAAGATGACGAAAAGGTTTTAAGAGATATTAAAGACAGATTAAGAATCGGAGGAGTTCGTATTTATAAAGATGAATGTATATTTAGTGTTACAGATAAAAAAGGTATTGCTTTATTAATTGATATCTTCGATAAATATAACTTAAATACTTCCAAATATCTAGATTATTTAGATTTTAAGAAAGCTTTCCATTTTTATTCGAATAGATCTGAAGATTTAAATCCTTATATGATAAAAGATACAATTTTAGAATTAAAAAATAAAATGAATACTAGTCGTATAAATTTTGATAGACCAAATGATTCTGAAATCGTAATAACTAAAAGTTGACTGCTAGGGTTCGTTGAGGGAGATGGGTCTTTTTTTTTAAAAAGAGATAGTTTAACTCCTGTATTTGCCATTGAAGTCTCCGGAGTACAACTACCGGTATTTGTGAAAATAAAGGAATTCTTAGAAAATAATCTAGGTTTTGATTCATATTCCTTCTATAAACTAAAAAACTCCTCAACCATAGCAGTAGCTGAAGTAAAGGCTAGAAATGCTAATAGCAAAAGTAGCGTAACACTTATTATAAAAAACATTAATGTTTTAAATAATTATTTGGTACCTTTTTTTGCGGATATGGAATTTTTAACTAAGAAAGGTATAGATTTTAAGGATTTTAAAATAATTTGTAAAGCTATATACGATGGGGCACACAGAAAACAAGATATAAGAGCCTTAATATTAAAATTATCTAATACTATGAATAATTTTAGATTGTCAACTTATAAAGGTATAGCTGTAGCTTTAACTCAAGAAGAAATAGAAAAACTATTAAATGCAGGATCTACAGTTGAACGTCTTTTAGATGGAAGAGTTATAGATCGTGACACTAAAAAAGTACTACCAAGACAAGTTTCTTGTATATATCAAATATGTGAACAAGATGGTGCGGTTTTATTGGCGAATTCTTTAACCGAAGCTGCTGCAATTGTAGGGTTATACCCTGACACTTTAAGTAAATACTTAGATAGTGAACAATTAAATGGGGAGTTCATAGAAATTAAAAATCATAAAATTAAAAGAGTATGTGTTTTTTCTTAGATGTACTCCTAACTTCTTAATCTAGCCCCTTTTGTAATTATTTATCTTTTGTAATTATTTATCTTTATTTTTCTTTTTAGTCTCCTCAAAACAATATGACTAGCTGTCAATTAAAGTTGCATACTTAATGAGCGACGGTGGACTATTGTAAGGATATACACAAATATACATCTAGCAGCCTTTATAATAGGGATAAGGAATAAACATACAGCCGTTGTATGAATATAATGGCTGTCTACCTATCATAGTTGAACTAATATAAGGATATATTTTTATATTAACGAAGGAATATGAATAGCCGTGTAACTAAGTTAGTCAGGCTAGGTAGAATTAATAGGAATTGAGTAAGATTATTATCGAACAATTCTATACTTATATAAATGGGTGAAAACGGTTAATAAGGATATACTTAAAGACCGTCGGCAGTAATAAATGTCGCTACAGACTGGTTCGCCGGGGTTAGGCTGAAATGTCTGTCCGAATGTACAGTCGGACCTTAGAACGAGTGCGAGATCGTAGGGAGGAAATATTTATCATAAAAAACACTACGCACAGTGGATAGCCTTACCACAAAGGTAATAAACTCCTAAGTATCAAAAATACTCTTAATGTCTATTCCTCTGTATAGAGGTGACATTAAGGCCAGGTTAACTAAGGTTGTTCTATGCTTATTCCTGTTTTAATAGTTTCTTCTTTGGTGCATATCTATTCTATAGGATATATGAGTGAGGATCCTCGAGGTTACGTTGAGGGAAAACGTTTCTGTGGGGATAAACTGTCAAATTCCGGGGAACTCCTAAAGCTTAAGGTACCAAACTGTAGTTGAAAAATTATATGTGGCTGAAGTAATTACTCAGATAAGGTAACAACCCTTAAGATTTGTGAAAACAAAATGGACAATCGCGGATCTAAATCAGTTGTAAGATATTATTCTGCAACTGTAAAAGAGCAAAGAGTAGACGGCAGTTGATCGGTTAAGTCAAGTTTAACTTATTTAAGGTGTATTCTAAAGAATTTTGAAAGAAAAAGTGGTATAAACCACGGCTTCAATCATCAAATATGTTGAAGCTCACGTATTAAAATCCCGTCTAAGCAATTCTGTCTTGAACCTGTCTCTCCTATGCCTACTTTTTTGGGACATTTATATAAATGTCCCAAAGTTAGAGGTTGCGTATATTTAAGCTTATTAGGGGGCAAGTTAAAGGGTAAAGTAAATTATTCTACATTTACTTCGGTAAATCCTGGGGTTTGGTCTGGTTTAATAGATGGAGAAGGTTCTTTTTCTATATTCTTAGTTAAAGACGCAAAAAGAAAATTGGGTTGACGTGTTGAACCAAAATTTCAACTAGGTTTACACAGAAAAGATCATGATGTATTATCTCAGTTACAGCTTTTATTGGGTGGTGCTGGTGCCATCTATATAGTTCGGAAAGGAGAGTTTGTTAATTACATGATTAGCTCAATGGAAGGTTTAAATAAACTTATTCTTCTTTTAGAAAAATATCCATTGTTAACTCAAAAATCCGTAGATTTCTTTTTTTTTAAACAGGTAATAGATTTAATTAATAATAAAGCTCATCTTACTGTTGAAGGTTTAAATCAAATAGTTAATCTAAAAGCATCTATGAATTTAGGTTTATCCGATAAATTAAAATTAGAGTTTCCTAGATATAGAGTAATGGATAGATCAGTCATTTATTGTGACAATCCAATTATAAACTCTTCTTGGCTTTCAGGTTTTGTTAGTGCTGAAGGAAACTTCGACGTTCGTACACCTAAAACAAATAATAAAACAGGTTATAGAGTTCAGTTAAGATTTAGAATAACCCAACACCTTAGAGATATTAAATTGATGGAAAAAATAGTTGACTATTTAGGTGGAGGTAAGATATATAAATATACTAACTCGGCTGTTCATTTAAGTATAGTAGATTTTTCCTTAATTACCGAGAGAATCATTCCTCTTTTTAAGGAAAATCCTTTAGTTGGTGTTAAATCTAAAGATTATCATAACTGATGTAAAATTCATCAACTAATGATTAATAATTCGCACCTAACGGTTGAAGGTATGAATTCTATACGAGAAATTAAATTAGGTATGAATAGCGGTAGAAGTTTGAGAGAGAGTAATGAGGAAGTAATCTTAGCTGGGTATAATACACCGGCTTCGCAGACGCTAAATAAATTTAAAGAATAAATATCTATTCTTTTAACTTATAATTTAACTTTAGTTTTTAGAATATATTTTCTTCCCAGACCATTCCATAAGCAACCTGAGTTAGACAAATTGCATGACAAATTTAATAAGAAGCACAATCAAAGGTTCTTTAGCTATTTAAGCTTGTTCACATTTATGATGGTTATATTAGTTACAGCTAATAACTATTTATTAATGTTTGTTGGTTGAGAGGGTAGCCAAATAATATGCCCTAGATGGTTAATTGAATCAGACAATAGTATTTTAAATTTTATGCTTATACATACTTGCAATCAAAAAAGATTTTTCTTTTCAAAAAAGTTAACTTCTTTTCAACGAATTGGCCCGCATAATATAAATGTAATATCTTTAATCGTAGGATCTTTATTAAACAATTCATACATTGAAAAAAGAGTACACGGCTTTAGAATTATATTTATAAAACATAATGACAATGTGGAATATTTAATGTGATTTCATTCAGTGTTATTTAATGCTGGGTATTGTAACAAAGAAAAACCTAAATTAGATAAGTTTATAGGTAAACACAATAAAGTGTTTTTTATTTATAATTTCAAAAGTTATAGCTTTTCTAGCTTTAATTGATTATATGATATGTTTTATAGAGATAACGTGAAAATTATACCACATAATTTAGATGAATATCTTACACCCTTAGCCTTGTCTACTCTATTCCTGTCAGCTGGAAGACCAGAAGAAAGGGGAGTAAAGCTACCTAAATCATGCGTTTTAGTAGAAGATCTCAAAGATCTATCACTCGTTTTGAAAAAAAAATATAACATAGATACAATTATTAATAATAGTAACCTTAATGACGGTAAGTATTCTAGTATTTCATTACATATTAAGAATAGTTCTGTTTCTACTTTTTCTAAAATAATAAAGCCATATTTGTTACATTCACAATACCACTTATTAAAGAGGCCTATCCTAAAATTAACTTTTCCTGGTAGTAATGGTATTCATAATCATTCTTATATTCCTAAAAGAGATTTTTCAAATAAGAAAGATCTTTCCGATATAAAATATACCCTTAACTATAAAAGAGAGTATGTTATATAAGATATAAAAATAAATATTATTTATGATAATTTTCCATAGTTAGTGATATTATATTTAGAAAATCAAAATAGTTTCATAAAACATGAAACCTGTATTATACAGGAGAATAAATAGATTAAAATTCTTAAGATAAAAATTGGAATTTTAGTGTCACTAGCTACATCATTGAAAACGATCAAAGAGATTTTAAATAAATTTAAAAGATCGTCGGTTATATTTTGGATCGCTATCGACTAGTACAATGATGGGTACCTGAAATGGTGCTTAATGAATAGTCAGAATCTTTATATATAATATACTAGGGCTTTAAGTAAATCCTAATAGGTTTTAAAGTACAGGAGTTAATAAATTGATTATTTAGATATCAATTTACGTAACTTAAGATTTGGTTGGGGTTTGTTCATATCTTTTAGTATGTTTCTGATTTACTAGAATAGCAGCAAATCAAAGTTCTCTTTCAGCATTTTTAACTAACAGAGTAGGTGACTGTTTTTTAACTATAGGTATGTTTGCGATTTTATGAGCGTTTGGTAAGACAGAAAAAAGTAAAGTTTCTAAATGTGAGAATAGTTATGGTTGCGTTCCTAAAAAGAATAGATCTATTTATCACCATTCAATAAGAAAATATTCTACAAGTAAAGTATCAAGTAATTATTCAGTTGGACCCTACTTAGCTGGATTAATAGAAGGAGATGGGTACATTGGTGTTCAGAACCCAGACTCTAAAACTAATGTGATTTATAGACCAAAAATTCTTATTGCTTTTAATATTAATGATAAACCTTTAGCTGAAAAATTATCTGCTGAATTAGAAGTAGGTAAAGTTATTAATAGAGAAAAAGCAGGTCATGTCATATTACAAATTTTAGCTAAAGAAGAAGTTTTAAAGATAATTCACTTAATAAATGGATACATGCGTACACCAAAAATAGAAGCTTTGCATAGAGCTATTTGTTGAATAAATGAAAAAGATAGTACTACTATACCTTGTCTAGGTTTAGATTTATCCTCTTTAGATAGTAATAGTTGATTGGCAGGGTTTACAGACGCTGACGGTAATTTTGCTATAACAGTGTATGATAGAAAGAAAAATGGAGTCTTTTTAAGAACAAGTGTTCAAACTTTTTTTCGTATAGAAGTTAAACAAAATTATTCTAGGGAAGTTGCTGAAAATAATGGAGGTGCTAGTTATTTTAATATTTTAACTAAAATATCTGCCTTTTTTACTGTTAATCTCTATACTAGAACTCGAGAAAGAGAAGATAAAGTCTTTTATTCTTTTATGGCGGTGGCTCATAACTCCAGAAGTAATGAAATCGTTCGTAAATATTTCGATAACTTCCCACTACATTCTTCTAAGTATCTAGCATATAAAGACTGATGTATTGTTCAAGATCTTAATAAAGGAGGTCTAACTAAAGAGAAGTTGGATAAGATAAAAATTATAAAAAATAATTTTAATAGTAAAAGGAAAAAATTTAATTTTTCACATTTAGATTCTTTACATTTTAAATAAATTGCCGTGGGCAGTAGTAATATTACCCTTATTATATAACTGTATCGCTGGAAACCCCTAAAGTCATTTTATAGGATATTGTGAAAACATCCTTTTTAGATGCGTACACAGACCATAAATATTAAAATGAATAGATCTTATTATTTAATAAGTGAAAATGGACAATCAGCAGGAAACATTAAATATATACATACTATATATCGAGGATCCTCAGAGACTGCGCGTTATACACCCTTTTTGTTTCTTTCGTTTTTTTTTTTCGACGTAATTAGATGAAATAACTATCCCTGCCAGGATGAGCCCATCGGGGCTGTTTGGACCCCCTCTCTCTCTCAGAGAGAGGGGGGCCTAGAAAAAAAAATAAG